TTACGGATCTATATGCTTCGATTGGAACTGGAAGTTCCAGAACAGGCGGCTGGTATACCACCATAATGAAACTGCCTTTTATTTTTTTTATTCGGATAGGATTTATGTTGGCTTCGTTAGGGGGCTCGCGTAGTTTGTTACGTCAGCTCAAAAAGGATAAGTTGCGTTGGTATCGAGAAAGTTCCGTGGAGTTCATAATTGCAAAAAAGGAGTAGTGGCTGCGGCGCGTCTAGGCACTTCAGAGCGGGCCGGCAGGCGGGCGAGACAGAATGGGTGGGCACTACTAACCAAGCCGTCTGTCACTATCTCTATCATAATATAAGCAAGCGTGAGGCTAGGATGAATTAGCTAACGAATTGACTAGGAGAATGATTCATCGAATAAGGTGAAACTTTTCCTATTGCCCACTCCGCTCTCTCTTTGACCACTACTTACTGATTAGTTTGGAATATTCTTGCTTCTTGCCAGTTAGCTCTCCAGGGAGCTAAGGCAGTTACTGATTCAATTCTTTCGTAAGGGCAGGCTCATGGCGATAGGTTCTTTCAGTAGAGTATCTATAATCTAGGTATCAGTAGACGGAATGAGTCTGGTAAAGCTCTTTTGGATTGGTCTGGGGAAGCTTTTTACTAGATAGGTATAAGATCTCAAATAATTAGCTTTGGGTCACGGCTAAACGTTGTAGGCCTAAGCGCAGTTGTTGCTCTTGGAGTCTGATCAGTAGGGGAGAAATTCACACCGGGAAATCTCTTTCTTAATCTTAATAAAGAAGCAACATCCTAATCATACCCAGCCCCTGGCCTTAAAGAATCAATACCCGGAGAATGGTAAATGGCAAGAAAGAAAGGGTGTAAGCGGCGACGATCCGACTTTCATGTACGAGTCTCAATGGGCTATCAAGATTGAATTCCAGAAAGGTATTGCTTACAGAGCCAAAGAAGAATGAATTTCATTTTTGCCCTGAGACAACTCAATCAAACTAGTGGTATGCGACGTGACTTGGATTCGACTTCTTAACTCATCAACTAGAATGAGAAGTTGCAGTTCAAATGAATGCGGGGCTTTACCCAGTTTCACCGAGGGTTTAAGCGGTGATTAGGGACTTTCGGAACTCTAAGCCTTTTTACTATAAGGGAAATCCAGCCTTTGAAACTAACGAGAATCGAACTGTCATTGAAATCAGATCCAGCTCGAATGGAATCTTTGGACCGGCTAAGCGAAGTTTAAGGAATAACTGAAGCTATCGGCGGAAAAGGATATCTTGATGAAAGGGAAATGGCTATTCTGGATTCGACGTCTTGCTTCGACGTTTTGGAGGAAGGGCTGTTAGGGCAAGGGCTTCAGTTAAATTAGCTTTCCCGTTCGGCTAAGCCGGAAAGAGTTATCTCACTGGCTGAACGAAATAAGGAGCAAAAGCCGGATCTTCGAACTTAAGAGCAGAGAAAACCTACTTCCTTCAGTACGGGAAAGAGTTGCTCTTTCTGCTTTAGGTGCAGCCAGTGACGGGCAATAAGATTAGGAATGGGCCTAAGCGCAGGAAGGGAGCAGGGAGAAGCAGCGGGGAGAAAGAAATCTGAGGTAGAGGGGTAAGTTACCGACCGTCTCGATCCTCAAAGGAAATAGGCGCTACCATAGTCACAAAAGAGATTCCATATGCACCACCTATCCATCATCATCCCAGTTTTGTTACTCAAGATCACGATTGTCGGGGCACCCTTCTTTAAGACCCAGGAGCGGACCAAAAGCAACCTATCTTGCTGCTCCGAGTGCCTACCCCATAACTGATTTCTTTTTATTATGCTGATATTTTTTGGGAGAGACAAACCGCATTTTTGGAAGGATTTTCCCGGATTCCTACACGACTTGTTGAGGCAAATCTGTTTTTTATTGTGCCATTAGGTTTTAGGCTTTAGTATGTAATTTTTCGCAGAACTCGAAAAGGAGTGTAGCACTTTTATTAATTATTAATAGTCGAATTGATCGCCTTTGAGAAGTGGGAAGAGTCTAGGTTGTGAACTCGCGAATCATCTTGCTTTATTTAATTTCCGAGTTCGGGACAAGGAGGGTCATTAGCCATAGGCGCCTTACCACGATCGTAGCCCTCCAGCGCGACGCATCTGTCCCGAGACAGTAGCTCTCCTAAACCTTTAATTGGCTTTCAAAGCAGTTAACAGAATTCCTCTCCGAAGCTGCGAACGGACCTCCGCTTGTCAGCTCTGCTGTAATCCTTCTACCCATCGCTTTCAGCTCACCTTGAAGACCCCTAGCCTCTCTACGGACTTAATCTACCCATCTTATCGGCTCACAACCTAGACGGTTGTCTTCTGTACGGGAGGAAGGCTGTCGCAGGGGAGGAACCATTTTGAAGGGGAGTTCCACTATCTGAGTTAGGCCGATATCATTAGATAGGTAGGCTGATCTCCGCTTCTATCCTCCCGGGATCAGAAGCAGGCGATGGCGCAAGTGGAGTGAAAAGCTTTGAGTGGAAGGAAGGTCCTTGTTCAGCTCCGCCTATTCATCTCTTCTTTCAAATAGTGAAAGCAAATTACCCTTTTCTAGTTCTCACTCTGTTGTGGGGACCCACCAAGACTGTCTTTCCTAGTCTATAGGTCCAATCTCATCTGCTAGCGCTTCTTCTGGTCGGGACACATTCATAGATTTCTCATAATTGTTCCTGGGCTTGCAAGTGACTTACTGCTTTTGGCCGTTCTTGCTGTCTTAAGTCGTCCTCTTTCTTTATAATTAATTTCTTTCGTGCCTGCCCGGAGGCTAAGGGGAGAACTGCATGTCCTACTAGTCGGATAGAAGCCTATCCACCTACCAGCCTACCTTGTTCATATCGAGCCGGACAGGAGAGACACTCTTTAAAGTTAATAGAAGCAATTCCTTTTATATTATAGAAAATAGGCGCGTGATTCAAATAGGGGAGTTCCGAACCAGCAGCAAGCCCTTTCTCGCCCTTTCTAATGTCCTAGGCGAAGGCAATGCAGGCCCATTTTTTTTATCGCTCCACATAGCTCACGACCCGGCACGAAGAAAGATCTTAGATGGGCGGATGCGAATTTGGATCTATCAACGGAGCAATGGAATTCAAGTCGTAGCCGTGTCTGACCCCCGTGATCCTTCTTTCCTTCTTTTGAAGCTTGTTGCCCTTTAGTGATAGTGATAAAGAGCACACCTCTACCTCTAATCTATCCCGCTCACGGTTTTCTTCCTGCTCACCAGGAATGGTAGAGAGAGCTCCTTTCTTATTCCATTTCCGGTGATCACGAACTTGGAAAACGTCCTGCAATCAAACTAAAGAAGAATCCACTCATCTCGACGTTCTTAGGCGGGGACAGGATTCGAACCGGCTTGTGACACCACCCCAGTAAGAGATCAACGAAAAGCATCTTCCGACTAAAAGAAAGTAGTTGAAAACCGAGACCAAAGGAGTGTACTTTACTTAATTAAGGAAGTGTACTTAACGAGGGGCTGTTGAGTAAGGGGGAGGTCGGTATTAGAAGTCTTTTTTCTTTCACGGGCACAAATGAGTAATGGAAGATCCAACAGATATAAGAAACAGATAGAACAGGAAGAGTCGGTGGTGCTGCTAACTGAAGTACGTGTGCATCCCCCTCCGTTCAACCAACGACGTAAATATCCTAATCCGGCATGTCCGGTCTATCTCTCTCATCGAGCTTACGCTTTCGAAGGAGAAATACAATAGGTTTCATGCGGAACGAGAACATTTTTCTTTGGTTACACTCCTTGAAATCCAATCTCCGGTAAAAGGCATAGACCAGATCATCTTTTGATTCTTTCATCTTTGCTTTGAGTTCTCATCCAGCTGTAAATCCTCTACTTGTTGGCCTTGGGAGAAAGAGACCACTTCGGGAACTCTTCACTCTTCGAGGAGGATAGCCACTCTCTTTACTTTAGAATCATCTTTTTACACGGCTCAGTGCAAAGCAAAGCTCTTTCGTCGAGATTGGCATTAGTGAGCACTTATCTCAGTATAAGATCGAAAAGAATGGAATGCATTGGTCTTGCCTGGGGTGAACTGGTTGAAATGAAAGATAGCATCTTACCGAGCTCCTACCCCTAAGGGTAAGGGTGATCAATTATCCCAGAACCTGATTCCTATGTGTAAGGAGGAGCGGCTGGGACTCTATATAGCAATATCATAAGCAGTTCTTTCTTTTCCCGAAGCTGGCTAGTCTTCTATTCTTTGCGCTCTCCCCCTTCAAAGTTTCTCATTCTTTCTTCCCTTTTCGCCCGCTTCGCTGGAATCTTGTTCTCTCCATAAGGAGGTTCTATAGTCACCCGATCTCTACACGATGCTGCGGAGCACCTCTTGTAGTCTTTGGCTGACCTGATTGGTGCTTTCGTAGCGGGGAATGCACTTCGACTCCCCCTATCCCAGACAGAATGAAGCTTTCACACCCTGGCCCACGGGGAACTCATTTGTAAGAGAAACTGCACCTTTCCCATGGTAGCTCGGGTCTAGTCAATTGCCTTACCTCTCGCCCTGTGATTGATTTTGGTGATTCTTGGGCTAAGGCTTTAGCTTTACTATTTACGCGTTATGAAGTTTCTTTTCTTTCGGTGAGTAGGCTCCTTGCTTCGTCAGTCAATCTTGTTTTCGAGGAGCGGGGGAAGCAGTTACTAGCAGTTCGGGAGGAGGCGGGTTTGGGGGAATAAGACTTTTTCCTTCTGAGATCGGGGATGGACAAATCGGATACGAACATTTGAATGTTGACTTGAGACTTCCGGTCCTTGATTTTGAAGATGAGAAGTTGTCTCGATCGAAAGAGACCTTTGACGCGAGAACGAGTCCATTGTCGCCTATAAGATAAGGGCAGCGGCCAAAGAATTCGTTACAGGGGATTCGCTCAAAGCAAAGAAGCTACGGATGACCCTTCACAGAAGAAGAAGAGCTAAAGCTAACACGGGCGGGAGACCCAGACTTTCATACTTCAATACCCTATGTCCCCACCAGTACTGAACACAAAGAAAATATTGATTTGAAGTTGAATGAATTTCTCGATATCTCATTCCAATCTCAGGGATTCGATTTGCGCCTAACTCGCACTGCTTTCAAGAACTAGCTTTCACACTCCTTCTCTATAGTTGATCCATAGCTTGAACAAGACAGCTGCACCAGGATAGTAAGTAAAGCGCATCCACAACTGCCGCAGAAAGAAGAGGAGCATCTATACTATCTTCCGCAACTTCCGAAAGAGCCACATCAAGAACAAAAGCGGGTACCGCATGTGCCGTAAGACAGGCAGGAATGGGATATATATTTGAAAGAACAATAGCAAGGAGAGGACCAATTCTTCCAGATGAAAGATGACTACCAATGAACCAGGCAGGGACTAATCAAAATAAGGATTCTATTCCATTAGCCGAGGAAAGAAGTAGCAAAAGTAGGATAGGAAGCTCTATTTGATCTAAGGGATGGCTAAAAGGCCAAATCCAGCTAAGAACAAAAAGAAGAGATCAAGGAGAGGGATATAGCTCTTTTTACGGGAGCTAGACGAGCACTCGCAAGAGAGCGACCGGCAGATCTAAAACTGCTCTAGTAAAGTAGAACGAAAGTAGTCTCTTATAGGCACACGAGAGAAAGCAATTCAGGGCAATCGACGATAGCGAGATACATAGCCCGAGAATGACAGTAAGGGCGCAAGGGCAAGTAGGGTTATTGAATTAATCTACTCCAACAGTTCGCTTTCAGCTCACCAACCATACTTTTCAGTTTTAGATTCGAATCATAGCCATGCCATGGCAGGAAGGTCTCAAAGGAATAAATCAGTAACGGTTAGTGAATCCTTATCGCCGGCTAGTACGATAGCGACATTGGGTACAGCAGTAAGGGATGTGTTTTATCAACCGGGATATAAATAAAAGAAGAAGGTGCGTCGCGTCCAATCCCATCGGTCGTAGTAAGCTGAAATGATGGTCTACGATCACCTCAAAGAGGTAGTCAGCCCGGAAGCTAGGAAGAAAAGAAGCTATGAAAGCAGGAAGGAAGTTCGAAAAGAGGTAAGTACGGTTATTTCATTGAATGAAGGGGAAAACATCAAGATAAGGCCGCCAAGGAATGTTGATCGAGGTTCGAAGAAGCTCACTTCAGGTGAGGTTTAGAGATCGGATTGATGGAAAGGAGTTTACAAAAAAGTCAAAGGGAAAAAGAGAAGTTTTTTAATCGCGGAAAGACAGATCGCTTCGCTTAAGCTCTGAAGCATCTTTCCTTTCTGTGAAGCTAGTAGCCGAAGTAATCAGATCCTATGCCAATTGCCTATGGGTTTTAACCAGTGAAAGTAGCAGTGGGAGGGGCAAGAATTTTCTTCTTTGTGGAGTCAACTCATCTTCCCCTAAGCGGAACACATGGTCTACAGGGTCCCAAAATCTTGAAGCAACTCTTTCAGAGTTAATTTCTGAGGAGACCCGAACACTATGCAGCCCAAGACTAAAGATATGGTCATGGCCACTCCAGCATCAGGCCAGTATGAAGATCAGTCAGCATCACAGTCTCGACCTTCTTCTTCCCCTATCGAGTGGCCTGACTTCTGCTCTTCTCACTTTGCTTTGTTCGAGTTGCTTTATCAGACAGAACAGTTAGGCAGGTCAGGGAAAGCGGGCTAGTCCCAGAAAATTCTCCTCTCCTAGGTTCTGTTGGGGCTAAAAATCTTATTATTATATACACATTCCAGGGTGGCCTCGAGAAAGGTGCTTATGCGGGACCGGCAGTGTGGGTCTAGATCTAGATGGAGCTTGCTGTGTCCGAGAACTTCGTCTGTTATAGTATTCCCTCCCGCTGCCTCCCTATCTGATGCTAGATCAAGAAAGGAGCTCTTCAACAATGAAGGGCATATGGCCCATAACTAATTTCACTAGTCTCGTCTCTAAGTCTGCTCAAATCTCTTTTTTCTTCATAAGAATGCCGAGTCGAGAGTGAGCGTCCTATACTTCTGCAGTAATTCCGCTCTTTAAAAGACTATCAAGTTACACCGCTTCGGGTGACCGCCCCCAAAGAAAGTCAATTTCCTTTTCTTTCTCTATTGATTGCAAGATTGAAACCTTCCCTCTCGGATCGGTAGACGAGTCTTTATCTGCTTGACCCTTCAAGTCACATACTAAATGTGATGAAGGAGCGACTCGAGTCAAAGCGTTCCAAGAGGATCCTTGAATTGACTTGATCATTTCAAAGCAATCTTTGTTACTTCCTGAGCTGTCGTCAAAAGGCATTGAAGCGAAAAAAAAAGGAAGGGCTTTGATCCAACCTTGACCATAAAGCATATCTTTTACACCAATTACTGGAACATGCCTTCGACACAGGATGCTGCCTTCCATTCGTTGTTCGTTCTTTTGCGCAGGCCTTCTTGCCGGGTTAGAACACTCGGTAACCGGCTTTCATGAGCTAGCAAGGAGGTTATGACCAGTGATGCTTCCCTTCAAATTCAAGACTCATTAAGTAAGTGAGGTTGGATGAACTAGCTCAAATCTTTCGATTGATGCCCTTACCTTAGCCCTTAAGGAAAGAAAAGCAAAAGATTTTCAAGTAATTCAAATTCCCTTCTATCGATCTACGATCAAGGATTTTCCTATGTCCTTTTCTGTTGAAGAGAGTGAAATAAGCGAGCTTCACTTGTTCTAAGGGAAGAAGCCTTCTTTGTATTTTGTATAGCCAAGTACAGTCATGCTAAGCGTTAAACGAACCTATCTATATATGAAAGAAAACGAGCCTATACTCTATACTATAGGGGGGGGACCCATAAAGGTACCAAACCAAGCCTATAAAGGCTCGTTGAGACCTCTCATCTCTCTGGAAGGTGCAAGGTCTTAATAGTCTTGTCCGAGTAGTCCCTATTCCAGTAATAGGTCTTCGGCCAAACCCAAGGTCAACAACCAAGGAGTATGCCTAACCCAGCACGGGTCTTTCCTCACTCAGGAATGCAGGTAGCGAAGCTAGACCGCTAAGAAGCCTTGAGCTCTTTCGTCTGTGGAAGGGCTATCTACTTTTTTCTTATGTCCCAAGGGACTTCCTCGATCAATATCAATAAAGGGTCTTAGTATGGTTCTTGAGCGGTTGATGCTGCAAGAGTAAGTGCCCAAAGATGCGACCTATTTATGTATGGGTCGGAAGATCATTACTGTGGAGGGAGGCTCGCCCCAACCTTGCTAGGCGGGGAAGTTCGCAATGTTCTAACCGAGCTAAGAGCTAGGTCCGAAGAGGCGGTGCCGTGCCATAGGCCCGAAATGGTCCTAAAGCCGCTAAGTAAAGCAGCTAAGACAGGGGCGAAGTCCTTTGTTCCAATACGGGTATATCAGGCACAGGAGACAAGGTCCCTCAGACACGGGGGCGCAAGAAAAAGATCCCATTCGGTGGATTCAAAGTGGCATAAACTCGCCTATATCGGTCATAGACCAAGGTCTGCAAGCCTGCTTATTATTGAGTTAGGAAGCCAAGCCTTAGCGAGTCTATGCCAATGTCAAGAAGCCGGTTGATCGTGATTCTGTCTCCTTCTTAAAAATAACAAAAAAGGGGCGCCCCCAATGTGTTGACCTGGTCGGAAAAACGCGATCAAAGTAAGGAAAGAAACTTTCTTGTTAAGATTCTGATTCATCTCAGTCCTTAGATGCTGAATCTGTTCCTGCTTCTTCTATGTTAGTAAGCAAGGACCCCCCAAAAAAAGTCTTTCTTGCCTTTAATTTAAGGTAGCTCCTTTCCTAGCCAATAGGCGCTTCCAACCCGTTGGAGAACGAGCTTTTTCTTTTCATTTTCAGTCCCAAAACTCTGTAAGGGAATTATGTAGCCCGTCGCCCCCCGGATTCTTATCTTAGCTTAGTCAGTCATTTCTCAGGGAAAAGCGGAGGAGTTCGTCCCTTCTTCCTGAAAAGGAGTAAGAGGGGGTGTGTCGGCAAAGGAAGAGCGGGTAGCCCGACCCGAAGGGATGGCGCGGCCGGGTTCTGTTGATAGTAAGCGCCGCATGGTAGTAAGTAAGCTAGACAGTGTAGCCTCTTAGGCAGTAGGCGTCTTAGTCAGCGGGCAATGCCCTGAAAGCTAAGAGCTCAGTCAGGGGTTAAGCTTAAGAAAAAGAGAGAAAAGGAGGTAGTTTTTCTATGCCAATGCCACCAAAGAGGCCAGTTTCTCGTTCTTCCCCGAGGCAATTTCTTTTGTGGAGGAGTCAAGTGTCGCTGTCGAGTCAGTTTTCGTTGTTGAGAGTCCCTCTCTTTATTTATTCTAAAATTCATATATCAGTATATAAAATATAAAGAAAAGAAGGCTCTCCCTTGGCGAATAGATTGTCGATCTTTAATCAATAGCAGTAGGAGTAGCTGGAACTGGCTTTCGATTCGGGGATATCATATCTTCTTTGCTGTCTTATGCTTATGTTGGTATAAAATAAGAAGTAAGGATTGATTGCATTATTCCGGATTCAATAGCTGCAGCAGGGGAGGAGGGGCTACAGGGTATCTGACCCCGATGACATAGAGACGGTTAGGCTTGTTGGCTGGCTTATGAGAGTTTCCTGTCCCAATTCAACATTCCCTTTCTGTTGATTAGAAGAAAGAGTGAATTTTCTTTGTGTCCAATAATGTTGATTCGCTGGCTTTCCCTCTCGACAGAATAGAAACGAAGTTGAAATTGCATGGAATGCCGTACAATCAATAAGTAAGAAAGAGCGTTCCTTTTTGTATCTACTTTCAGGAAGAGAAGTGGGATACCGCTAAATCACGTATACCTCTAGAAATATCCATTCCGATTGAATGGACAGATGTCCGCTAGGAAGTGACGGCACTAGGAGAAAGGGCATGCCACTAATCGGATCACGGGACAGACTTCACATTCAGGCACGGAATCAACTGTGATCGAATAAGCTGTTTTGAGGTCTAGAAGCAAGGGAGCCAGAGGCGTCGAGAAAGGCAGGGAAGTAACTGACTAAATCGAATCCCTTTTGTATTCGAAGAGCTGAAGGCTTACTAAGGCAAGCAAATGACATAGAGTAGGCAGAGAATGCCATGGTTCTTGTTCAAGAATAAGCCGTTGTCAGACTAGCAATTGAATCAACTGCTATTGAATTCCTAACCGCTGCAAAAGACAAGAAGAACGTAACCGGAAGTTATAAGGCTGACTGCTCTCGTAGTCGTAGCCGCTTTTGGCACTGATTCCTTTCCTGGCTTTAATGCCAGAGGAGCAGGGTCGATGGTCGAAGAGAAGGGATAATAGTAGTAGGCGGACTAAGAGGAGTTGGAGAAGAAAGATTTGAAAGGTTTTTTGTCACTTCTGTAAAGGTGATAAAGGACAAAAGGTGGGAGACGGCCTGAGGCCAAAGCTATGGCAATATGGCCATATTCCTTAGACATCATACTTTTTGGATTACAAAGAAGATGATGACTAAGAAAGTGAAGAAGAAAGGCACAATGCTCCTGACCTCTTATCTCACCTTTCCCCATCTCGCTACGAGCGCAGGAGCCGAAAGAGATATGTGTATTATCTGCATTAAATTTCACATCACTCCAAGTAGTCAACATATCCACAGTCACATCCAGTCCGTAGAATGGCAAGCTAGTTAACAAGGACACGTCCATGACCGAAGGAATGGAATAAACCCAAAGCCGAAGTCAAAGGGTAGATGTGCTCAAGAAGCAAAGGGCTACAGCGATCATCGAGCGGGGATATTTTGCTTGGAAAATGGAATGCATTCGTAGATGCCAACATTCTTTAAAATCTCGACAATCTTGTCATCACTCTCTATACGCTCTGCCCAGTTAAGCCATTCCTTTTGAGGTTTTTGCCATGTTCTCACAGAATTATACTGGAACCATTTGGTCCGAGCCTGAAGGTTAAAAAAGATATCCGTTGTCCGATATGGTAAATAGACTCTTGCCCTGCGTGTACCTTGGATATTCCCTTTGGTGGTCTTCTCAGCCGGAACTATTGAATTTGTCTCAGATTATAAGTGAAACATCGTCTGCCGCGGATGCTGTAGATAAGAGAGATGAGTCTGATTGTGCAGCATTCCTCAGATACCTTCACGGCGGTCCGAGATACTTGAACGGGAAGTGCGGATGGTGCATAGCTCGGAGCAGAGAGCTATGATCGAGGCGGAACTTACTGAAGCGAGTGACTGGAACAGTAGATACAGTAGACTTTGTCCCATGCCTCCAAGACTTTATGGCCGCTTCCCTATGGTATCGGAGGCAACTCAAGTGCTACCTTCTTTCGCCTGACGCTAACGAAACCGAAACCCTAGCTATTAGGTGGGGCTTTCCTCGGGGCGGGGATAGAAATGAACTGATGATAGAACTTTCAATAGGGCGGGTTCGGGCAGTTTAATACTTAACTTAGTAGCCCAGTATGAAAATCGAGTTTTCGGCTTCAGGGAGTGGGAAAGCTGGTTTGATGGCATTTCTAGGAACTGGGGAAGAAGGGTCAGATGAGCTTTTAAGACTGGATTCCCCTTCATGTCTGATTTTATATTACTATTAAAAAAAGGGGGGCTTTGCTGACAGATAGATGGCGCTAGCTTTCTAAAAGAGTGTGGAGGGTAAGGCTTTCACCTTTCACATCCCATTTCAGTACGTTGCCTGATTCTCTCTTCATTGGCTTAGTCAGCCGGGGCTTCTTCCACTTCAAGGCCCTAAGAATGAATATCCCATCCAGTTGACGAGACACTAATGACCTAAAGTAAGTAGCCAAAGCTCATGGAAAAAGGAGTTCTTGCCGCCCTCTTTGGTACTGTTTTTTACTAATTCCCAGATGAGACTCTTTCCCAAGAGCCCACAGAGAAGCGACTGGCCAGACAAATAGCTTAGTCGCAGGAAGATTCCCTAACTGAGAATAGGTCGTGGGATCATCCGATCTATGAGAATCTCTCGGAAAGCTCTCGTCGACTCAACCGATCAATAGAAGGAAGGACCACCTCTAAGAGGAGCCTCTTCTAGTTCTTGCATGACGATCCCTTCCCCTTTCTTCACATCAAGGGATAGAAAGGAAGAAGATTCTAGCCTGATTAGATTATTATATCGAAAGACTTATATTCTAGGAAGGTTAGCACTATCCCGAAAACAGCCTACTTGAATTGAATAAGGTAGAGTCAGATTCATATGTAAAGGCTAGGCACCTTCCCGCATTCGCACCTTTAATCCTTAAATAAAGTATTAAAGAACTAATGCTACATCTGATCTGCTAATTGAATTAGATATTCTATCTCTTCCTTGGAACAGGTGAATCAGAAATTGGATCTCCATGCCCAGAATCTGCTGCTTGAGAATCAGCTGTGGGACGTCGAGGTAGTGCTAATGCTAGCAATAGCAATAGGGTAAAGCAAGCAAGACTGATTGCACACGCCTAAAGGAAGCAAGGTGAGGATAGAAGAAGCCAACCTGCCAACAAGTAAGCCCCTCTTTCGAGTTCTAGAGCTAAAGTGACGGTATGTATGCGTAGTTAGTAATCCCACCAGCGCTGTAGGTTCTAGAGTAGGGGGTAGACCTGGTACTAGAGCTAGATCTATTTCATTATCAGTATGGGAAGGTTCTAAACCAGCTAGAGGAAGCGGGATAGCATAAGCAAACCAGCCAACCCCGCGTTCTGTTCTATAATTCCCTCTAACCTGGTGCTTTAGTATACCCGGTAATCCCAGGTGCTGGAGTTATCAAAAATGAAAGGAGATATGCGCCTTTTCAAGGAATTGTCTTGCTCAACCGGAAACAGAGATAAGCTCGAGTGACGTAAGTAGGTCTATCAAGAGGGATCGGTTTACGGTTCACACATGTTTCAGTCGAGAACTTCCTTTCCTGTGGGAAATAGCTTCGACGATTGGTCTTCTCAGATAATTCGATCGGCGAGTAAGACTCCCTATGTTATGTGGGTGCAATTTATAGAGGAGTGCTTCCTCGCTAGAAGCACGACTCGCAGTGCTTGAACGTCTTGTGGCAGCTAAGGCAGCGTTAAGGCTAGGGAATAGAAGTCAGTCAAGTCAAAAAGCCAGAATGTCTTTCCTATGGCATCTGTCTTATAAGCGCTCTTTTTTAACCTTTCAGGGAAAGGCGGTCTGGTCGACCTTCATCCAAGTTCAGCACACCCGAGAACACAGCGCTCGCTTACACTTGAGTCCTATGCTTGTTGGCCAGACTTGTTCCATCTTTACATGGTCCTGCGGTCGTTTGGTTCAGGTACCGTCAGACCGGCCTCTGTAGCCTCTTTTCAGCAGCTGACAGAAAATATCTTGAATGAACCATTACGCCTTTCATGTGCAGAAGCCTACCAGACTTAGTGATTTCATAGATGCTAGAAATCAGACCCTCTTTGACCTTGCGACTGAGGATCATCAACCGGCACAGACTCTAAAGCGCGATCAGAAGCAAGCGGTCCTGGAAAAAATACATTAGATATAGCAGGACTTTCTTTTCTCGGGGGATATAGAAAAAAGTATAAGCCCATTAGAAATAGAAAGAATTGAATTAGCTAAGTCAGAATGAAGGGGGCCCAGGAAAAGGCACAAGACGTTCTTAGATTGGACATTACCGGTCAAAGCATGGATTCTAAGCCTTTCCTCGATCGGTAGGAGACAATCCTGTTAAGGGTAAGGAGAAAGTAAGTAGTCGGCCTAACCTTCGGTTCCCGTAACCAAGTTTTTTTTTTCTTACTGAATTAATCCATACTTTTTTAGAAGTGTGGGGCAAAGAGCGACTTCTACTTCTAACTAAAGGCGAACAGCCGGCAGTGCAAGCAAATAGAGAGCCTCCGCCCGTTTGAGTCGTTGCGAGCCGGAAAGCGTACCGGCAGTTTGAGTCGCAAAAGGGCCGCTTGCTTAATTATATTATTCATTCTAATAATAGATATAGAATATTATATATATAATATATAATATAATCTATAATAATAGAATCCTATAATTAGAATAGAATCCATTTTTTTTTATCTAATTCTTCATTCCTGAGAAGAGGAAGAAGCAGATAGAGCAAAGGCCTCCCCGTCGCCTTCCGTCCGCTCTTCCCGAAGTGAGCGAATTGCATGTAGAGATCTGTAGGGGCTTATAGTTTAATTGGTTGAAACGTACCGCTCATAACGGTTAGATTGTAGGTTCGAGCCCTACTAAGCCTACCACATCATGATTGGATAACCACGCACAGAAGATGATTTCGGGGGAACGGGAGTGCCTTCTTTTATCGTCTTTATGGTTGGTGATAGTCATTCTTTCTCCTCATAGCATTCAGTATTCAAGTGCGTCTTTCTAGTTGTCGAGTATCTCGTTCAATCGCTTGAATAGGTCCAACCGGGAATCGTCGAATCTCTAACGATCGCATCTTTCTGTCTGATCGGAGGTGGCTAAGGTGGGTTCATCATGGAAGTCTACGGTTTCTGCGGTCAGCTCGCCCTGAAAAGACTGAACTTGCTGCTTGATTACTTGATGGCCCGGACTTCCTTTACCGGAAGGCGTGCACTTAACTGAAGTAATGGATGGCATGGCAGTGGAACTCATTGCCTCTGTCCCTGGTTTCCCGTTCTGCTTGCTCCTCTAGCTCATCAATGCCGGAAGTCGAGCTGCTATCGATCCTGGAATCAAAGACAGGTTGGGACAACTCCATTACCATCTCGTATATCACAGATTTTCGTTCTTGCTTTCTTTCGATCCTCCTCTTTCTCACCTGTCTGCTGCTCCGCTATAAGCCGAAACAGGGCCAGCGCTGGAAGATGCCCGAGGAGATAGTGGAGTGGCTCTCGTTCCTTCACCTATGCCCCAGTTTCCTCTGGTCGACTAAAGCTCACTGCTAATGGAAGGGCGCGGCTGGCCGATTCCCTCTAGTCTAGCGGGTTAACTCATTCACCACCAAGAGAAGAGAAAGTCAAGGGATTGGAAAATCTATAGTTTATGCTTCCCCTGTTCATGAATCGGGTCCGTTCCCGATTCAATTACAGCTGTTCTCGCTAAAGCCGGATCTGATCCCGCTTGAGAAAAAAATCCTGATCTTCCAATTGCGTCAATAAGAGAGATGCCTGAATCGGACATATGAGATGAGCCCGTAACCCGTCGCTTTTTTCGTGAAGACCAGATGCGCTCTTAGCTTCATTTCAAGATGAAAAAGATTTCTCAACTTTCATTGGTTTGGCGGGGCTCTTCATCTATCAATCGAAGGTGAGAGTTTAATCATTGCTTGGTTTTTGAAGACGGGAGAGATCTCAGATCAGGTTAAACCTAAAGTGAGTCATCATAGGTAGGGTTCCGCTCCTTGCTTTGAGGAACGGACAGACCAGACAGTCGTGATTGTCTTTCTTTGCTTTCTCTTTCTTGCCTGAGACCGGGCTTCAGAGCCTATCCTCCTTCACCTCTTTCATGAATTGGAGGGCCTAGTCCGTCCAACCAACGGGATCAGATTCGAAAGTGATTCCAGAAGCATTCATATTAGAACTGCTCACCTCACAGTCCTAAGTGGTGACTCGCTCAACGATTCTAACCTAACTAGGCACAGAGTCTCGGCTGCTTTTCCGAAACCGACCCCGTCACTTGCTTCAAAGCCGGAAGAGGGGCAGCAGTTGACTGAAACCTCTCCTCTGGCCGGGAAGTCACGGGACCCACTCTCGCCGTTACTTCTATTTCTTCTTTTAAGAATCAATCTGTAGGTGGCTTTTTAAGTCCGCCGTCAAATCCCAGGGCTCAACCCTGGACAGGCGGTGGAAACTGCCAAGCTGGAGTACGGTAGGGGCAGAGGGAATTTCCGGTGGAGCGGTGAAATGCGAAGAGATCGGTGATTCTGGCGCCCACAGAATGGAATCGCCGCGAGCTCTCCTTCACTTCACATCAGATGTGGGGCTCCCATTTCCTTCCGTAGTTTCGGTCTCGTTGTACCCAGGATCCCGCAACTTCGACTTATTCCACCGGGACGCTACTTCTGGCGAACAGAACTCTAACCAACTTAGCCCCGCCGAAACGCTTTCATTGAGAGAGCTCATACTAAAAAAAAGGTAAACGGTAGTTGAGAATTTACTTTTGAAGCATGGGGGACTGAACGCTTTCTTAAGGTTGCTTGCAATACGGGAAGAGTCCCTCTATTTTCCGAAACCTTCCCTCTTTGCTGTACTCGTTCTATCGCTAATTAAGTTGAAGGGACTCAGTCTTTAGGAGCTATTTCCTTTCAGTTTGATTTAAAGTACCTTTTAGTGGCCTCGAAAGAAGCACGAGCGTCTGAAAGCAGGCATGCTTGGGGATACGCCTATGATCCTATGAAGACTTTCTGGGCGTGACTTTGATTGGTTCGAAAGGTGCGTGGGAAGGTATTTACCAGCTTCCCTTCCGGAATTGACTATTCATTTCAGTAGGATTGGAAGAGGGTGGGGGGAAGAGAAGGATCTTTGACATAGGCCATTTTTTTGAAATCAGAGGGCCCGTACCATGATTGAAATTCTCCGTCGTTTACCGACCGATGGTTTAATCAAGAGAGAGGGACCTTTGTCCCGGTTAAAAGGTTCAGTGATGTTTATTATTGCTATGATGAACGCTACGGATCGGTGGCCGTTAACGTTGTTAATGGCAATCATGTCAATTTCTTTGGACCTACCTTGGCAAGTTCCGTGTCCAGACTACATCATGGGGGTATAAAACTTTATCAGTGCTACCCAAGCCGGCAGCTGTCTGCTTTGTAACTGGGCAACCTCTCGGATCCCCCTCTTCTTGTTTTGGCCTTTGTTCACACTATCACATCATATGGTAGTGTGGTTGGCAGCGGAGCGGCTTTATCCCGGTCGCCGGTTTCAGGCCTGTATTAGGTGATGACATTGTTATCGCGGGTTGCTTCTGAGTATGCGAGTGTGTTAGCGTATTTGGGACGTGCTATTTCTCACCAAAAGTCCTTGATCTCTAACACAGGGGTCTTTGAGTTCGCTAAGAGATTCTTTGTGCGAGCGAGGGGGTACTTTAGATTTATCTCCAGTATCAGTTCGAGCATAGAGAATGTCCAGATGGACTCTGGGATTAGCTCTCCTTCGTGACAAGTACTCAATTAAGAAAGTGTACTTGCTCGTTTAGGTGGAGCTGGTTATCGGACTCTTAGTTCGCTTCCGCATCGGCGTTCTCGAACGCTTGTTTGTGGTCTTGGGAAAACCTGGCCGTTCTTCTCCACTTCCACTCCCATTAGACTTTTGGTTGGGGCGGGGCCTTGCAAGCAACCTCAATCCGTCACGTCGAAGGGTCTGATAGTGGACTGACTACGTCCGACGAGAGTGAAAGCCAAAGGAAAAACCTGAGGATCTCACCGGGAAGTGGAAATCCTTGAGCGTACCGTCAATTGGGTTAAGATGTGGCTCGAGCAGCTCTACTGGTACCACACGGTAGCTTGCTTTAAAGCCTGATGCGCAAGTCCAGGAGCTCTTCGATGGGCCGGTTGTCGAAACTTCCGTCATTTTCATCGACGATTTCTAATTCTTCTTTTTATATTTTATAAGTAAAGTACGTCATTCTATGGAAATGTGTGTTTTGACATCGTGTCTTCTTCGAGGGTTGTTTTATCGGCCACCCATATTGACAGATAATCCAATAGCTTTTCCAAGCTGGATCCTGGGAGGTCTCACAGGTCTGATTTTATTATGGCTCCGGTGACTACCCAGAAAACCAAAAAACCATGACGTATTTTAGCGCACCTGAGTGCATAAGCCCAACAGCTACAGGGGCGAGCCATGAGCGAATGAGCAAGTAGGGGGCGTTTTGTTTCAGCCGTGGGAAAAAAAAAGAGTTCTTTTTCCGAACGAACGGATTCAGTGGGGAAGGACGTCGCATGTGCTGTGCCGGACAAGCTCTATTAACTTTCCCTTATCGCTGATGAACGGCCAGCTGATCTTATCAAATCAATTCCCTAGTACTTATAATATAGGATGGATATGCCCTTCGGTAAGCATTCCTTTAGCTCAGAAGGAAGACTAGCTATATGCTTAACTCGGACTATCACCCCCACATCGATTTTCGAAAAGAAGGAGATGGAGCAAGGAGAGCTTTAGAAGTAGCGTATTCGAGGTGGGCTCCTTCAAGAGCTCCTTCGGCCCCTTAGTTTTTCCACAAACCAATCAGAGGAAGTTCGGTTTGCTTGGGACTCGGGGACTCTTCTTTTATTGCCTTTAGTTGTTTTTCCACAAGTTGATCAGGAACGGAACAAGAAATAGTTTCAGAAGATTTTGTAGTCATCCCGCTGTTCAGTACCAGGGATATTGGCCACTCTCGGGCCTCTCGTCTACTCCCTCTTTTCCACTCTGTCTTTTCCCTTCGTCGTTGGCTTTTCGATCCTCTCTATACTACTATCAGCCTCCTATTATAGGTATCTTCAAGAAAAGAAAGACGGAAAGGCAGTGCTTGAAGTACTGAGCTACGGAGATTCGTTCCTCAGAAACAGTCTCCGCCTACCCCCCGCCCTTACCTTAGGGGCGCTCCTTACTTATTGTTATACCGCCTTAGGGAAGGTAAAACAGTAACTAAGGAAGAAGCTAATAGGGAAAGATTTTTGGGTGGGGATGGCAGTCAATTCGCTCCTTTTCGAGTTGCCTAAGAGTTCTTGCTTCCTCAAGTTCTCCCATTTTCATCGAAAAAAGTATGTTGAAATATCTCCTTACACAAGTTAACACTTGCTTTTCTAAGCTTTTCGAATTCGAGACAGCTATAGGTGTCACCATAGTAGTAATGGCCCATGTCTTCCTATTAGGTCAATCGCCGCTCCGCACCTTCCCCGTTACCATTTCTCTTTCGAGATGCGAAGAGTAGCGGAGATAAAGACTCTCTTGGTCCTTTCGAAGCGGATATTCGTACGCCCATTGGGTTATTTGAGGATGGCACTGGTTTCGGCTTTTCTAAAACATTTCTGAGCAGTTCCCCTCACCCCCCTATCACAACAAGGCAGAGCTAACCCTTAATTCTACTGCTCTCTAAAAGGCCTGCCTATTCTATTAGTCAAGCTTGGAGAACATAGTACTAGGACTTACTAGATGAAAGACCGTGATTGGTGAAGGGCTTAAAAGCGCCTTAGGTAGCTGCTATCTATCGGATCTTTTCTAAGAGGTTAGGTGGTTGAGTCGAAGCGGAGAAGGAGACTAAGTCATCGGTCGTGCCGGGATTGATTTCCTACTTCCAGCTGAATGAGGGCCACACTGGCGTCAACCCTGCGTGAAGTGCTTTCTAGATCCAATCTCCTGGTCTTTCGTTCGCTATTCGAATGTCTGGACCAGTATAAATGTACGAAAGGTGGAAGCAGCAGTGCGCGTAAGCAAATAAGTTTATCAAATTTTTCTCACTTGAAGCACGCTTGAGTGCCTTATGCGCTCCGCTCTAGTCTTTACTTGTATTTAACGCGAATGAGAGCGCGCGGATGCAGATGCTTAGAGCGGACGCGCACTACGCTTTCTCTCAAACAACAGGAAAAGACCTTCGGAGGAAAAGAGAAAGAAAGAAAGCAAGGCCCGCGAGCGGTATCCGAATCTAGACAGAAAGCCTGCGAGTGTTTAGTCTCAAAGTCCACGTAACGAGCCAACCGCAATTGAACGCGTAGTCTATGGTAGCGAGCTCACCATATATGTCCTAAGTAAGTCTACACTAAGACGCCTAGCAACGCAAAGATAAAAGACTGACCTTTCTGGCCTATGATCTGTCTTGGCTGTTAATAATTCAATCTCTCTCTGTCTCTGTCTAGCCGGTAAGTACCGTAACCGGATGTCAGGGGCTCGAATCGAATGAGTTCTAAATAAGTCCTTCCTTCGTACAAGCTCGAGGGAGCCTTACGTGATAGGGGCTTCAGCTCGTGCTTGACTTCTCGATTCAGGCGTACTTGCTCGATGTTGGCAAGGACGAGCGATGGACTCGAGTACAGCGAGCACTGGACGAACTCATCCCTTGAATCGAGCAAGTCCGACTTAATCAATCGAGCAGGTCTCGAGCGAGGTAACCACACACAGGAGTCAAAGTTAGGAAATGAGAGCGTAACGAAGGACCGATCGGGTAGAGGTTTGGGGAGGGGGCGGACCCTTTCTGGTACTATCCTAGGCTAAGCTCCAAAAAAGCCAGCTTATGGCCATCCTTTAGCAAGCCTAAGCCACTTGAAAGCGCTAGTAAGCTGCTTTGTAAGCCACTGTACGAGACCCGAAGTCTCGAGCTAAGTGCCTACAGGATGAGCAGCTAAGCCAGAAGGGTCTTTTTCCTAAGCGATAAGTACTGAATCCTAAGCCCCCCCAGGACGAAGATAGCCAGAAAGGTCGTTTTCCTGCCTAATCGGTAAGGCCTGAGGGGCTCAGTCCTGAATCGATCAATGTCCGATCACTCGATGAGGGACGTATTCTTTTTTGGTCCTATTCGTTCGAAGGTAAGTCGACTATGTGCCTTTAAGATTCTCCCCCGACTTGGCATCTTAGGCAGGTAATGGATTTCGGAATAGGCAGAGTTGTAAGGTAATTAGTCTCTCTTTCTTTGTTAGTAGTAGTAGTTCGAGGTTCATCGACTCTGGTTCCGTTAGGCTTATCTCGACTTTTCCTGGATATGAGTAGTCTTTTCTCTGTTGAAGGTGTATCTTTCCCCGTAGTCAAAGTGTAATTTGTCAATCTCCGTTAGTGAAACTGGCAAAAGGGAGGAAGTCAAGGCCGAAGCGTGACTCGATCAGTAAAAAAAGTACGAGCGTATGGACAGGTCATCGAGAGCATAGGCAAGAGCGAGCATATAGGCTTTGAACCCATAATAAAGGAGATCCGGTTGGGAGAGGGATAAGTGAGGAGACCCATGCTTATTGGAGACTGGAACTACTATGCGATACTAAGGTCGAGTGGCTTGCCAACAAGAAGTAGAACCCCCTCATTCCGATCATCCATGAGGCCAACTAAGCGCTTGGGAATCAAGATCCTTCTTTATCTCTTTCATCATCCCCTCTGAAACAACCATGAAATGGCGGGTAGGAAGGCGGAGCTCAAACTTTTCCTACGCATGCTAAAAAAGAAGTGTACCCAAGTTCCTGTTTTTCATTTACCAATCATCTAATCTAGGGCGGATAAGACGGCCAGCATGAGGTTTTCAGTCTCACTCCCTCATGCCCTCCGCAGGAAAGATCCCATACCTGGCTCGCTCCAGGCGGATTCCTCCTCACCCGAGAGGGGCGCTCACTCTCTTTCTTTCAGGCGATTAAACAAGACCTAAGTAGACGAGAAATCAATAACCGGAAGCAAGGCCCACCACGCACTCATCCCAAGCAAAAGACACATCAGCAGCACGAAGCGAAGATCACGCATATAAGATTGAAGCAAAGCTTCTTTCATTCAAAACGTCCGGATTCGACCGCTTGCCCTCGAAGCATCGCGTAGACCTATTATTCTCTCCGGAGATCGGAGTAGTTGTAGTTGTGCTTGAAAGCTCCGGTTGGGATCGATCGTTGAAGAGAGAAAAAATGGAAGCGGCTGGCGGTTTCCAAAAAAAAACTGCAGACTGGCCTTTTTTTTTTTTTACCTAGGAATGAGCCTAATTAAACTAGTAAACCCGTGTTAGGTTAGGCGGAAAGCCTAGAATGGAAGTTCTGATGCCACGGAATAAGGGGAATTTCGCTAGTGAACTAGAGTCGTGATCAGTAGATCGCAGTAGTAGCCCCCTGTCTCCGCATCTTTGGAAGCCGTGATATGATAAGCATCTCCGTCCATGTGAGGTCGGCGATATGGATGAAATGTATCTCCGTCCGTGGTAAGAATCGAACCAAGCGCTACTTTCAGGCTCTACTAACAGAATTCCCCGCTCTTAGTCATCGCTCTGTGAAGGAGTGGGCGAATAAACATCCGGCAAAGGCACAGCTAGCGCACGGGAGGTGACACCAACCACACTCCTGGCTAGGCTCGTCGATCCACCACAAAGGGATGTATTCGACCCTGTTTTGAAGCAAAGCAAGGAAAGGTCGGTGACGGTAAGGCAAAGTAGAAAGTCAGGCTAGAACGTATTGGGGGAGATAGAAAAGAAGTAGTGTCGACTCTCTCTCCGTCGTTATCATCAATTAGTAGCAGCATGCATCTACTAAAGCCAAACAGAACCGAATTAGCACTATTGACAGTAAGGCCTGATAAGAGAAGGCCTGAGAAGGGCTGGCTTGACAACGGAAAGTCGAAAGCTAAGTAGAACGCACAGTCGGGAAGGAAAGGCACGTCAGGGTTTGATTTTCGGTTCGATAGCAGCTTATGGTATAGATTCCTGCTTTCAGGAAAGTCCCAAGTAAATAATGCATTTTTCCTCAGGATTCCTATGAAAGATATCCAATGGAAGAATCCTTTTTGTTGGAACTAGCTAGATTGTTTCAAGTTAAAGTGCTAGTCGTCGGTTAGTCCCCCTTTCCCCCCAATTTCCTTAAGAGAGGTTGGGAATATAGAAACTTCCTTTCCCTCACCTGAGAGTCAATAACAAGTGTCTATATACCAAAATAAGGTCCTAAAACTATATCAAATAGGGGATTTCCCGGAAACTCTTGTTTTAATGCCCGGCCTTATAGAGCCCTTGGGGGCGGAAGAGGATGATTCTTCACGAAGGCAAAGAAATGGTCTGCGGTATTTGAATTGCTTAGCTGATGGGCTGAGGATAGAAAGGAGGTAACAGGGGCCTCCAAGGAAGAAGGTCCCAAGTTGGCTGCACCAATGGCTGCCAAGGCTTCTGACTACCTTAGCCAAAGATAGATTCCGAAAGAAAGGGTAATCCTCGAAAGGCTTCGCAGATCCGGGGATTCATAGGGGGAATACTGCTTATGGCGTTGCAAAGGAAAGAAGCAAAGTCTTACAAAAGGCTTGAGGGAACGGAATCGGAATCACGGCTTTTCAAGAGGCGCTTTCTTCTTTCTTATGGGGATTGGCAATCAATGATTCTTCCTTTTTAGTGCAATCTCAGATCAGGCTGATCTTTCCCTGCTTGGTTATTCCGTTCCTTAGGCCTAACTTGCTTGACTACAAGCTATGGAGACAGTACTCCGTTAGGTCAAAAACCCTGCCTGCCTGAAGATTGATTGATTAGATTGAACCTAGCGGGAAAAAGTCATTTTGCAAAGTCCTTGCTCCGATCCGGGAACAGAACTTTCTTCTTTTTTATAGTTTATAATAATAATGTATATACATTATTATTATAACTTAAGGAAAAGAGAGACTGACTTCCCGGAAGGAAGTTACCCCAGCACTGACCGAACCATAAAAGCTCTTGCATTCATGCCTGCTTTGCTCTTTCATGCCAGCGTCTACTTTTAGGCCTGGTTCCCCCTCTTTATCCTTCACTGACTAGATCGGTATCTATTTTCCTTGCGGGACGGAAACCCGGAGGGAAGCTCCCCTTTCCGTATAGAGCGGAGAGGGAGTTCTAGTTGGTTTCGCGTAAGGGAATGCAGTGGGAACATTAGGAATAAATGGCCTGTAAGGTATTAAACTAAAGTAACTAGGTAAAGTGGAAATGAAACCTGATGAGGGGAGCAGTGAAGAACTCTGCGAAGTTCACTGCCCAAGATCTGTGATAGTAGATTCAGTTGAAGATGCTTTTCTTGCCATTTGAGAAGAGATGGTGGAAGCCATGAACTGCCTTGATGAGGATGTATGGTTAGCTGCAGTTATGCCGTTGCGGCTATGATAATGATACCATCAAAATGATTGCATAGCACTCTCTTTGTTGGACTCGTTCCCCTCTACTTTCTTTGCATCTTTATAGATCAACTTGCATAGAGAATCGACTCGCTTGAGCAAGTCGGAGATGTAGCCAGGCCAGATACAAAGACCGATGGGATGTTGAAAGGCAGACTCTCTCTCATCGTCATACAAGTCGGATGTGGCACAAAGACAGATATCTCATCTATTCTTAAGGCTAGGGGTAGGGGTCCTTCCAAAAAAGATGATTACATCGTCATCTAATCTATGTTCTCTTTCCTCAAAGACAGATGATTATCTTATCCTAAGCCAATGATGGATTTTTTCAGTTCTTTCTATGAGAAGCTCTCTCTACGGCACCCGCGATTCCCATTAGAAAGTCTCTTTCGGTTCTTTCTATTTTTTTGATCGTACCCTTTTATTCAAAGGTATGCTCATACACCGGATTCTTTCTTTGCTCAAGCTTATGCTTGTACCCGAAAGAATTAGTCCTTACTGCTCTTTCAACGTCTGATAGTTCAAAGACTGAGAAGTTAAATCACACGCCCTTGGCTTCATGTCTTGGAAATCTTTGTCATGGAAAACTGCTGAAGAAAGGACGTCGCGTAACTGCGTAGTTGCCTGGCCCTCGTGGGCGGGAGAAGCAACAATGGAACGAAGTTCAGTTCGCCTAGCTCTTTCCCTAAATGAAGAACATCACCACTGGCCTAGCCTAGGAAGCAGATGTCTATTGCAAGCAACCCTTGCAAGGCGACATTGCTGCGCCTTGTCTGAACGACAACGTCGACAACCTAGCTGAACCTCGCAGCACATCCGGGCAAATTCCAAGTTGCAAGAAGGTCTTCAAAAAGCTTAGAAATGGCACTAGAAGAGCCGACCTGGTCTATTCTTAAGGCAGGCAGATTTCGAGTCCAGAATGAACGAGTATGGCAAAGAAGTTTCAGGGGTCGGAATCGTGCTGAATTCCCCCGACAACCACATGATTCCAAACGCCTACGCCCGAACCATGCTCCAACAACGTAGCAGAATACAGGTTGCTTGCAATAATGGGATGCAAGTCGCGCAGGGAGCGAAGTCTTTGGATTGGAAGTATGCCGTGACTCGCAATTAGTGGTCAATCAAATGAAAGACATACTCGAAGTTCGTAAACCGAACCTCATTCCACATGCTGCCAAGAAATTGGTTAACGGGTTCACACAATTTTTTTGATTTGACATACAGCAAATGTTCAGAATGCCAAAGCATTGCCTATTGCTAGCCCCACCTATGGGATTAGAGCTTTGTCCTGAACAGCCCTTTCTTTCCTGTTCGCCGGAGAGCCACTCTTTTCGCTGGGTGGGCTTATCAGAAAGCCTCTTCTATCTATTTATTTGAAAAAAGTCATTCTCCTTCTCACTCTAGAACGACTCCAACCCCTTTGGATAGAGAGATTTTCGAGTGATCGGGAATTGCTCACTGTGGGATGGATAAACTGAAAAGAGAGTCAAAGAGATCACCTTAGTTAGTACACTCGAATCCTCATCAGAAGGAAAGGGAGAGTGGGCAGCCGCTGCTCCTTACTTAGTCAGTCTCAAGGGGCATTCCTAAGCTTCAATCTATGATTCCTGTAGAATCAACCTAGGTTCGTCCTGCTCTCTCAACGAGGTTTATTGCCAGCGATGCTCGAAGACGAATCGGCTCTTTCCATCCTTGGAGGTGGAATAGTTGGTTAATAATTCACCTATTCTAGTTTGGGCTCCCGCTCCTGGCTCTTCATCCGCCTACTGAGTCTCTCTTGTATGAACGCGAAAACTCTATCATGGCATTGTGGATCCTCAATTCATTGCTTATCATCGGGTATGTCTTGGTCTAGAAGAAAGGGAGTATAGTATAGTTTGTCTTTCCCACTCATTGGCTGCTCGTCCTAACGGACTCGATCAGTTATTATTCGAGTAGATTGATGCTTTCTTTTGGTTCAATCCAGTGGTAAGATATAGCTACAAGAAGACTCCAGTGTTCAAGGTAGAGAAAAAGCAATTCCTACGCTAAAATGCTTAGGCCACTGGTCGGAGAAGGGTTGCCGCTGGTGAGTATTCAAATAAAAGGGATGGCGATTCTATAGAAAGATGCTTTTCCGCGTCCTCGTTAGTCCATTAAGGGGAGTAGCCCTTTCTTCGAGTATGGATGGTTTTATCATTCTGGAGCAACCAAGTGATGGTAACATAAAGGGGCCTGGGATTCAATAGAGTATTGGTTCGAGATCTGATCTTGGGAAAAGAAGTAGAGACATGCTTCCTACAAGGGGCGAAAGCGATCGATAGAAAGAACTCTTCATTAGAGCAAAGCCTTAATGCCGAACTTGGTAAACGAACAACTAAGAGGTCCCTTCCCTCGGATGTAAGGCCTAGCCTGAGATACTTCCGACTTAGGTTCAGCTAATTCTCATTCAAAAGGGAAACTTGCGCTTATTCATATAGAAAGAGGAAGTCCTATTGACGTATAGAAAGTACTACGCTTTCATCCTCTTTTGCCTAAGGGCAGGGTCCTACTCCTCAACCGGTACACAACCCATTACCTTAGTTAAGTTAGGATTTTCTCAGGTACCTAAACCGCTTCCATTCAATTCAATACATAGCATGCATTCAACCTCAGCAGCCTCCTGCTTCGTAAGCCGGAAGGGAGAAAGAAAAGGCAAAGCTCCGTATCCAAGTGGAGTCCCGTCCATTTGCGAGGTTTGATTCTTAAACCGGATCGAGTCATGATCATTAGGATATGAACTTGCAGCGAGTTAGCCTCCTTATGCTATCACGAGGGGAACCCTCCCTCACCCCCGCACTTTTCCTCCCCAAACCAAATAGAAAGATGGTCAATTAGTAAGAACTTACTTGACAGGATCATGAGATACCAAAGGAAACAGATGGATCTCCTTTTCGGGTCTCACCCCAGGCTGCTTTAGCCCTCATGAATCCCCTTCATACCAAGCGACCATTGCCAATAAGATTTCAGGTGTCGCTACCCTGGACCATCAGTCTCAGTCTGATTTAGACTTAACACCTGCTATGAGAGGTTTTCGGACACTATGTCCTTAATTTTATGTAAGAGAATAAAAAGAAAAACATACAGCAGGAGACCGGCATTTAATAGAGCTTTGTTCCTTTTAAGGTCTCTATCCGTGGATTGAATAGAGCTTTGTTCCTTTTAAGGTCATTCTCTATCTAGGGATTTCCTAAGTGTATTAAGCTTAGTGCCATTACCCAAAGACTTCATAATCCCTCCAGCATTTGCATAGCCAGAGAATCCCTCCACCATAGCCAGAGATTCCCTCCAGCATAGCATTGCCAGAGAACGACATTAGTTTTACTCTAAAGGTGATCATAATGGTATAGGTACTTTGGCACACAAGCTGTGAGAGTGAAGGCAAGCTATCTCCATAAGGTGTTGTTAATCTTCGTGCTAACCAAACGGGCTTCATCTTAGGCTTGCCACCTAAGGAATTGGTTTTAGTGAAACAAGCAGAAAGTTTGTTATCGGCGGATGACGACTCCTAAGGCTTCGATCAATGGTAGAGATCCGATCCTTCTAGTGAGGAGATGGCCTCTGGTCGTGCGGGTAGGTTGCAAGAGGCTAATGCCGAGTCCATAATGTCCGTGATAGAAGAGTGGCTGCTGGGTGCAGATCTCGTACTTCGGTTGAAGTTTTGCAAGGAGCTCTCGCGATCGGCGCTCAGCAACATCAAGATCTGGGTGGCGCGATTGTTGATGCTGTTGATTCCGACACTCATGGTACTGAAGATGCAAATCCTCAAGAGCTGGGTGCTACGGTTACTGCTGTGACTGACGACTTCACGGATGCAACCATTCATGCTGATTCAGCTAATACAGTTGGGTCTGGTTCTCTTGGGCCGTCGGTAGGTCTGGGTATGAAAGAAGTCACGAATCAAGTTGATTCGTGCAGCTCCCCGTGGACCCCTCTCACATGCGCCCAAGTAACATGCTGGTACGGGCGGGCACCAAAAGGGAAGTGATTGGTGTTGTTGAGGAGGTGAAAATAAGTCATATAAGAGCGTCTGAAGCACGTGATCTGGAGTGAGAGGACCACGTCCTTTTCCTTAGATTAGATTATAGAAGCTACTGTTGGGACTGGGCTTTTTGGTATCTTTCAAGGCTTATGACGCTTTAGTGAACATTTACTTAATTGGGGCTATTCTTTATTCTTATAGGGTTACACTTGTTATAGCTAAAAAGACAGGAGTCAAGTAGACGGACTAGAAGAGATCCTTATGGTAATCGAGTGCCCTAGGCTTTCCTCGAAGCTATCTAACCCCCAGCTATCTATACTCATCTTCCCTAAGAGCTTTCTTTCTTGCTTTGTCTTCTGTCTCTAGAACCATCTGTCTGTCTTAAAACAACCTATCTGTGGTCAGTCTTTCTTAATTAAGGAAGATAGGAGTTCGTCGGGTCTTGTACAGGTATAGGCAAGATGTGATTCCCTGCTTTTTAGCTGCTGGAACTGTTGTATCAGTTTCTTTTCTTGTGAAGTCAATCCCTTCTCTCCAATTCACCTTTCCCAACCCTTGAGTGTAGGGCTTACCTTCTATATTATATCCTAGTGACTCCGGCCTTGGTGGCGTACTTCCTTGTCAGAATGACATTCAGCTTCCCTTGGAGCTCACGCGGAACAGACTGAAACTGAAGCCTATCAGTCTTGCATCGGCTCGGAGCTCTTTCTCCGCTCACTCACTGTCTATAAGCAAGGGTAGGAGAAAGGCATCGTCAAATAAGGAACATGTTAGCTCGATTTCCTTAATAAGGTAGACTGCCGATATCGACATTTGCTGGTAGCGGAAGAATGAATGCCCGGTAACAAAGGAAGGGTCAAAAAGCCCTTGTGGTTGTTGATGCCAGTGTAGAATTATGAAGGAGTTCTATGGAATTTACATTTTTGGAAAAAAGAGTGAACATCAATAGTTGGAATTAGCGGAAGACTAACTTACAATCAGTGTGTCTAGGGTTTGTCTTCTTTCGTCAATCCATATCTCCGTGAGCGGTCTAGTGCTCGTTTAAGTCAGCGGCTCGGTATATGGCCCAAGATCAGCTATCTGGATAGCTAGCTCTACTCTTTGTTGTACCGGACGGATGGTTCTTCGAAAGGCTGTCTCATTTCAAGGGAGGGCGACAGACCACCGAGGACCTTGGCCTAGAAACTCAATCGCAGAATGAAATTGTAGGGTTCCAACTGTCTCTGAATCATCTCCATCCTAGCTTTGGCCTCTGCTCCATCGAGACTATCAGTCGGCCCAATTACCTTTTGAACTCAATCACACACGCCTGCTACACATACAGTATCCCTTTAGCCACAATGAGGGGGCCTGTCACACCCCCCGTGATACAGCATGGAGCTTCATCTTGAAGGCCTATCACGAATTGATCTCTCCCGCCTAAGGACCTCAGGTGTCCGATCTCTTCCAGCTCTTGGCGAACTCCTAGCTCTAAGCAATCTAGCTCTTCTGTCCTGGCTCGGGCTTACAGATAGGACTTCTAGCAACTCTCTACCTAGAAAGGACCTGACGGTACGCTCTCTTGGTGGATGATCTCTTGGTGAACTCTATCCTATCAAGGCTATCCGACCATACTAAGAACTCAGTCCAGGGTCACGGAGTCCGTCCTTCTAGTAAAAGAACTTTCATTTCAGAGTTAATAACGTAGTGTAGTGGATGACTGAGCTAGAGCTAGCTTTGTCAGTATTCGCCCCTTTCCTTTTTAGGGAAAGCCTTCGTGAGGGGACCGAAGTATAAAAGAGTGTAATCCTTTCCCTGTCTGATGAACTTCTTTTGGAACCACCAGCTAGCCGACTTCGACTTTAGTTGCCTAGCCTTCCAACGGTAACTGACCCCATCCCCTATTTTCTATTTCCTCCATTCTAAACTGTAATGACTGAACTAGATTATCCCTAGCTCCAATGAATTGTAAAGAAGAAAGTCAAGACCTTGCCGATGACTACATTCCTTAGAAAGGGCATCTTTCCCCCTTCATGAAGGAGGAAGACCGCTAAAGGAGGAGATGTTAGCCATTTGGTACTCGTTTTCCAAAGCCCTAGCTATAGCTGCAGGATTGGGAATGAAGACAAGAGAGCAAGGGGTTGTTAAACGAACCTGAATATACCGATTCTTTATCCTTTGCACTGCCTAAAGAATTCCACATAGCACGCTGATAGCATTCACATCCCCCGAAAGGTCGGGTGAAGGCGCCAGGCGCTACAGCAACTGAATTGAAAGATGATGAAGTACGGCTCTCTGACTGGTGGTTCCCTCCTTCTATTAGAGGAGCAAGAAGAGTCTCTTCTACGAGAATATCAAATCACATCACGGACCCACCGATATGGATTTTGAACCGCTGCTACTGCAAGCCCAGAGGGAAGAGATCCTCTAAAAACGGTTGGGTTGCTGATGCTCCTTCTCCGACAATCCTGTTTTGGTTAAACCCCATTGTGGCTGTCCTAATCTGAGCAAGTGACAACCGTTTTGGTACCGTCACTTACTATATGTTTTGCCTCCATTTTCTCTTCTCTCGTATCTGTCCATCTTTCTGATGGTGAAGACGTCAGATGTTGAAGCACGCACCCTTTCTCCTATGCTATGGGTAAAGAATCAAAGGCAACGAGCCAAACCCAGTTGTTTTTAGGAAGCAACCTCCTCCCTGTGGTTTCACCAATGCCTTTTCTTTTAAGCGCCTCTCACAACGGACTCGACACCAATCCCGGCAGAAGGATTTGGTTACCATAAGTGGGGGCATGATCAAGAATTTGGCCCTTGTTATAACAGAACAATTATCATATAAAGATGCTCAAGCGAGGAGATGTTACGACGTCTGCGGGCGCAGGGAGGCCAATGGTAGGAAGCTTAACATCATCTTTTCCAATAAGTTAGTCTCTCGAGGCTTACTCGTTCCGACCCTGAACAACCTTTTTTTTTCAAATGATCCAAGAAGATGAGGCCAAGTATGGCCCATGGAATTCCGTTACTGGCAGGAACAAGAGGCCCCCAATATCGAGAAAGGAAAGAACCTGATCAGGCCAACAAATAAGAGGTAGACCTCAGTACAAAACTAAAGCTGGTGAGAGAAGAAGCCCAAACCATTATACGGGCCCTCCTTCTAAAAAAGCAAACATCAATCGGGATAAGAAAAGCCCGCCACCTGAGAAAAAAGAAAGAAAAAGCCGACGTCTCTCCAGCCCACAACCCAAGATCCCCACTATTGTATTGGGGCAAAGGTATATTAACCAGGAGATCCAACCGGAAAGACTTTCGAGAAGGTGATTTCAATGGTTTATATGGTTGCCATTAGGGACCATGTTTACTCCCCTGGTCCTGTCTTCGCCGGCCCTGCACCATCAGAGTTCTCCCAGTTCTTTCCTAACCCCTCTTCGTCTCTCCCTTTCCTTGAATGGTCTGTCAGCTTCTGTTGGTCAAATCTGTCAGGGCCCCTTAGACAATTGGGCTTCCTGGGTAAAGCGTCTGAGTCCCCACAAGGGAGAGGATTTTTCAAATTAGGTATTTTTGATGCTATTATGATGAGCCTGAACACCCCTCCGAGTCACAAACCGCAGATCTCCGCTACTCTTATGTTTTGGTGTCTGGCTGAACAGTCATTCCACTTTCGTGTGGGTGCCATGGTTCCGACCATGATGGATGTCGTGGCTCTGACCGGCCTTCCTTGGACAGGAGAGACTGCTTATGCGGGAATGTCTGTCCCTGATATCGAATACCATCGGCCAAAATCGGCGGGGAAGCCTGGCCCGGCCTATGGTACCTTCATAGATACTTGCATGAAATCCGATTCTTCTATCTCTGAAGATATCAGCTTCTTGTCCTGTTGGTTGAACCGATACCTCTGCAGCTCTCCTACTCTTGCTATGACAGCCGACTTCGTAGACCTGGCAAAGGTTCTCCATAGTGGTCGGAGGGTGGCATTGGCCCCCCCCTTTCTTATCTTTACCGAGGTATGAATGAGGTTTTTGAGAAGTCCGTCGGGTACTTTTCCGGGGCCGCTTTGGCTATTGCAACTCTGGCTTCAGGCCTACTTCCCTGATCTCCGATATGATCCTCCTCCCTCGCCCGTTCATGATTTCTCTACCTATGGCTCATGGCTGTCTAGTTTCCCGCTGAAGGAGGTGACATTCCATGGTTGTTTTCAAATCTTCTTGGGGCTTTCCTCTGCTTTGCTTGCTACCCCCTTCCCGTTTCATGCCTTTCCAAGAACGCTCGGTAGGTCCGGACTGGTTTAGAAGACTCCCTTCTGTTCCTATTTCTGGTCAAGCTCGCGACGACCATTCTAAGGTTTGGGGCAGTTTCCTAGTGTGTCGAGATTTACATTACGTCAAGCCGGGACTTCTGTTAATGTTCGTTGTGGGGTCGAGCCTGCCTTCTTTACCAGCTATATAAATATATGCGACGTTTTGTCCTCCTTTTCATCTGGAGGCAAGATTTGTTTTATTCTAAGAGGTTTAGAGAGCTCGTTTTTTTAGTAAAGTATTCGCTTTTTCTTCTTTTTATTTTACGTTCTTTCCTTCTTTTTTTCCAAAGTGTCAAGATCTTATTTGCCTTTTTTAGAAAGTTTTTCTTTTACGATCGAAGAATCAAGATCTTGGAAATATGATTCTAGAAGAACCGATTTTTGATTTAAAAGGTAACCTATCCGCCTATTTCTGCCCGCAGATAAGAATCCTATCATTTCTGCTACTCCGCGTGAGCCAACCTCTTCCTTCCCCACGAACCTTGGATGATTATCCCAATAGTGGGGCCCCGGGCGGCGTTGAGGTTCGGCTGTGAGTTTCTTTCCGTGATCGGCCCGCGAAAGGCGTTTGCAGCTTGGATTTAGTATTGGTTTTCGCTCTTTGGACTTAATTGTCTGGCACAGACCATTGTTCACTCGCTTCCTAGATCCTCCTCTTTGTTTTATTCTTATCATACAGCCCGGACTTTCCGCATGAGCCAGGGGGGCATGGCGTGAATCCTTTCTCCGGTGGATAGAGTGTCAGGCTTTCGCGTATGGACTGGCGCGATAGCGATAGATCTTTAGTCGACCGAAGACCTGACTGAGGGAGATTGAATGAGCTACCCTTACGTAGATAGATCGATTGAACCACCCCTGCTTGTGATCGAGTCTGGCGATAGAGTTATGCCTGGCATAAGTACTCCTATTGGAGAAAAGGCAAATCCGTCCCCCATATGCCCTTCGTTCTCCTGTCGTATGAATGTCTGTTTTCCCCCCCCCCCTTCAATGCTGTCGCATTCTTGCCCCTTTTCGGTATGGTCCTTTCATTCAGGCCTTTCCTTATGCACCGATGGTTTCATGATTCCTTGAAAAAAAAAAATGTTTGCGAGCGTCAAAGCACCTAACCATACCTACTACACCATGCACTCCGCCGGTAATCAGCCCGGACATGAAAGTGCATTTGGAAGCATATGTGTGCCACTTTGGCACGAGATTTCAGCTCTACTTTGACTTTCATGGTTCCACTGTTCGTCGAGATCCCTTGAGTGCTACTAAATGTAGAGAAAGACATTCATAGCTTGAACCTTCTGGTCACTTCATTCCCTTTACATAAAAAAAGGTTTTGCTTTTCCACCTACCTCCTATGAAATCGTGACTATTTATTTATATAAATCCAAAAACCTGCTGTCACTCCACTGGCTGTTAAGAAAGCTCCCATGAAGGCTTTTCCGGTTGCTAAGGCTGGATCAATTACTTCATCAGGATCCACCTCTAAAGTCGGTTCGCCCAAAGCCGCAGTGGCTACTGCAACAACTCATCAAATCGAAAAGATTGGAAAAGAAGATCCACGCCGACGGCTGTTATCTCCAAAGGTGAAATAAAATAAAGCAAAACTCCTACTTCTAGAAAGAAAGTTGCCGCTCCGGGAAAGAGGGGCTTCACTCCCTGGGAACAAAAAACCCTTCCTTTGATAAATTCAACTATTAGAGCCATTTCTTTCGGGTGATTTCGACTTCGAAAGCCATGAGCCTCATTCACGAAAGCCTACGGAACAAACTTTCTAGTCGATTCATTCTAATTTTGGTTTTATCCTTTCTCCTTCCTATTCTCGCCTTGCCTTGCCTAAAGAACCTCTTTTGGGGCATAAAAGCCTGATTTTAGCCTTCCCCTATTATGGCCCGATCTCAACAAGCTTCTGCTCTGCGACTTGCTTTGCTTAAGCTTAAGCCAACCTATCTATAGTGTCCTTTGGGAAATGGGAAAGAAGACTTCTTTTTGATCAGTTCAGTATAGGGGGGAAAGACTCGGTACTTGCTATAGCTCTTGTTACTACTGGCTCCCTAGCTACCGTCTTAGTTGTATTAGTTAATGGCTCCAACCCTTCTTGCTTGACCCAAACCTTCGAACTGCAACAGATGCAGCAGGAGCTAAAAACAACTTACTACTTGAACTCGCTACTAACACTTGGCGTTTAGCAGCAAACAACTACAAGATAATAGGGCCACAGTAACAGTAAGGGAAGCTGAAACCGTAGCTTCACTCCTACTCTCTTACTTAACTTAAAGAGCTTACACGAAAGCTGCTGAAGGGCTGGTGCCATTCTAGTCTACTAATCGAGTCCGTTCAATCGGTGTAGCTAAGCGAGTAAGTCCGTAACGAATAGAAGAGTAAGCCGGTAACGAATCCAACAAGGAAGCTTTCAGCTAAGCCCCGTTTAGTTGATTCCCCCTCTGTCTCAAGGCGGATGAGTCCGTAATAGTCTTCCTTCTTTTTCCGAAGGTTGTTATCGAGGTGGTTGTTGCAGCTCTTTCTGCTGTTGCCCTTTTCTTCTTTTTTTGCTGCTCCTAACTCTAGTATAGGGGTTTTCGGGAATACGTCCTATGGCAAGGAGCTCTTTTTCTGTTCCTTCATCTGCTGTTTTAGTCCCCCCTTTCTTAGTATTCCAAGCCAAGTGGTTTCTTCTCAAGGTATCCGGGTCGGCCGGGTGCCGGATCGGGGTTCCATGTTCTCCCCCCTGGCAGCTGCCGAAGCGAGGGTCTTTTTCGCCAGCCCTACTAAGGCTTCTGCGGGGAACCAATCTGATCCGTAAATAGATCTCCTGCTAGGTTGGCCTTACCTGCTTTCCAGCTTGCCTTTTCCTCCCCGCAATGAGAACTTCCCTTTCGCCTTTTTCACTTGAAATGAGAACTTCTTTTTCCCCCGTCATCTAAAGGGTTCGCTTCCCTCTCCTCCCCTGTAATGGCAGCAGCCAATCGGTAGTTTAGACCCTATCATTAGGGATTGCTCCACTTCAACCTTACCAACCCCTGTGATCGCTGCTGAAGATCTTTCTGAATCTAAGCACTCCTGCCTTCCACAGCTCTTAACATGGAATGTGCTCGCTGTTGTAAGCGATTTTCCCGGAGTTGTAGCTTTTAGCTGTTAGCTTTTATCTCCTGCCAACCTTTTCTTTGAGAACCACAAGTCCAAAGCGAGTTTCCGTACCCTGCGTTTAGTCGGCTCCTCTTTATCTTTAGTCTTAGACTTTGTCGCTGATTCGTCCGCTATATAAGTTTTCGGTGTCCGGAGACTCTTTGTTTAGGTTCCTTCATATCGCTTCTTTGTTTCTTTTTCTGTTTGTTTCGGGCGAAGTGAGCCGGGGATCGGCGAGTGAGGGCAGCGTCAATCGGTGTAGCTAATGCCGTAGTGAGTGACCAAGGGGAACGCTCGGAGTGAGGTAAGTCTTCCATGATTGGAAGGCTAGGGAATGAGCGTAGTGAGTTAGCAAGTGCAGACAGCCCTAAATGAAATGGTCGATCGAGCGCGGCGTCTCTTCTTTGTTTCCTTTGTTGTTTGTTTGCGGCTCTCCTAGTATTAGGTTTGTCGGAGTTTCATCCGCTTGTAGCTGATCCGATGTCGGTACTTCGTCTTGTGAGTTTCTTTTTTTTCTTTGTTTAATGTGAGCCGTGAAGCTCGCCGAGGTGGGTGAGCGAGTGTCGTGTGTAACCTTAGTGTGCCCTAAGGTTGTTTGTAAGGTAGCTCGCTTGTTTCCTTCTTTCGTAAGGTTTCCGTCTTAGTAGGAACTCCCCTAGTAGCTTCTATTCCCCCTACCCAGTAAGTCTTCCTTTACTGTTAGCTCCTTATCTAAGGGGTAAGCCCCTGTAACTACTAACAAGAGAAGGTCGCTGCTGATGTCCCCCACCCACCCATTAATGAAGAAGTGGGCTACTTCTGACCAACATCCATTCTCAAAGATGGAAGTGTTGAAAGTCCTATTAGGACCTCCAATAGCCGAAGAGTTGAGTTCCTTCTATACAGATGCAGTTTCGTTTCCTGCTGCTTTAGTTAGGTCGTCTGTAACTCCCGACTGAGTTCATTATGTACGCTGTCCCTTATCAGTACCACCCCATCGATAACATGCCTTGATTGTTCCCTTTCGTTCCCAGGCACACGCGCTGGATGCGGACATTGAATGTCCTCACCGATCAACCGCTCATGAATGAACACCAAACAACCAAGCTTTTGACTGGTCCCTTATGAAATGACTTTTCTCGTGAAATGACTTTTCTCGATCAAAATGGCAGGAATTGGGTCCTGACATGTGCCTACTGAAATACCTAGAAAGCATTCCTTCACTTTCCTTATAAGGGGCGCTGCCTGATTTGCATGAATGCCGAACCCCAATAAATGAGTATTGGTTCACGTCTTAATCATCCCATTGTTTTCAAATAGACATGCCATATTGGCTTTCTCCGAGGCCATAAGAAGGTAGTTGCTTAGGGACCATACAAGTAGCGAATAAGGGAGTTGCTGTTGCCGCTCATACAGGAGGGCGGATGTAACTAATGAATAGAGAAGGGGGTATCCCTGTGTCCCCCAACTGTTAGCAAAGATGGACCCGTACCAACTTCAATAGTCTCGGATATGCCCCCTAAGCTGTAACCACTGCGTGAAGGCCTTTTTCAAGTAAACAGTCAACAAGTAAGTCGGCTGTTTCCGGCCGAAAGCTACATCGCAGTAATGAATACAACCAATTAAGTCGGTAGCACCTAGAGCGTCGAAGCCTTTAAGGTAAGGAAGGGGGGGCGTTCGTCAGTGCTTTACTACTCCAGAAGTCCTCTCTATCGGGTTCACGCTCGAAGCATACTGAAATGTATTGAAAATTGCCTTTTATGTGGGACTACCAGCCAGGTGAGCCAGACGCACGTGAATCGTCGAGTAAGGTTCCGACCTACATTGACCATTTCGCCTGGACCGGAAGAGGCATCTATGAATTGACTGCCATAAAGTAAGAACCTACTAAAAGATTGAAGCATCATGGAGAGGGAGTTAGGCACTACCTAGCCCTACGCCCCTTTTCCTGTAGTCGTCAGCTCGTTCTTGACAGATCCTTTCGGGTGTTCATAATCTGGAGTAAAAGGATTCGAACCTTTGCATGCCGGTACCAAAAACCGATGCCTTACCACTTGGCTATACTCCATACGGCCTGTTTTGGACGATAGAGGGGAGAGAGGGGGAAAGGAGAAGGAGGGCTCGAAGAACGAGCCGTGCAAGAACGCGGGGATATAGCAAGTAAGCAGCGACGGTTCTCCCTTTAGGACCGACTACAACAAGCTCGCGACTCTAATAGAAACAAAGGGTGACGCTCTCTGCTCTATTTGCTTGCAATGCTATACCTATCAAAGTTGGCGAACGCTTCTTGTTCTCGCCCAGCCGTTTCTTTTGATTATTATTTAATAATAACCTAGACTAAAGAAGAAGCTCCTGAATCAGCGCAGGGCCAAATAAGCAGCAGGAGAACTTGACTAACCTGCCGCCGGTGACTTTAAGAAAGAGGGTCCGGGTCCAATTTCTAATGAAGCGAAGGTCCCCCGTCACTCCCTATTCTCTCTTAAAGCTAGCTCCGCGAGAGGTTAAGAACTATTGACTGTAAACCATAGCAGTTACACTCACTCAATGGAAATGTTCGCTTTTGGAATGAAGATGGATGAGCAGGCACTCACGCCTGGACCTGATGAAGGGAAAGATGTCACCGGTCACTATACTGGGGGGGCGAGACATGACCGCGACTAAAGATTCAAGTACCGTTGAAAAGACTAAAGGAACGGGGGGAATGACTACCTGTAATAAAGCACAGGCTAATACGAGCCGACCAGAATAAGCGACGGCTTATATTACCAGATCCTCGACACAATCTTCCTAGAGATGGAGAGCCCCTTGCCTCGCCTTTTCTAGGTTGGGTCGATTTTTCATTTACCAATGAATTGGATCCGCCCCGATCAATAACAATAATGGGCTAGAAGAAAGGTTCTGTGACATGGACGCCCAACTCGATCGGTCGGTTGGCCCACCTAACAGATGATGAGATTCTCGTTGATCGAATTTTGAAAACTCTTTCTCACTATTCTATTAATATTAAGAACAGTAGAGCTTTCGATCAAGATGTTCTCGCCTCCCCCGTTTGGGCTCTCGCTCGAATCGGAACCTTTACCTTTATGCGTTGGTAGGCTTTCGACGTGATCTAATAGCCTACCTATCAGGCGCCAATAAAAGAGAAAGTTTTCGCATGGACTTCTCATCTGATGCAGAACTTATTTCATAACCACCATCCATCACCAATCACATTCCACATCCCACTTCAAACTTTTCGATTCCTCGGGCCTCTAGAAAGGCATTCCAGCTTCAGAGGCAGGTGAGCCGGGTCAGGAAGGAGTGTCGACTGCTGGGATCGGATCCTATTCGAAGCACTCCACCACGAATAAGAGTCTTTGGGTTGGATAGGCAGTAGAGATAGGAGTTCCTATCTCTAGGGCGGGCTTTCACTTTCAAGACAGAGATGCACTACTCCATCTGGAAAGGGCTTTTCCAGAAGGGAGTAGAGAAATCAATAGAAAAAATCCCTTCCCGGCCGGGGGGACTCTACGTCTGGGTCTTATCTCAAACTCGGATTAGGAAGAGTGCCCTTGAACTAAAGATCAATCATAATAAACAATACAAGAAAAGAAATGGATTCTCCTGCCGGCGAGAAGGGGGGAGATAGGGAAGAGGAGATGGAGATTCAGGATATATATTCACTCCACTCCATAGATAGTGAACACAGATTTTTGTTTCTCCTTTCGGGTCCGCGCTGGTGGGTTTTCCTTCCATTCTCCCTCTTCTTCCGCTCCGGAATAAGGAACCTTAGAATTCACCCTACCTGTCGATGAAAAAATGGGATTTTATAGGACCACTAGCTAGCGGATTAGTTATGGAATGTCCTACTCCTGCCTGAGCTTTCCGATCAACTAATCCCCTATTTCAGGGACATCTCTGTGTTAGGTAGGGCCAGGGATCTCTGATTAGTCGAATGAGCATGAGCCCATCCCTCTGGCCTATCATTTATTGGTCGATCCGGCGCTCCTGTATCTCCTGCGTTGCGTCTCCATGGGAGCCCTTCATACAAGTTTGCTGATAGGAGCCCCTCTAGTCGAATCAATAAAAAATAGAAGTTTAGGCTCGTCAATCGACGATCTACTGTTCCCTCTTCTCTTAGTTGCAGATGCCCATGCTTTGATTCGAGAGCCCTAGCCAGTGATGAATCCTCAGTAAGATCGGAGTATTGAATTCCTCCTCCCTTAAGTCCAGTTTGAACCCGTCCCAGCAACCTGCGCGGAGAAGACAAAGAAGTTGGGAGTCTATGCCTTGAATGAATCAGTAACAACGGATTAGTGGAATGAGGGATCAAGAGACAGATAGGGGGGGCTAACAATCATTGGTGGACCCTCCCTTGAACGAACGGTCACGTAGCTCGTGACTGAGTTGTTTAGGTTCTTGAATTCCATCTCTAGTTGGGGTTTCGGTTCGAAGGTTAGAAAATGTGGTGCGGGTTCATCTCTCTCGACCAGTTCAGGTTCAAAGGAAAGGGTGATCAGCGGGACCCAGACTTTAGATCTCTTCTCTATGGTGGGAGGGTTTTTTCGTATCATGTTGGGGAGGCCAGGGGAGACGGATTGGATCGAGAGGCCTATGCCTCTTCTTTATCGATAGAATTCCCATCATTTGCAGTCTCCGGCGAAGAAGACAAGGGCGAGGCCCCGAACAATTTCATTGCCGTGACCTCCATCCGTCATTAGTAATCGTGATCCGCTTTTCCTATTCACTAGTACACTGCGCGCTACAACTAGCAGCCCCTTTACTAGTAAGGGAAAACGCTAGCGCGCAACGGCTGAAAAGCCAGCAACTTGTTAGGAGCAGGTTCCAACCTTTCTTATTATTAGTAAGAAAGGCGCGACGGCCCCCTACCCCTAGGGGTAGGGGCTGCTTGCTGCTCGACTCTATCTCTAAAGGAAAGGGGCTTCTGCACTGCTGCCTACTCCACTCGTTATCACTAAACGACGAAGCCAAGAGCGGAAGGAGGGACTTGAACCCTCAACCTCAGCCTTGGCAAGGCTATGCTCTACCATTAAGCTATTTCCGCCAGCTACGGTAGTGGCGAAGCACTACTGAGCAATTCACGTATCACTTGATACAGACGACTTCTGTTTTTCCGCCGGACCACACTCCATACCCCCGATCGAGCTACGAGCACGAGTAGGTAGGCGGCTAGGGCTGGTAAGGTTCCAGCCTTCTTTTTTTTTGCTTCGCGTCAGATGAGATGATGATTAGTGGGTCAGGTACAGCGTGTGCTCTTGATCACAATCACTAAAGGGGCGGGCTGGAGGGGCTGCCTTTTCAATCAATCTCCGGCCGCCGCTATTGGTGCGAGTTGTAAGGAGTCTTGGTCTCGAGTCGAGCTGGAGCGTCATTTCATTCTCGTAACGGGAGTGAGTGCACCGCAAGACCAGACAAGTTACTCCTTCGCCTCGCAGCGGCGGTATCTGTCGTCCATCCTAAGACGGCTCCTCTTATTCTAAGATAATCCAAGCAGCAGCTCCACAAGTCGGAAACAGTCGATTTCTGAGCCATTCGTTCTCCCCTCTCGGTTGGCCTTTGCCAGCCACTAGAGCAAGTAAGAGAACCTACAGTGAATGAACAGATAAAGAACCGCAGATTTGGATCGGATTGTACACCTTTGTGTCTGGCTATGTATATGGATGCTCATAAAGATATGACGGGACATCGCTCTCCTTTCTTTTTTTTTTCTTATAGTTGTCATAGATCTCTCTAAAATCGTCGGGGCAGTCCTTGACTTTCGCAATCCAGTCACGCAGTTCTGCGATCTCTATGTCGGGGGTGCATTTCAAGCTCAAGCCCCATTATACAGAGCGCAGTTTCGCACCTTAGTGCGTCGGGCTGATTTGCCACCGCGGGAGCCCCATATCACAATGGAGTTTCAACTGTCTTGAAATCAGGGAATGAAGTTCCTTGAGCATAGCTCCGCCCCTCTTGTTCGAGTAAGTCTATGCCTAAACACAGGGCTAGATCCGGGTGAAAAAGAAGAAGCCCAATATCAGTAAGAATAGCGGCTGCCCCCCTTTCCTGTTGGAAAGGAAAAAGGGCGCCAGGGCCCTTTTAAATGACGAACCCCACAGATGATAGGCCAGGGCAAGGGCGGCATATCGACGGAGATTAGGATCAGCTTGGATGAATAAAAGAAGAATTGGTAGAAATTCTCATAGGTGAAGCAAACCCATTTTCAGACAAATAAGATAAAAAACGAAACTATAGTAGATAGGAAAGCCCCGGAGATTCTATGGAAAATGGAAAACGTCGAAGTAAGCTGGGGTTAATGCAAGAAGACACTTCGAAGGAACGTCTCGACTAGGGGTTCGGTCCCCTCTAACTGTATCCCTTCCTTTTTAGACTAGCTCTAAATACAAAGTAGGTCGGACAGACAATTACATATATAAGCAAAATCTCGCTGTGAGCGCTACCTAAGCACTGTTGAAGGCACTCAGAGAAGAGTGGAAATAGTTCTAGGGCTTCTCACTAAGACTTTCGACTCACTGCCAAAAGCTCCTTCTTGTGCGCTAACGCTGGAAGGGATGGTTTTGGGTGGGATGGGAGAGAGACCACTGGAAGACTTAGTCGTTTAGATAGAGATAAGAGAGCTATACATAAAGAATATTGAACTCCCCAGGCGTTCACTAAATGCATTTCGCTTACAGTCACTAGGAAGGGGTTCTAGTAACGAAAGATTCCTTCTATAGCTATAGGTAGGCCACATTTCTCATATTCATTTCAGTGCTTTAAGCTCTAAATCCATCTGTAGCAACATTGATCGCATCTCTAGGGATTTGACCTCATCTGCTCGTTCATAGGGGAGGTTGATCATATATCACATATCACCAGAATTTCCGGATGAAAATCTATTCTCAATAGAGAGAGACCTGTCGTAGCGAATGTATTTTGATGGGGCTGCAAATCTGAAGGGATATGGAATATGGGTCTTGTTGGTTAGCCCCGATGATCTGCACATTCCTATCTCAATTAAGCTGAACTTCGAAACTACCAACAATGTCGCCGAATACGAGGCTTGCATTCTGGGCTTACAGGCAGCTTTGGAGATAGAGATAAGATCATAGTCTATGGTGATTCTTCCCTCATAATCAACCAGGGGAAGGTGAAAAGCGAAAAGTTAGCTCGTTAACAAGCATGCCTGGAAAAGCTAGCTGAGGGATTTGAACAGGTCAGCTTTACCTACCAGAGACGACAATCCGTTTTTAGATGCTCTAGCCAAGATGGCCTTCATGGTTCGAATTAGACTGAAATTGCACATGGGCATCACGCAGCGTGATGAGCCCGCTTATTGCAAAGCCATTGAAATACGGGCCGAAGTATAGATTCCCTGGTTCACAGACATCGAGAACTATAAACGAGAACGAGTACCCGCCCGATGCGGATTCAAGGACTTTTGCAGGCCATTTCAGGAGTTCACCTTCCCTTCTCGTTCGATTCCACACCGGATTCACTATCTTCTGAATCATGCCCTTCCTTCTCGTGAGAGTTGATCTTCGAGTTAGAGTGTCTTCTGTCCGATTCAGGCTGATTGGATCACTGAACTTGGTTCACTAAAGAAAGAATCCGCTTTCTATAGGAAAGGAAGTTTCCATGCCATTCGTCTAGCTCCCCCCGGATTCGGAGCATCAAAGCAAAGAGTCGATTCTCTAAGAAAAATAGCTTATCCCCTTTATCCTTACCTGAATGGAAAACCAAGGCTGAATTTCATGCTTTCAAGCACAGTTTAATAATAATGGGGATGAGTGCTATCTTAATAGTTTATTTTATAAAGGTTGCTTCTAAGAGAAAGAGATAAAGCTAGTCTTTTTATATAGTGTGTGAAATTGAAAGCAAAGCGCCTATTTTCTAGTTCCAATCAATATCAATCGGCCGTTCACGTCAGGGTCCGAAGGAAGCTTGTACTTTTCTTTTTTTATTCCCTTCCGTCATTCCTTAAGTCCCATAGGTTTGATCCTGTAGAATCTGACCCACTTTCTCATTGAGCGAAGGGTACGAAATAAATCAGATTGATTTTTCGATCAAAAGTACTATGTGAAATCTTCGGTTTTTTACTCTTTCGCTACCCCTTACAGCGTTTGAATCAATAGAGAACCTTTTCTTCTCTATCTGTATGAATCGATATTATTACATTCAAATTCCTTCCCGACACCTCCCAAGGAAAATCCTGAATTGGATCCCAAATTGACGGGTTAGTGTGAGCTTATCCATGCGGTTATGCACTCTTCGAATAGGAATCCATTTTCTGAAAGATCCTGGCTGTCTTCAACAAACACGAAAGTCAGTGTCAAGTTGAGGTCTACCCGGATCTAATGGAGTAGCGGGATGACCGAAACACAGTTGAGGTAAGGGGCCCCCTGTGATTATGGCTCGCCCGCCTGATCAAAGTCGAAGTACGTGGGGTCCATTTGTCATTTGTAAAGAACATCTCTTTTTGGGTCGTCAAATCGCCGAGTCGACTTCTCACCGATTCGCATTAACGCGATCCAAAGAGTCGATCACAAAGCGGATTCGCTCGCCCATTTTCGTTTAGGTGTGATTCAAAGAGGCCGCGGTAACGCGAAGAAAAGTGTTGATTCGCGTGGCCTTTGACAGAACTTTTTTAAAACTTGATAACTTGCTCGTTCTTACTTCCTGGGGATACTAGTTTCTTTGCAAAGCTTATAGTTTTTTTAGCACCTATAAGGTGAGATACGGGACATTCCATGTACCATACTGCTTTGTCATAGGAAATGACAACATTGGCGACTAAGGGGTGGCGAGAGCAAGACAAGAACTCATAAATAGGCCTTGTCCATGGGGCTACTCAAAGTGTTAGAAAAGTGTAGCATGAACAACCAGAAGCCGCAACAATAGAATAGTTTAAAAGAAAAGCGATTCCACTCTTTTCCTAAAATCCTAACCTACAGGATCAGAAGTACCTGAATATGATAAGCAACCGTCAGAAATCAGTGAGTGAAATAAGACGGATGGAGAGAAAGAATAATAATAACTAGATGAAGCCTTAGTCCATTTTAACATCCAATCTTACCAAAGGTCAGAAAGGCAGATGGGCATGTCCCTTGAAACAGCTTCCATTGGCATGAGTTAGAATCCTCTCCTGCAGGAACCTGGCACCTTCCTCGCTCTCTCTTCTGCTTACTTATAATTCCTTGCTTCTGGGGACTGACTAAAAGCCTTTCTCTCCCTAACCGGATTCTGCTTGAACTGAGAAAGATCCCATGGGGCAAGGGTAACTCATACAACGAGGGAATCTGGGGTTGGCAAAAGGGTAACTATAGCGCTATCACCAGCTCCAAGGCTTAATACTACAAGAGTGGACTGAGCGCGCTTACTATTCCTATTCTATCCCCACCTTATTCTCGTACTTCCTAGAGTGGAAGGTATGAGTTCGACACCCGCTTAGCCCATAGCTTTATGGCTTAGAAGAGTAGCTGGCATTGGCTCTTTGCCTTTGCTTTAGGGCAGACATTGATTGATACAAGGGAAAAAAGAGAGAAAGCACAGCTACGTAGCTAACCCAAGGTTCTGTCTTTCCTTAAGGAAGTGTTAGCTTGCTAAATGTATCCCCTCCTCCTTCCCTTACAGCTCTTGGAGAGGAGACAGTCGACAGATTGATCGCCAAGATCGGAGGCAGGATATCAGTGTCTTTGTATATCTGTTTTATTTATACACCTAACCATTTTTCAGATCTTATATTTCTTGTTTTCTTTTCGAGGAATAAGAAGAATGTATGATTACTGTAGAAACGTATAACCCTAACCTTTATCCTATAGTCGATCCTGTCGTAAAGCTCTCGTAAGGACTGGGGGGCACGACTTATTCAAGGAGTGGGATAAGACAAAGACAATCTTCGACACTGATAAACAATACAGAAAGATCATATTCGACAATAAAATAGAAAAACTGGATCTACAACTATTGTGGTTCTACCATGATTTTTTTTTTTTTTAAGGAAATCACTCACATCTGAAATTCGGATAGAGCACACCACCCTAATCACTAAACCAAGGAAAGGACCGCGGTCATACTTTTAAACGAGATAAGCCTTACACCTGGTATGTCCTGGTATTTCCTTGAGTGCCTCTTCCCGAATTACTGGTACCAAACATGCATTGCCTTTATCCATGATGCACATGGTGTTGGCAAAGGAAAAGGAATTGGAATAGGAAAAATAAAAAGCTTGAACTCAGCCCACAAGCTAAGCAAAGCAAGGAGAGAGAGAGTGATAGACTAGAAGAGCATTTGGCTTCAGAATACTTTTTTTTCTTTTAAAGAAAAAAAAAAAAGAAAGCCAATTACCGACAAAGAAAACAACTGGATTGATCCTGTAAAGGTAGCATAACTGAAAGGGTTGTTGGATAGTAATGGTGCATTACAACATAAAGGCCCAAGTTGTTTGGTGAATTTTGAATAAAATGTTTTTAGGATGGGATGCAAAAAATGATAGTTTTGTTAATTTGTAGTGTAAAATTTTGTGGCTGTGGGTATTGAAGCGACAAGGGAAAGCCATTGTTCTGGGTGATGAGGAGGAACCCGAACAACCAAAGAAGAAAGATAGATCCCCTTTTTTAGTAGGCAACTTCTATTCCTAGGAAGTACTTCAGAGTTCCCAGATCCTTGATCTCAAGCGCCTTACTGATCTACGACCACCCTTGCTTGTTTCCTATCAATCCAATTCGAAAGGGCCTTTCGAGCCGGTTGGTTGCCCTTGTAACCTTAACTATAGCTAGCCCGCGCGCGGGAGCCTTCTTTTGAAGCTGGTGTCTGAGCCGGGTGAAGAAGTCAATATAGATGAAACAGTCGTTTATGCAGTTGTTGCTCCTGCTTATTTGCCACTTTGTTAACTACCACCCCCTCAAGATCCACCAACGACTGGCACCAGTAGAGCGAGCCACCTCGCCCGCAAAGAGCCCAAATGTGCTATAGAAATAGCGCGCCTGGCACAAATTTAGTTAGCCATAGCGAGACCAAACGAGACTAAGAAGCCACAGGTTCACTCACCTCCTGAGTATTGATCTTCGACTCCGTCCCTAGAAACGGAGTGTTCTTTTTTCACCGGGCCAGCCCGACCCACATTACTCGCTTCTCCAGATTATTAGTACTCTCATGGCTAGGCAACCCTTCGCCCCGTACCGATTGGACACCGCGCATCTCGACCAGCTCGTTCCAGCGAACACTGACTTTGAGGAGAAATCCTTTCCTGAATGAAGGTGATGCTATTTTGATCGGTGATCATAGGAAGATAACATAAGCAGCCTACTGCGAATGCTTTCTATGGCTCAAACCAAAGAACAACCCATTGCTCCTTACTTGTTGAAAAGACGTATAAGAAGGTAGGACCTTGCCTAACAATTTGAAGATTACAGGAACCCCTGTTTACGACCGTTAGCAAGGCTTTTTTACTCTATAGTCGTACTAAAACATCATTGGTTGAATTCATTCTCATAGTTGTCTTTATTTATTCAGATGCTTTCTTTCTTAAGCCTCCTTTTGGCCGCCTATCATAACGTGGACGAGGCCTGCTCCGAGGTGGGTTGGGTGCCTCTCGTTGAAACTAAATTAAGGTCTATGAATGACTTTTCCATCAATGAAAAGATCACCTGGTCAAATTCACCAAAAGACAATCACAGATTCAGACAATGAGTAAATACTAAACCCGCAAAAGGAAGCCTGCCCTATGATTACCAACCTCCGTAGTCTTTGTTGGGAACGTCAAGATAGGAATAAGGAAGCACCAAAAGGACCCCAGGTTGCTCTGTTCACCCAAGCAATACGTCATCAAGGTGTAAATAGAGTCAGCTCACTTTCAAGCAAATCAACAAAATAACTTATAGTAAAAGGAAACCAGATAAACATGACAATAGTCTTTCGACGCAAAATTCACATAGATAAGAGCAAGAGAACAAGATTCACAATATTTCAAGAGAACCCACACAAAAAAGGGAACGGGATACCGTTATATTGGGTCAAGGTTTGCACACTCCAACTCCCACTCTCAATGCCTTTATTTAGGTCAAGCTCCAACAGGTAGATTACACTAAAAGAAATCCACTCAGACTAACAACCTTTTTCACTTATTTCTTTTGAGAAAGACATTTTCATATACTGGTTCAATCAGACAATAATAAGAATAATAAATAATAATAATAAAAAGAATATTCATGAGGATGTTGAAGATTTATTCACATCTTTATTAGAGCAAGGGTTGATCGAGCTTCCCGAACCTAAGAGACCGGATGAGGTGGGACGAGTAGGAGATCCCAAATACTGTAATTCCATCGGGTTATTTGTCATCCGATAGATTATTGTTGAGTTCTTAAAGTGAAAAAAGTTTGAAAATGATGGTGTCATTGAAATAGACCCTCCTAAGCAACCTGTGGTCACTTCAAATGCTTGTAATAGTTGGAGATATTCTTTGCCCGATAGCTGAGATCTCGCCAAGCATAGCCTATATCTAGATCTAGTTCTAGCACCGGAAGAGCAATTTCAGAGGATCTCACAAAATATGATGAAAGATATATTCAAGGAGAATGGAGCACTCGTGTTAGCCAAAGGAGTAGGGAAGTCTGGTTTGGGCAACTCCTTATACTGAGACTTGCAAGAGCCGGTGGAAAAAAATCCTTATGATCCGGTAGAAGCTGGAGCTGTGGAAAATCAATCCTCCATTTTCCATTCCTGTAAAGATGTTAGGTTGCGCAGCCAAGCCATGGGCAAAGACGCGCTATTCTCAGAAAGAGACGGGAGTTCACCTGATTGTAGTTGAGGAGAGTAGTCAATATTTAGACGCAGCAGAGAAGTTGAGTGGCACAGCCCATGAGGAATGGACTTGAGCTCGGGGCAGCCCCTTATTGTGAGAGATTAAAGGGTGGCGGGCACTCCATCCACAAAAAGAGACTGACGTTTTTTACAATTGATAATGGAGAGGACTCTAAGGGTGGGAGGCGATGGCCCATCAACTGCCAATGACCTGAGTCGGTCACACTTCTCAATCCGCATTAAGCGGTTGTTTATCAAATTTCATACCAGAAAAAAAGTACTCGCATTCTTAACTGCCTTTCTTGGTGCTTCATTCACTAGAAGTACTCCCTCGAATGAATGAGCTATAAGTGATAGCGTGCTTTCTTGTTAATTAACTATAAGGCCGTGGTTAGGTCTTTTTTTCTATACTGGATGACTAAAAAGCTCTTTTCACTATCAGGTACTAAAGGCTTTCTTCTTCCAGTGGTAGTAGCCCTCCGCCGTGATTCTCATCCTCTTCTTTCTTTTAGAAGCTTGCTTACAGTCATCCAGTGGTATCCCTTGCTTACTTGCTTACAGAATCACTCACTCCCTGTCTTTCAGTGCTTGAATCCCGGATCAGAGGAACTGCGTGCTGGTTTGTACACGAATGCGTGCATGAAAGAGCATACTAGTCTCCGAGCTCTCTTATGCTGCTAGGCTAGATCTGGTCTCCCTGGTTGCTTTGGTAAAGAGTTCGCTTGGGTTGGGTGGTGGCTGTGAAGTTATAGCTGGGTGCTTTCTTTATTCAAGAGCCAGAGCCCAACATTTGTCACACTCACGCTGGAGCAATTTCAATATTACGACTGGTCCTTGATTCACCGATTCTGCTAACGGGTACAGGCAGGCCCCATGGGGGAGATATGAGTGGGAGGGACAGGAGAGAACAACCCGCCATCCAGTGCAGACATAGAAAGCCAAGCCGGGAAGAAGCTATCCGTGGTAGTATCGCAAGGCCGGTTCCTCCAAAGCCTGAAGAGTATCTCCATCCGCGTTCGGATTGGACTTACCGGGTGATTGTCAAGGGGAAGGACCTAATCGTCACTTTCTTGGCTATGGGCAAGATCGGCTTGGGGTGAAGACTGAGTCATCAAATCATATAAGACTCAAAGGAGTGCCCAAGAAAGATGAATGGGTAGAGGTCGGAAGGAAATGCGGAGGTCCATCAACCGAAATAAAATCCCCCAATAAGGCGGCTAGAATGAGCAGAAAAAGGAACTGAGGGAAAAGAGTAGCCACCGAAGAAAGGCGGCAAAAAGACCCTCTCCGATGAAAGATATCTCCTTGATAGGGGTATTCATATCCCTATAAAGGAGATATCTGAAAGAGCTAATGTCTTTGCAGAAGCCTAACATAGTGATTTTACAGGAACCAGAATGGAAGAGGACTCAGTTTGTCGGCTTGGAATCAATCAAGGACAACTTTGATTACGTAGCTTCTTTCTAGAGGGCTCTAAGGAGGCATTTGGATGTACTGGAACCCCGTGAAAAAAGTAAAATTTAAAAGGACAAGCAATTCATGACTGCTATAGTTACTGAAATAGAAAGGGGGAAACTTGGAAAATCAATCCTGTCCCTTTCCGTGGGGTCAGGGATTTCAACAGATACAGAAGATTTATTCTACACTGTGACTGCCTGGGCTTACCCAGATATCGATGAATAACCTGACAAATCCAGAGGAGTAGATAGAACACATGTCCAGCCTTTGCCCTCCTCGGATTGAGAGATGAAGGATGAGCGACCCGCCTCGCCTGGAAGAGCAGAATAGACTTGTCTTCCACTCTTACTGCAATTGATGGGGAAGGCGAAAGCCGCTTTTGCCAATCAAAGCCCCGGTTTGAAACCGATGGAACCCAAAGGAGGGCATACCATATCTTGCTGCTTGGATCCCGCCGCTTTGTTTTGCCTTCCGCCATTCGTTAAGAAAGCCAGACCACTTTCCAAGAACAATCAAACTACACCTAACTAGGGGACACTGACTCGGAGGACTTGCTCATACAACTGAACTGCCCTTCCATAAACTAAAGTAGCAAAAAGAATAATAAAGAGAAGACATGTGAAGGAGTACGCCCGGTTCACCTGGATTCCCTACCAGGGAATCCAGGATATACCAGGTTCTACCACTGCACTGACTGACGGATCGACCAATACCTATCGAGGTTAGCTTTAGATAACTCTATGAGAATCTTGAACTCGAAGGAAGAGCTAGGCTTTGAGCCCTACCTTGATATTCCTCGCCCACCCGCTTGCTTACGGTGGTTGACTTTCACCGGGAGAATACCAATTTCATTTATATTTATAGGAGAAGGCCACTCCTGGATTTCATTCTTAGTGATCCAGTTTTCGCTGATCCGAGACTGATGGGCATCATCCGCTACTTCTCATGATGGTGGGGAAAAATTCCACATGAACGAAAAAACCACCTATGAAACCGGCATGGCAGCACCCAATTCTCGATCATCTACTTTTATCCTTTAGTTTAGAAGCAAGTATCCATTTTCCAAGCTACAGGGGCAAGGCAATCCATCCAGCGAGAAAAGAAAGTCGTAGGTTTTCCAGAGGAGTGACGTAGACAATCTGCCGTAGTCATCGATGATAGGTTTCCCTATTAGAGGAAGACAAAGCTAGCCCTTTCTTAGGCGCATACGGTCTATTCCCGAGGGTTTTTCATCAATCGAATTGCCGGGACAAGCGCTTCTACTTATGTTATGACCTTGGCCCTATGCTTTCTAAAGGAAGTCTACCGAAAGCCTTTGGTACTTGTCTTACCTGATCAATCACTAGGCAGGGGGAAGCTTCTTTAGCTTACCTTTTCTTTTTATGCTGTTCTTGAAAGAGCTACTCTTACCTTGCAAACTGGCAAACCAGATCTCGTCCTGATCGAGGAAAAGGTATAGTGAGCCCTTTTTCGAAGCATTGGAGTATATAAGGCCAACCAACCTATTTCCGTTGGTCGATCAATCAAAGAAAGGGATCGATTCACTTAGGAAAATCATCAAGAATCTCAGTAACCAGAGCCACAGAGAGGGAGTCACAGACTTCACTTCCTCAATAAGATATAGATTGACTTATCTCTACGACAAGCCTCCTAAAGAGTGGCAACTCTAACTGGTGGATTTCCACTACTACTATCAACAAATCTCAACAACCATAGCCTGCCCAGAATTTCAGCTAGATTCCACTACCAACTCCAACTAGCATTCAGGGATCCCCGCCACCAACAACCCTCAATGAGCAGCCTTCTTTTGGTTTGATTGACAGCTCGTTTGTTAGTCAATCCCAAGAGCGAGAGTAGGCAAGTAATAGCAAGGTCACTCTAAAGAGGTATTTGTTACCTTCGGGAATCTGCTCCGCCTCTCAGCTGCACCGCAAAGCACAGCTTTCTGGTCGGTCTGGAGATAGCACGCACCGCAGAGCTGTTTACCGCTCTGTGAAAGAAGATTCCTACAGAGATTTACGAAGTTACTCATTCCATGACCTGAGGCCAGGGATAGGCTCCTGGGCATTGCTCGACGCCTTTGCAATGGCGGACAGACATGGCAGGCTTCGGGAGCCCGGTCGACTTCATGTAACCGCGCTGTTAATTCGAGAGCCGTCAGGGCTCATAACTCGGCTCCAGCGGTGAGCTCGGGTCGCGATCTATCGATCCGCCAGGATCCAACCGCTATCCCAAAAAACTCCTTGGTGAGCCGGGTCTCGGGATCATAGGGGGTAAACCAGACATCTTACTCTACGAGATTATGGAGTGAAGATATGAAAGCTGCATGCGCCTCGGAGAAACCGATGTGTAGGCTTATTCCGTGTCCCGGCTCTGGACTGACGGGGCGAAGCGAAAGCTTTACAATAGACCTAGATCCGCCTCACTCGATTGAAAGTCTATGATTGTCTGCTATGAGTAGAGAGGAGAGGTGAGAGGTAAGGATTCACATAGGATTTTTCTTTCTGGATGGGGGAAAGCTTAAGAGAGTGGTCAAGCCAAGAAGAATCGAATCGGGTGGGAGCATTCGACTTCATCAGTCGGGTTCGCTTTCCCTTCTGTCTGTGCTAGCTAGGCTAAGCTAAGTCTGACGTCTTGCTGCTTTAGTGGAGCCGGTGGCTTGACAAAGAGAGTACGGGAAGAATTCATTCCTATGCTAATGAATCTGATGCCATTGATTCTGTTGTAATGCTAGCGAAAGGCTTTAGCTCAAGGGAATAAACTGGCTTTCTTCTCGGCTATGGGTCATGGGAGAGAGAGTGATTTTAGAATGTCTTTCAGCTAGTGTTTAAATAAGCGCTGCACGAATGGCAAGCTCCGGTCTTCTCTTATCCACTGCAACTTTCATTATTGCAGTTAGCTTGACTCCTGGTATAGCTCGTAGTAAGCATAGAGGAGTAGCTGTCCTTCATTCCAGTGAATCTTTTTTACTTTATAAAGAGTTCCCCCCGAATCCATACATTTTGAGGTCCCAGTCAGCTAATGGGACTAGAGTTCCAGTTTAGGAATATCACGGGTTGAGGAATTCTTTCTGGATCTAATTCCTATTATGTGGGATGAAATTACTCTACTAGGGGCTTTAGCTAAAAGATATATATCTTTTATGCCAGCGAGGAAGAGATCTAGTTTGAGTGGGAGTTTTATTGGGACTTCTATTACATCTCGCCCAGTGGCAGTTTTAACGGTAGAGGGCTTATATATAATTCTAATTTCTATTTTCTGGCTGGGGTATAGCTATAGATAAGATATCCTGGGGTGTCACCGAAAAAACCGGGTGAATTTCTTGTTGTCTCTGCCGGGTCCAGGAATTTCTCTCTCTATAGGACCAGTCCCAGTTGGCGTGATAAGATAAGCGCTTTATAAGACCTCTAAGCCTGAGAGTTCTGTTCCATTTCGTAAATAATGTTCAGTGTGAAGTACTTCCATTCGCCCCTCCTCCAATTGTGGACTCCTTGTCAGAAGAGTTATCAAGCGCAAGGGAAAAGACTAGCAAGCCAATTACAGTCTTAAGGGTTGGTGTTCGAATTCTCTTCTCATTGGATCCAGTTGGAATTGTAGTTCTCTTTGCTGTTGTGCCAAGCGAGGGAGTTCTTTGATAACTCTACCGGTGCAGGCAAGTTTACTCGCTTCTCCTCGAATTGCATAAGAAAGATGGTTCTGGAGAGAAATCCTACCCGCAAGCATTTGCTTATAGAATGGTGGAGGGAGGAAGAGGTAGCAATACATTCCGCCTGATGCTTGATCACTGCATTCGTGATATATCAAATGAGCTCTCCGATCTATGATGAATAGTTCCTTTTATAGGATCATATTTCTTTCTAGTCCTAAGCATTTTAATTGGACCTTTCTCCTTGACTTCAGTTTTGGAATATTTTAATACGGGATTGGAACGACCTATGTTGTAACGGAGGAGAGAAGGTGAACCAGCTTCCTTTGGTCGCCTCTCCCGTCTGGTCGAGTAGCTTTCGCTCCTTCCTACTTACTTAATTATAAGCGGCTACGTGGCCTATTGGGAGCTTTTTAGTCATAGTGGGAGCTTTCGGAAATCACTTTGCAGGTCAAGATCATAGGAAGAGGGAAGAACAAGGGAGAAGATCCTTTTTAAATTTAAAAGAAGACGATTCCAAAACAAAAGAAACTCAAAACGGAGAATAGGATGCCTTAAAGGTCCGGTAAATAAGAAAGATCAGAAATTTCAAAGAAAATAGCTGCCTAGCCCGCGGGAAACAGAAGGTTAGGAAGGGAGAAAGGAGATTTTCCAAGACTACTGAAAGAGCACAGATTCGGCTTGGGAGTTCTCACTCGGGCTACTAATCTCCTCTTCTCCTACTCATAAGAACCAGAACAGGCACTCGTAATCGTCCCTAACCTCTGTCTCTAACCTATTCCCTTTCCTCTGTCCTTTTACCCTTTGAACAGCAAGCCGGAACTGGATTACATTTCAATAGAGAAAGCTATCAATGGTCACATTGAGACGGGAACAGATGGGAAGTTCGCCCTCCAGTTCTATTCCTTTGGATGAGACGGCGGTGAGCAATCGATAGAGAGCAAGGGATGCTAGCGCTCTTCTACTCATATTCCTTGCTTCAGTTGGTTCAGGAAGCTTTGGCATCGAGACGCATTACGATAGCTATAGCTAGGCCGGGTGGGATTCTCTATCGGATGGTTATTCATCAAGTGGATCCTTTGCCCCTTACCTCAGTAGCTGGGAAGGCAGGCCCTTAGCTTCAACTAGTTCAGTTTGAGTTCAGGAGTAGTTGCATTGCTAGTAGGCAGAAAATCAGTAGTGCGTTAGCTTATCTGTTCATTTTCAAACAACCCTTGTTTGTGCTCCTTTATCTTTCTAAGCCGCTCTCGCTAGCAGGGAATCTAGTTCAGCAAGGTCCATACCTCCATACCATAGGGTAGGGTGAGCTCGCTTGAAGCTGGGGCGCGTCTGGTGGTATCGTATATAAGATCACACGGCTGCTTTTAGGAGCGATCTGTTCATCCAACTCGAAATCTCGTAAGAGAAGAAAAAGACGCCCAAAATTCGAATTCTTATGTCTTTCTTGGCCGGCAATTTACGACAAGTCTTTCTGAATTTTCGCGAGCAAATTACAATATATCCATGTTTAATTAAACATGGATATATTTTTTTCTGATCACATCACTACACTTGCAGTCGGACTCATTCTTTCGATAGCTATTTTTTTTTTAAGCTGGCCAAGTTTTTGAACGAGCTACTATTTCGGAACGTATACATGAGGTAGATCTAGAAAAACGAAAACAAAAGACCGCTAGATATGCTTTGGAAACATTATAATGATACGAATGTCAATTTACCAGAAGAACTCAGTTTCAAAGACATAGTGGAACATTCCTTTATTATAATTATAGACGAGAATATAAAAGAACAAATTCTCGGGCTAAACAAAATGGATTTGGATCTCATTAGTAATGGCACGGGCAGTAGCTACTTTGTTTACATTCTGGATACGTATGGCCATATTGTGGGTATGTAGTTAGGACTTGGTTTTTCTATTCACTTTTTTCTCGTATCTTTTCACACCTTCTAGACTTTCGGCGGAAAAAGAAGAAGAGTATGAAAGCAGGAGTTCGGGACTTTCCTTTCGCCTGCAACAAATCGTAAAGTCGTCGCGCCGGGCCCCGGTGTCGAGCAGAGCATTCAAAGAATGAAGTTTTTAAAATAACTGAATACTTATTCCTCACAATTTGTGATGCAGCGGAACCATGGCAATTAGGATTTCAAGACGCAGCAAGCCCTATGATGCAAGGAATAATGGACTTACATCACGATATCTTTTTCTTCCTCATTCTTATTTTGGTTTTCGTATTATGGATCTTGGTTGGCGCTTTATGGCATTTCCACTATAAAAAGAATCCAATCCCGCAACGGATTGTTCATGGAACTACTATTGAGATTCTTTGGACCATTTTTCCTAGTCTCATCCTTATGTTCATTGCTATACCATCATTTGCTCTCTTATACGCAATGGACGAGGTAGTAGTAGATCCAGCCATTACTATGAAAGCTATTGGACATCAATGGTATTGGACTTATGAGTATTCAGACTATAATAGTTCCGATGAGGAGTCACTCACTTTTGACAGTTATATGATTCCAGAAGATGATTTAGAATTGGGTCAATTACGTTTATTAGAAGTTGACAATAGATTGGTTGTGCCAGCCAATAGTCATCTACGTCTTCTTGTAACATCTGCTGATGTACTTCATAGTTGGGCTGTCCCTTCCTTAGGTGTCAAATGCGATGCTGTACCTGGTCGTTTAAATCAGATCTCTATTTTGGTACAACGAGAAGGAGTTTACTATGGTCAGTGCAGTGAGATTTGTGGAACGAATCATGCTTTTATGCCGATCGTCGTAGAAGCTCTTTCTTTGAAAGATTATTGTGATTGGGTAGACAGTCATCAATTTTAAGAGGGGATGGGACTATCCGCGGATTCAGTCGCATCAAGCTCATCAACCGACTCCACCGCGGATTCCGTAGCATCAAGCTCAGAAATCGACCATGTTGTCAGGGAGCTTGTAGCGTATTGTGAAGCTCCACCTAAGGACCCGGCCCCAGATTCGTTACGCTCTGAAAAGAAGAAGTGAAAAACCTTTGTAATATGGGAAGGGAGGAAGCCCGGCCCCAAAAGCAGGTGAACGACTACATAGAATCCCATAGAGAAATCCTCAGTAGGATTTTGTAACGCTCTCTTAGAGAGAGTACGGTCTTTTCAAAGTGAGCACTAACGGAAATCCTACACCGTTTCCCTTCGATTCGGAAGAGGATCAAGCTAAGCTGTTCTCCATTATGTGGGACGGCGACCAAGATAAAGAATCTTTCTTTTTTACTACATGTCGTACGGAACGAGCCTTGTCTACGAAGGAGAGCGAACTCATCTTGCTTGCTTCTGGCGAAGCTTCTAGAAGGCCTACTACTACAATAAATAGGAGCGATAGGAAAGCCAAGCAAGCCGTATAAAGGCGAAGAGCTCGTATAGCAAGCAAGCCTACTTATAGCCCTCTTTTCTTTTTTTTTCAAGTTCTGTTTCAAAAGTCCACAAGGAGCGCAGACTAGCTGGAAACGGGTTCCCGATCGGAGTGAACGAGTGTAAAGGTGAGTTGTTCTCACCACGCTACTCTATCTACGCTATTATACCTGGTACGTTACTTCGAATGGCCCACCTCAAAAGCTTTCTTTACTGCAAAAGGGTATAAGCATAAGACCCTTCTTAGAAAGCACTCACTGAGTTAATTACGGAATATAAAATCCACTTTATTCGACTTGCATGTGTTACGCAAATGACATTTCCGGGATAGATTGGCTATCCTGAGTGAGAAAGAGGGATCTTAGGCTCTGGTGACCGGCTTGCCTACTTAGTAGAGTCGCACTTTGGCCTTTCATATAAATAAAGGGGTTTTCTCGATCACAACTTCTATAATTAGAATGTCTAAACCAGAGCCAGAGAGAGAATCAACTTCCTTATCTAAATCTAAGATGCCGATGTTGCAGTTAAGAGAGCAGTTTCTCTTTTCTGTATCAATCGAGGCAATAGCAAGCAGAGATAGAGCCGAGCATACCAGGTATCCAGAGAAAGCAGCCTAGCTAGCCCGGAATGCCAGTCTAACACCAGTATAAGCACTATTGGTAGAGCTTTCAATCCACTCGACTTGTCTAACTGGAAGATAGAACAACATTAGATAGAGATAGAGAAGAGATTGGTTACAGATAAGAAATAGCATAGCAATTGCCTTATCTTATTAAACCAGACAGTTGCTAGTCTCTCTCTTACTTGTCTAGTCGGAGATAGCACTCTCTTCTAGGATGCCAATTGGATAGGTAGATTGCTAACTCGCAATCCTAGCAAGCAAGTGAACGGAGCCTATAAGCAAGCGAGGCATATTAGCAAGTTTATGTGCAGTGAGTCTTGGCAGATAGAAGCTTCTTGGTGCCAGGATTCCGGCATCCAGGACATACCAGGCCATAGAGGTTCTTGTCTAGCTTGTTTCCCAGACAGACCAAGCTCCCATAAAAGAAAGGAGTACAGGCTTGTCATCCCCCTTATGCTTTCTCTATTTTTTCTATTAAAGGAGGATAGCAAGCAGGATGGCTCCATGTCCAGTCTACTGATTGGGAGTGAGAGCTGTCTACCTATTCTATTGGATCAGCTAGCTTGTCCCATCTCTCTTACTGGATTGGTATGAGATCCCAGCTCTAACTCTCTTTCCTGGCATGCACTAAGCCTAGCTAGTGGCATGCTGACCTTGCCTGGCATCCACTCCCGGATCACTGTCAGAACACACAATTCAATTAGATTTCCGACTTGTTACCTGCTGCCTGTGGTTCATAAAATAAAAAGTAGCTAATGGAATGGGAACCGCTCCTTACGCGCATTCGGGCTTAAGTTCCGAAGGTATTTTTCACTAAGTTACTAAGTTAAGTAAGGAAAGAATAAGGCCCGGAATGAATGAAGAAGGAAGTTGGTTACATCATTCTTTGTCAATGCTACCCCTTTGTGCGGGGTAGAAGGACTCATTTCATTCTATTAAGGAGATTTCTTTCGAAGCCTATACCTATAAGGAGGATGATAGAAGGCAGAATTCCGAAGATTACTGGGTTTCTAAGAAGGCAGTGGTGCATCATCCAAAAGAAAATGGTTCACTACGACAGCATGAAGTTCCAATGTTTTTATTCCGGGAAGGATGATTCGATCAATAGCATGGAGGAGGGAATGAATTATTCAGTTAAAGAGATGAGCGTTGATCTCTCTTATGATATGATATTAAGAGTTACCTTGCAAAGAAGCCCTTCTCCGACAACAACTTAAGACGGGGCATCAAGAACTCTCAAGGCGATAACAAGCCCAAAGGCGACATCTGAGAGGAGAAGTCGAAAGCGCTAACAAAGGACTTGCACAAACCTCCATCACATTAGGTGCCTAGCCTCTTTCTCGATGCAGCAAGCTGAGATAGTTGAATTAGATGTCAGTTCCTCTAGCAGACGCCTTCTTCCCAAACCCCTTCTCTTCCTCAACAGGGCATTCGCGCAGAACCCCTTCTTTCAATGTCTTGCCATTCTTCATGTGCAGCTCCTTCTCTGTGCCTAGTGTTTAAGCCGGATTTCAGTTACCTTTCAACCACTTCTCTTCCTCTTATTCTATTTCTATGTCATTTTATTGCCTTAGATCAATCCCTTCCTCACTTTGTCATCCAATGCATATTCTCAAGCAGGAGATTCGTGAACAGTAAGAACGCATTCCTTGTCCCATTCGATGCTTTACTATACTATTTTCTTCAAGGTTTCGCTTGTATTTTCATAGAGTAAGTGTAGTAATCACTCTCTAGTAAAGGAACTCGATTAGCCGGGAAAAGCGCTCCTCTTTCTATTTTCTGTGATTTTAAGCTAGATATAGATAGAACTCGATCGAACTAAATGCTATTCTTTTGTGGCAAACTCGTGGTATCGTATACGTATATAAGAGAAAGCTTGCTTTTAGGAGTGCTCTTTCCCTATAACTATTAATTGAATAATCGAAGACAGATGGTAGCCTAGTTCAGAAGAAAGATCGTAGCGAATGAAAGGTAGGGCACAAGGCTATCCGAGTTCACAGGTGTCGTTGCTTATCCCTTTCTTAAGATTGGCTTGGTGTTCAGTGTACCGGGTACAAGATCGAAAAGAATGCTTTGCATTCCAAGCCGAAGTGAGAAGACGTCTGTTCTTCAACCTCTATCCCTTGTTCCGCTCTGCTAACTGTAATTTAACCACCAACCCACTCGAAGTTCAAATACCCTTTCGCCGAGGAGTGAACGAGTGACAACAGGAGAGGGACGGGAGATAGACTAAGATAAGAATCCAAGGGGTGACAGTAAGTCAATTGACAAGTGGAGATAGTGAATCACGAATAGACTCTCAACCTCTCCTTCCAAGTTCCGTGGGGAAGTGCCCAACTCCAGCTCGACTCTTAATCTTTGGGTGAGAAGGTAGCTCTATTGACTTACGGTAGGAAAGAACGACTGATAAGTTAAGGAGCTGAAGATAGTCAATCGACAGTTCTCCCCCACCAACGGAGTACAGGAATCTTCTTATCCTGGTTTCACTCCCCCAGGACGATGGCAAGAACTCTTAGCAACGAACCATCACAAATATGCCATCATCACATTACACCTGCCTGTTGATTTCCTCACTCCAGAGAACGTCGCGCCACCTCTGTCTCCAGATGACACTGGAACGTACTTGGTCGTTGGGAATGGGCTTCCACCAAACAGTTTGAGATGAGACGGGCAGGCACAGGAGTTTCGAGAGATGAGCTGTCATTATTGGGAAGTTTTGAGGGATATGCCCGTTAGTTCCAGGTAGTAAGTGGGTCGCACTGCTGGGATAAAATACACTTGTAGGTACACTATACGTAAAGGTAAGCACATATGCTACGGGTGCTACATTAAAAAAAAGTCTTTTGATTTGGGCCCAGCAGTTTAACAGATGGAACTCGTTATGGATGCTTAGTTTGGAGTTGGCTTAGAAAAGGTACGGACTATACATGCCGGAACGTCCTTCTGGTATGGGTTATCCAAGCTGGTAAGCGAGTTCTGGAGTTCATGCATCAGCGACGAAAGCATTGGTGCATCTGAGACGCGGAGCAGATTGCCACTTAGGACTTTGTGCTGTGGTCCCATTACAAAGGGAACCTCTTGAAACAAGGGTTTCGATTACTCTCCCTCTTCGTTGCCCTGTGGTTGATCCCAGCGGGGTCGTAAAATGGCGGTTAGCGGAGCGGGTACAGGTCAAGCGAGGAAAACAAGAGTTCCGGTACAACCAGACGAAGTAATCACTGAGCCGGATCAGCCAGACGAAGCAAGAAGAGTGCCGGATCATCCGGGCACAGAAAGTCAACCAACTGTAGATGAAATCTTATATCCATTCTGGTTTGATTCGGAAAAAACAAAGAAAGACTCTATAGCTAAATTAGAGTGGGGAGGCTGACACAAAGCCCAGTTTCAGTATGGACGTCCCGTTGGAGAATGCGAGACCTCATCTTCATAGGTTTATCTGCGTGCCTGTTGATTTGACTTGGTATGGGACTGGATAACCCATGATCTCAGGTTATGCCTCATCATCATAGTATGGGCCTGCTCCCCTATAAGTCACTCTGATCGCTACTTGTTTGAAGAATCTCTTTCTTCAGACCGTGACTGATTGTTTGTCTGCTAAGCTCGGGAGCTAGGACCCTTCCTTCCCCCGCCAAGGTTAACAACGAGCCGCGTTGAATGAGTTAGGTGTACTCCTCGGCTGTGAAAGAGAGGGCGCTTCTGAGCCCCGCACAGGCCCGGAACTTTACACTCAATGAAAAGGAATAGAAATTCCGCTTTGAAAGCGATTCCAGAGATCATAAGAACAACCGGGTGGCGGGCGGGAGCAGCAGAAGCATTGAGATGTTCAGAGATGCGTCAAAGTATACCTATGAAAGTGGATTGCAAGGGTCAGGCGCCTTATTCCCTCAACCCTGAACTCTACACCGGCGCAAGAGGAACCGGAATAGGAGCTTTTCTATCTATAATAGGAATAGCAACGGACCAAGGAACACAAGCCAGAATAAGAAGCACTTTTTTCTCCGTATTAGGAGCTAAAACGGGTTAGGGATTCTTGTAGGGACGGTACGAGTAGAAGCCTATTCGAATTCGAGAGCAACTCCTTCTTTTCCGAGTTGGCCTGCAGCCTCTTGGTAGTTGGTAGATAGGCCCAAGCCAAAAGGTGGCTCAATTGCCTGGGGGTAGTAAGGAAGCGAGAAAAATCAGTGTCGAGCCTTAAAGATAAAGAGCCTGAAGGAAGTTTTGATGGTCTAAGTCCTTCTCTTACTGAAAAAGATTGGCAGAAGTCTAAAGTCATAGCTATAACTTTTTCCTCTAAGTAAATTTCTTTATTTTAGAGTAAGGGGAGAGATTGTCTGTCTGATATTATATCTTCGAATCTTAGAAGCTTGATCATCCGACTCCTTTACTTTTTTAATGAGGCCAAACAAAGTATGAAATAAAATTACCTTCTCGAAAAGCCGCCCTACCCGGATTATCGCCTTCCTATGTGGGAGGAGATGAACAGTACTACTGCTGATGCTGAGACCCATGAGGAGACAGAAACAACCGATAGCGACCCGATAAAAGGCTTATGAGCCAGGAGTCGATTCGAGTCGTTAAGCTGTAAGTACCAAACCGTAGTCCCCCCTGTTGCGACTTCTTCCTGTTATTATTGGACTTGCGGCAGTCCTACTAAGAAGAAGGAGAAGTTCCAACACATTCTCTAAAGGCTGGAGTCTTAGAGCTGTGATACTATAGAATATCTATTTAGTCCGCCCCCCGGGTCAAAGTTTTACAGTTCAAGTAAGTAAGCAAGCCCCAACAATTCCAAGGGTAAGCGCATTTAGTTCGCTTTCGAGTGTAAGAGAGTCAGTTTTTACAGCCAGAAACTGGGGCAGGCAATTAATATAGATCTAGCTCGGGATATGCCTTTAATAGTAATAGTTAAGGCTGGTAATATGGTACCAGGAAAGATTCAATATTTTTACCACTAGGCGGGGCAGGTTTCAAGTTTTCCCCAAGCTTTCACCAGGTACAGTAATCGGTATTAGCCGCCCTCTTTACGCTAGAGTCGGTCGCTTTCATTTAAATTGCTCATTCATCTTGAATTGAATCCGAGTTGTGACCAAGTTGACTGCTCCTAGAAAGGGACTCTCGGGGTGTGAAAGGAAGCCGATTAAGAAAATGCTTTTCTTTTTGAATGCGGCGAAAAGGCTCTTAACAGGCCCTAAGTCATTTCTCTTTTATAAGTGACTGCACTGCTAAGTGCTTCGATTTCGGTACATAGAAGGTGTTGGATATTCTGGAATACGTTGTCATTTCGAATGCTTTTCGCTCTCATTTATTCTCCAAGCCCCAGCGAGCGAGCCAGTGTCCGTGAACTTTTAGATATATTTTAACTTTTAATACTTGACTTAAACGATACAAGTATATTAGTATATTAAGATCCTATTAATAACTTATGATACTACCTCGTTTAATTAAAAAAACTTTCCAAGAGTAAGTTTGTTTGAAAGTAATACATCTAGGTTCGCGAGCTAGCCATCGAGTAAGACAGTGACAGCAAGCTCTGGTTCAGCGCCATATAATATATATAAAGGTGGTACCTTTTTTTTTTATTCTCTGGGTTTCTTTTTAAGTTGGAGCACCGTATAATGAGGAACCCCAAAGATATTTAAAGCCTATTTCAAAAATCCTATTGTAAGTGTGGAAGGAATTCCTAGTTGCTTTCTTGGCTTCAAAAGTGCAAAAGTATAAATAAGTAAAGCCAGTATAAAAAAGGAGAAGTCTTTAAAGCAGTAGTTTTCGTTTTTATACCTCCAGTTGCAGTGCTCTTTTCAAGAAGGTAATCAAATGCTTAGGCAATTAGGGAGATTTTAGGTAAAAAAAGAGCTTTCAATCAAACTGCCCTTATTCTTCTCAACATCTGCGGACCCCTGAAGTGACAGCATCCCTAGTACCCTTACTCCAACTGAGCTTAGTTCTTCAAACATCATCAGATTGGTTCACTTCCTGCCCTACGGTCTAAACCTGGAATGAATAGTTTCTGGAGAAGTGTAAAGATCACTAGAAAGAGTTCACTATATAGGCTTCTGCCGGGCTCTTATAGCTGTAATTAAGGAAAGACTTCTTTTTTCAGATCAATTCTATGGAACCAGATAAATGAGAGGATATGCCCCGTGACCGGTTCTTAAGTCGCGATTTTGCACTTAAATGATAGCTTTCTCGAGGAAAGATTGAAGGCTGACCTGGCCCCCACTCTCAAGGCTTTCGCTCCGGATGTCCCGAGATAAGCATTCATTCATACAAGCACAAAGACTTTTCCGTGCCTAAGAAAAAGGACGAATCTCCTCTTTCTTTTCTTGCTTGCTGGCTATACCGTACTTTGACTATACTAGTGAAACTATCTGAAGCTTAAGCCTAAGCCCCCTTATGAAACCAACCGAAAAAAGCCGTGCTGGTACCCTTCCTTACTCTATCAAGTAAGTACTTTCATTCCTTATGGGAGGTTTTATTGGAGTGATAGTGCTTGGAGTGGTCCCTTATCCTTTCTTGCTCGCTTGCTTAATCTTATCTAACTTTCCGCGCTGCCTAAGGAGATAGATTCGACTGACTCTTCTCAATAGTAGGGGGAGATCTAGGAAGAAGTAGACGAATCCCCTTACTTATGCTTTGATTGGACTTTGGTGCTTGAGAGAGGAAAACAGAAAAAAAAGCAGTATCCCTTAGCGGGGAAAAAGTGCTTTTAGTAGGGAAGACAACTCCCTAACTCGTTCGAGCTAGGCCGAAGCCCCGAATGGATTGGATCGTTGCAACCCTGTTTCCATATCTTTCGGCGTATCACCATTCTTCTGGTGCATTCTACGCGGTTAGTCTATCGGCCTATCGCCAGTTTCTCTTTTCTAATCAAGGTGATTCTCTGGACTATCTTACTCTATTGAGTTCGTAGTTCTTCCCGGACCCCAATCCCTCACTCATGGGAGCGAACCCCGAAGCCAAGGTTGCTAAGGATCTCTATCTCTCCTAAGCCCATGCAGCGAGTTCGCTGTCGCTGTTGCAGGCACCTACTTCTAGGTTTTAGTATGCAGAATTCCTAGTAACCTCCGCCCTAAAGGTTCCGGATCCCTAATAGTGGCTTCCTAAGCCTGTTTGCATCTTTCTCGTGAATCGCCAGTTTAGCATGTATTTCCTTTTGTAAAGCTGCCCAAAGAGCAGGCTATTCGCTCCCTTTTCTTTGGTTTGAGAACTTACATCGACTAGGCCGTAAAGGAGTCAGTATTGACTTTCACGACTATCAAGCAAAGGAGCCATCTTTCATGGATGCATGGCTTCGAACTATAATAGCTCAAGGAATCAACCATTCGATTTTCAAATAGAGAACGTAAGCACTAATTCATCTCGTCTTGACTCTTTCCTTACTATACTTTAGAATTCCGGGTGAAGGAAGTATGCGTTATTGGTCGAAGGTAGGTAAAAAAAGGATACCTTCTTGCTTCCCGAAATAACAGGTGAAGAGCGAGGATGGTATTCCAGTTCAGTACTGATCTGTGTAAGCCAAATAGATACCTACTTCCCTTGCCAGGTGCAGCTGTTAAGTCCCGTCCCCTATGTATAGGCAACCCAAGCCAACTATCCCGTCCTTCCTAGCTCTAGCTTGTGTCTTCTCGGCGAATGCCCAGTCTCTCGATGAATAGTCAGCTCTCCCTTCTATTTAGGTTCTTCTAGAAACCCGGTAAGAAACAGTTTTCCTTTGATTTGCTCTTAAGCGGTGTTAGTAGTGGTAGCTACTGAAGACCAAGGAATAGACCCCAAACTATCCCCTCTTAGGTCGGTTCTATGCTTCCCGAGTCCACATTCCCTTCTTTAGGATTGAATAGAGTAAGGGCTGCCCTTTACTTGTTCTATTAGTTAGAGTAGTCTCCGTGGAGAGGTAAATCAAACTAATTTAGTTGCCGAAGCGCAGAGCTAAAGAGTCTCTCTGCTTGCTTGTTCTTTCTTAAGCTATTCCCGCTTGTAATTCCTTCTCTTAATGTGGTTGTATCATCGTCGAATCGTTTGCTCGCAGTTCTTGCAGTTGCAGACTGAGCTGGGTAATCTGTACTGTAGCGAACCCCTAAGCCAATCAATCTATCTTTTTTGGTCATTCTCCAAGGTTTTTGGGGTGATTCTTCGAGGTTCATGTTCGAAGGTAGGCAAACGAAGCCAACCCAAACACATCTTCCACCCAGACTTCTTCCACTACCTGTAAGAGAGTGGGGTGATCCGCCCATTTGTTCAATTGAAATCTTTCTCTACAAGTGTACGGCTTCCGTGAAACCTAGCACGATACCACTCCGAGAACGAGACACCCTGGACAGAAAGCTGGCAAGAGTGAGACCTCAGATATATTTCCCTACTGGACTCCAATCCAATACTCTTAAGAGACCACTATAAAAAAAGATAAGAATGCTACCATCGAGTTTCCTCAACGAACCCCACCCAGGGTCTTTCTTTCTTAGTGAGTGTAGTTGGTTCTCCCGTGGTCCGTTCTCTGACTACTGGCTTGCTTGGCTAGGCTGGCCTTCTTTCTATTAAAGACAGTCAGCCCCACCCCTAAGCCCTGAACTCACGGAAACCCCGGAATCCTCCCTCTTTAGGAGTCAGAAGTCCTCTCTCGCCAGTCTCGGTCAATTGAATCTGACTGAGCTTGCTTTGCCTATGCTTCAGCGTCCTTGCCTTTCCTATGTTTTTCTCTTTCTTTTTATTGAAGAGGTGTCTAAAACAAAAGGAGGGTAGGAAGAATCTCCGTGATTTAGGTCTCTTCCTCTTCTTTAATGGATGGGAACACATCGAATGAAAAGGATGTCGAATGAGTTGAAAGATGGCAAAAACCCGACTGCCTTGTGAGAAATGAAATCTGAACTTTATTGGCTCCATCACCGGAACCAGCAGCAGCTTCTCTAGTCCGATTCCGTGAGATCCATCTTTTTCCTTTTCCCCCATTGTAGACCTCATTCCCCTCTTCCTTCTATGTCCTCCACCTGAGCTAGAAGAATCTTTCTATCTTTCATCACAGAACGCTTCGCATTGGCTAGCTTGCTTGGCCGCACACATATAGATTCAAATAATTTAAATCGATTCCGTGGGTTGGATTACTTCTTTTTGCGATGATGCCAAAATGTCACACAAGGAAATATCGTATAATGACGATAAACGACCAAGTCGTCACTTTCATCTACATATAGAAAAATCGAGCAAGCAGTCTTTTATGTAGTACGATCAATCAAGCCTACCGCTGATTGCGCGGCCATTGATTTTGAATTTCTTTCTTTAAAATCCAGAGGTAGAGGATCACCCAAGGACTGACTATCTGAAAAGAGGAGGATCTCTATTCATACCGTTCTTCGTAAGTCCAAAGTTGTTCAGTAGGATACGTTCCTATCCTCCCATTAATGAATCCGCGGGTTGTGGTCAACTGGGATCACCAGGCAAGGGAAGGGGGATGCATTTCGATCCTACGCCCCCGCTTCTTTTTAAAAACCAGCAAAGAGGACTGCTCATTCCGGAGACCGCCCCCCACCGTAATCAAGGCTAACAAGGAGAAGGTAGCCCTAGGAAGTAGTGTATCAAAAACTGCATCCTTCTTTTATGCAGCTACCCTGCTGGTGTGGCATAGACTTTCCTCTTAGAACCCTTGGGTTGGGACACTGACCCAGCGTCACCAGCAAAGGATGATGGTAGCTTTATTTCATTTCTGTACTGGTAGTTGAATAAGGAATTCCCCCTAAAAGTGAATGAGTGATAGTTGCTTCTAGTAGCTCCTGTAGCTAGGCGAATGTAGGATGGAGAGTGAGACCAGCGAGGAGGATAAGAGATGCCCGGCACTAGAGTGAAAGAGCTGGTCGAAAGCTAAAGCAGTACGAGGATCATGGAGAGGGCTTGATGGTGAGGGGTAGAGCAAAGGAAAAAGAGTCTGGGAGTAGAGGCAGAATCGAACTAAGAAGCAACTTCAAAATCCAGCTGACATTGATGGTTTCGAAAGAAGCCTAGAAGGAGGGACTTGGCAGAGGTAGACTCGGCATCTGGCTCACCTGCAAAAAGGAATTGAAAGATCCCACACGGGGTGGGCTAGCTAAGCCGGAAAGACTTTTGATTTCGATCCGGATATTGATAGTGTGAAGTGAGTGGTAGCTGTTGTCGTTGAAGGATCTTATTTAAAGACTCCTGATTGAAAACTTGCTTACTCAAAAGGGGCCTCTCAATGGAACCAGGAACTGAATTGCTAACTGACTTCTCAGGAGAGAAAACATATGCTCTAATAAGAAATCAGTAAACTAGAAAATTAGCTATTGGAAGGAAGGCAACTCCCAATGTCTGGAAGGGAAACGAGAAGGACTTCAAAAGGTATTCCTTAGGCTGGACCGTGTCGCTCGTATGGATTGCCATAGCAAGGTCTTAGGAAGATGGCAGAAGGAATCCAATTCAAACCGATCGGAAGACAGAATCAAGGAAACTGTCTGCAAAAGGAGATAGGGACTACGAGGGCAAAAGCAGCTACAATAGGGATTCCCCATGTATCCCAGAGGGCTGCCAGTGAACTTATAATGGATGATTAAGCAAACTCCCTTTCACTTAAAAAAGAGGGGCTTAGAAGAAGGCATTAAATTAGGTTAATTCTTCCCACTGCTGGCTGGCTTTATAATGTAATGGTACAACCTGGAGAATAGGGATTGACATACCTGCTTTATAGTTCATTTACATATCTCTCTCATGGAAAGACATTTTTATATTAGCCTATAATCAGCCCTAAGGTAAGGGTAAGAAAGCTGTGGAATCAAGCCTACACTCGAACTTGCGAGAATGGACCCCTATTCAATCGTTTTTCGACATGGATTAGCTTAGGAGAAGTGAAGTAACTCAATTGAAAAGCAGGAGAAGAGAACGAGGGAGATCCACTAGAAGGAGAAGGTTTCGAAGGGGCTACGCAGAGAGCAAAATGGGTACAAGTAACGGGATGAAGATGCGTGACCAATCGTGAGATCGAGTGAAAACGAAATTTAGGCTTGACGGAGATCATAGATAGAGAGAATGGCAGGGTAGACCACGAAGTTCCGGATACCTTTAGTCGGAGCAAAGCGAGCCGAGAGGGTGTATGTTAGTTAATAGAGCTAAACTTCGGGATGACGGGAGATCTTGGACTAACAGAAGTCGCGGGAAAAGGTTGGATCACTTTTCTTACTTACTTGCTTTACTAAGAATCCGGGATTGGAAGATGGTCAACCAAAAGGTAAGCTTCTGAGAATATAAGGTTTTGAGTCAATACCAGAGAGTGGGAATCCACTCTTTCTTATGTCATATGTCATTTCCCTCCTTCCGAGAATAACTCTTTCGGTGGGGACTGCCTGGAGGCAGTAAGGTTTCTTTAGTTTAGGCTGCTAAAGACGGACTTGCCCCAACAGCCGTAGCTAAAGGCTTAACCCATTGTTGAGTACCCAGATTCTTCAACCCCGACCTCAAGAGAATCCGGGGAAAGCTCCATATCAAAAGAAGCTTTTTCGGTAGGGAGAGAGAAGTTTGGGGCTAAGGCCTGTAGCTATCGGAGTTTCACTCTTCTCTTCACCGGAATTGGAATCTACTTCACTAGATGGAACAAAGATCAAATCTTCCTAAGCCTAAACTTGCCGTGGAAGGTATTTTATACCTACTTTATTTAAGCCTGGATCCACCTGAACTGGAAATTCAATCTCTCTGCTAGCTTCAAATCAAAGCTTGACTAAGATGGGCGCCTTAGCGCGTCGTTTTTCAGCTGGGGTGGGACCTGAGAGAATGAGGTTAAAGACCTGTCTAGAGCGAACCGGCAATGTGGTAAGCGCAGAGTGAGCACATGGCAGATACAAGACCGGGGCAAGAAAAGCTCACCGCTAGTCTACTTCAATCTGAACCCGCCAAGCAAGTATGTAGCAAAAGCTAACACAGATCGAAGGCGTATCGCGAAGGGGATCCACGCTGATATACGTTGCTTCGACTTCAGTATGATCGAGCTCTTTCCCTTAGGTTAGGCTTGTGACGAGAAGAATGTTCAAAGCGGAGAAAAAGGGATGCGACGAAATGCAATTCTCTTTTTCATTCAAGAATAGAAAATCTTCTGTGAAGGTGAGCAGCAATTCTTTCTTTTGTTGTCGTGAGCTTGCATCGAGAGGGACTTAACCCAGAGAGTTCCGAATAGCACAGTACCGGCCGGAGTACCAATAGCAGCTCCATCCAAATTGAAGACCGATAATCCCAGAAAGAAAGTCGTCCAGTTTGGGTGCTCCGTTCCAGAACCTGCCCCGTGTAGATCGACACTAAATACGCCATTTCGAAACTAAGAACATCAAAGCTACGCTCTTACTGGTCTCATATCCGCTGCTCGAGTGGATGAAAGACTTTCAACCTGGCACCGCCTGGCTCGTACTCACACTGACCGATGAATAGGAAAGTCTCTCTTAACTAGCCATAGGCTATCCTAAGAACGATCTCTATAATAAGGAAAAGAAGGAGTACCCTCACTCACATCTACTTCTTCTTCTATTGATTTATGTGCTATATGCTTAACACAGGGAAGTAAGTCGGACTCTATAAATTCCTTTTCACTGGGAACAACTCCTGTCTCTAAAGAACCAGACTCTTAACAGTTTATTAGTTCAAGCTGAATCCAATACCTGTAGTGCCTCACTTGACTGAAAGCGGTAAGCACCGCATTCTTCTTATTATACGAATACAAGCTGCTTGCTTAAAAGCTATTGTCACAATTGAATCAGAATTAGCTGTATCAATGAAAATCTCGTATTGTAGTCACAGACAACATAGTAGCTGTGCGAGAAAAAATCCCATTTCTTAGTTGGAAAAAAGCCAACCACCTTCCGTATTTCGATCCCAAAAGTCTCTCTTCAACAATAGGGGAGCAGACAACCAAGAATGGGCAAGGATAAAATGAGTTTTTTGAAAGGTCTATGGCAGTCTATTCTCAATTTTATCGGCCGTAATCGTAATGAAGAAACCTATAGGTCCCCGTATGTGAATGAATCAGTTTCTAAAAAGAAAGAAAGTGTTAGAGCTCGTTCTTTCACTCATAAAAGATGATTGATAAGCAGTCGTCCCTTACTATATTCCTTCCTAAATCAGGAATGGCGGGATTTCCCATTGACTGTTCCTGAGGTTTTTGGGGGATCCTTAATCCTGTAAAGAAGGAAAGGCATCAATCCAGACCGGCAGCACCTTTGTGTTACCTCTTCCAGAGCCCTTGGTTGGGAAAGCCTCCATCCGTACTGTACTAGTCTTTTTTCAAGACTTCCATAGACATCCAGAGCCCCCCCTCAGTCAAGACTATGAGCAACACCCGAAAAGGAGTCTTAGCTTTAGGTAGTCTTTCCACGCTTGGCTTTGCTAGGCAGGCTTCCCCCGTCGTACCGTTCGCCTTCCGTGAGGAGCCAATTCTTATTATTTGGATTCCATTGTATTGCTGAACTGCTTTTCCTGTTGATGCTTTTACGGGGGCTGTTGTTCATGCCGATTCAGAATGCTTTCTCATGAGAATATGAAATATCTCTTTTGTGTCCATTCAACGAGACGAGCACGAGACAGTGCTTTCTGATTCGATCTTGTCTTCTTTCGCTTGGTTTCCCCAGGTGGTGCTTGGGGAGTACAGTAGAGAAGGCTCGTCGAGACCTCGATGCCGGGTCGTTCCAAAGTGACTTGCTATTGCTCCCATTAAGGGATGGTCTCTTCATCAATAACATCTGTCACCGAGAAAGGCTTTTACATGGATGTATGGGAACCAAAGGCTCCATTTAAGTAAGCCCGCAGCATCACTACCAGATCGAAAGTAAAGGTAAGTTTCGGTTCTAGGTAAAGATCCATAAGCACCAGTCCCAGCTCCTTAGCCAACATAGCTAGATCGAGTGTATTCGCTCCCCTCAAGGGAATATGAACTTATGCGCCTACCTTCGCTACTGGGACTGAACTTGATCTATTYYATAAATAAGTTTTCTTAGTGCTTAAACCAAAAAAGATCCTCAAACTCCGCTCCCCAAATTTAGGATTTAGGATGTAGGATGTGCTTTCTCTATTTCCGTGTCCTGCTCCAACTCGATTTTTCAGTGGTTACGAAGAGATTCAACCTTCTTTATGATCCTCAAAGGGTTCGGGTCTTCTTGTCTTGGTTCAACGCGCTACAGATCTGTATATGGGACTGGGGCAGGGGTTCTTCATCTATCAAGAGAGGGTTCCCGGTAATCAAGCTAGAACTCCTTCGGACCCTTGCTTTGTTTTATCTTCGGAAGTCTCTACTCAGACGGAGATGGGTTTTGTTGATCCAGGTCGTACTTTATTGACTCAAGGAAAGTAGGTTTAGAAGGTGACACCTCCGCTAATTGTCAAATTGCGTCTATCGGATAACTACTGTAATCTAATTTCTCAGGTTCCTCAATGCTGGCAAAAGAGCTTTGAGACGGAGTCCTTCCCGCCCCAGGATAGAATGTGAATCAATAATGAATGCGCCTAGGAACTACGATTCTGAAGAGGCTACGTTCCCGGCCTCCCCTCTTTCGGATTAGATTCTAGTGGCTTTCTCTCTTTTTTTCTCGCCCTAGCAGCAGAAGGCTACGCTCCTCGGATTCGTACCTCAGACTTAGAATCTTCGTCCTAAAGTTCTTAGAATTCAGTGGCATGGCTGAGGGGTATCTACTAAATCTTACCTTCTGGATTAAGCCTAGCCGACTATCGCTATCGATGCTTTTGGAGATAAAGTTAGCCCTTAGGTTCAGAATAAGATCCCCTTTTTCCATCTAGACTAAGCCTAGAAAGAGAGTGAGCCGATCAGAACTAGGAGATGATAGGATAGCTATGCTGGCTGAAACGCGCTTCACCTTAAAAGAGATACTTTCTTAAGGTGATCGGTTCATTGGCAACGACAGATAGGCGCGATCAAAACATTGCTAATATGAGACCATCCTCTGCCGGAGGGATCAGTTTGACCAGGGCTCAAATCAGACCATGTAGGGCTTATTCTTTCTAAGAACAGTAATCCCAGGCTGATTAGAAAGCTTACGGACCTGAACCACTGGACCAAGACAAATATATAGACAGTACTATACCGAATCTACTTTTTAGACTTCAACAGAGCCTGGACCACTAGTAGACCACGAGACAAAGAAACGGATTTCACTTCAAGTGAAAAAGAAAAGCCAGTCACTTCGCTCACCAAAAGAGAAAGAACAAGGCGAAAGCATAGCTTGATGAGATCCGGGATGAGGAAAAACCAGTATGACAGAAAGATGCCACCAGCTGTAGAGATTAGAAAAGAACTGTACTTGACCTTCTAGCACGGAACGGAATCACATTCTATTGAGAGAGCAAGATGAGCGGAAAAAAGAGAGTCCCGCCCCATAAAATAAAAAAGGGCGCGCTAGAAGAGCGGGCGAAAAGAAAGAGAATTTTGAAAGGTTGGAATTGTCCTGGTAGGACGTAGATTCCAAAAGATGGGCCGTGAGCCCGGAATCAGAATGGGTGGAATCGGAACTCCCGTCGAGCAAGACTGAGCCTTCACTTCAGCCCTAGGAACAATGCCTTCGGAAGTGGCAGAAAGCAGTGAGAGACCATTCCATATTCTTTTCCTCTTACTCTTTATTCTACGAATCTATTGGACAAAGAATCATCGCATTCCTTATTTCCGGGCTTACTCCTGCCTTTCCTGAAACCAAAGCTGCACACTTACTTACAAAGAATCCTTTCCTCCCTCGCGCTGATTTAATGATTTAAGATAAGAGAGCGGCCGTAGGAGATACAGCCAAAGCCGAATTCCAAACCAGATAGCTCATTTCCTTTCCTCAGCTCAGAGAACTTCACTTGCTTGACAGATTAGAATAAGACTGATTGATTCGTCTTCTTCGGGCAAGTTACAAGACAGAGATGATATTTACCGTTGATTCTATGCACAGTTTCATTCCTTATATTCTATAAATAATTTAAACGGATGCCCGTGTGGTGCAGACTCTATTTGAATGGGGTATTCTTGTTACCCTAGTTGAATTAGGCTCATTCCTTCATCTTACTTACCTGTGCATCTCAACCCCAGACAGGAGATGACTTTGATTACCCGTTCCGCACCTGTATGACTGAATTTCATGCTTCAAAGCAGAGTTGAATCAGGCTTGAAACCCTAGCACCGAACCCTAGAAGTGAACTACTCGAATTCAAAATAGGCTAATGAGTCCGCTGCACACTTTCTATATCCGTACCTAATGCCCCAGGAAATCCAATCATTCGACTGAGAGTTCCGATCCATGTACTGTGCCTCTGAACTAGGACTCCTTACTTGACTTCAGAATGAGATGAGGGATCTAATACAGAATTCCTAGCCATCACAGCTTCCGGCTTCCCTTCCGCACCTGGCTTAGTTCATTTCATTCAAACTAGGCTAACAGAACTAAGTGAAGTCGTTTCATTCTCTTCCCCCCTTGCGTATTGCGTACTTACTTAATAAATGAATGAAACACAGTCTAATGCCTTCCTTCCCCCTCACTCTCCTCGGTCAAGTGCTTAGATAAGTTTTTTAAGTGAATGGTAAGAAAAGGTTTGGTACTCGGCTCATCTTGGTTGAGTTGCTTAGAAAGCTCCCTCCTCTCGTCGGCCAAGCCGCTTCTCCTTCATCTGTCTTTTTCTTTCCGCCTAAAAGAAAAGGGAAGATTAGCCCCTGCCCCTTCTCTAAAAGCTTCTCTGATTCTGTTGACATGAATGAAGCCGTAGTAGGTCAAGAATCGGTTTTTCTAATGAATGAACCGGCCTGAACTGAAAGGGAAGAGTTTGATTTCCAGCCATAGTCATAGCGGGCACTCTTTCTTGCTTCTTGTCTACTCCCATGCCTGCTTTCGGTAGGAAGACAAATAGGGGATCAATATCAATCAAGATTGTTCGTGATGCTGCTGCTTGATTTTATGTAATCCCGGGGTCAGGCTCAGACTCGGATTCCTAGTCGGAGCTGTTGTTTTCCCGAATCGAAGGCTTTCTGTGGCCTTTCACTTCTCCCACTAAGATCAGACCTTTTCTGATTTGGATTTCCATTTTTTCTCCTTCCATGGAACCTTATCTGCCTCTGCCTCAGTAGCCGACTTTGCTTTTGGTAAATCTGTATCCGCTGCCCCAGGTGGGTATGCAATTTGTTGCATATAGCTTTCGAAGGTCGGGACTGGCCTAGGCGCGACGGCCCCCTCTAAGATGACAGATCTATGAATGAGTCGTCATCGTCATTGAGGTCATCAATCAAGGAAAGCGGATTCGTGATGACTATCATAAAAGAGATCCAGATTCGAAGCTGGTCATGCCCTTTTCCTTTGAAACGAGCGGTGCGTGTGAGCTACCGAACGAACTTTGTTTAGCATTTCAGTCTTGGGTGGCATCTCCAATGATGTTCGGCATGGTGTCAACTTGATCTCGCTGTGAAAGCTTCAGGGTTAGACCAAAGGAAGAGAAGGCGTCAGGACAGACAAAAAGCCTAAAAGCTTACAAAAAAAGAGCACTAATGGCCCCTTTTCGGAAAGAGCCCGTCACGTCAGGGTCCCTCGTCTTGTAGTTACATGGTATGGCTAACGCTCCTTAGAGAACAGATCCGCTTCCCTAGGCGGGGGCACCCCGGCTCTAAGAATAGCTCCTAATCTGGGTAATAAAGGGAGTGAGTGCAAGCCCCCGTGGTTGTTAGTCCCATAGGTATAGAGCACGATCACGTGAAGAAGAGCATACCACCGATTGATTCATTTGTCTGATTCGGTATGTAGGCACAGATAAAGCGTTCCGGCTTGAGCCGATAAAGTCTCACCCTTCGATGTACATCCACAACTTCTCAGCTCTTTCATTGCAACTCACCACCCAACCTCTCTCCTTCCCATGGGCAAGCGCATCCTTCAGTTAATGCTTCGCCCCTCAACTGCCGATGATATTGATCTTTCCTTGCTTCGAGTTCGACATCCTCTCAAGTCAAGATAAAGAATCGGAAATCTTTGATTTTAAATCTTTATTTTGCCTCCATCCAGCCTGAATTACGCCCTTTTTACCCTAATAGAATGAATGGCCCCTCCTGGCTAATGATAAGATTCTCAATGCTTGATCGGCCAGGGATGAAGCTACTTTGGAAAGGGCCAAGAATTTCATTCAACAAGAAGAGGCCAGAAGATGCGATTCAATCAGCCAGATGTTAAAAAAAAAAAGGCTGTCTTTTGATTGAAAGCCCCGGCCCGGACGGAATTCATTTTGTATTTGTAGAAGAAGTCTTGGCCAATTGTTAAGTAGAAGTAGTTGAGACGGTGCGAAAAGCTTTTCATTGAGGTGAAGAAAGATTGAATTCCTCTTTTGATCACACTGATTCCTAACCGACCTCTTCTCGGAAAACGAGTCTCGCCTCAGCAGTTTTTTCCCAGGGAATGAAGAGGGACTGATGACTTTCCTGCTTGACTTTTTTTACTTGAAACCATTTTCCATCTCGTGAGGGGGTGTTAGCATACGGCCGGTTGAAAGGGAACTGAATGCGTCAAGTCTTCACTCCGGATTCCACGTTGCAATCTCTGCCGACTTATCCTCTGCAATTAGTCTAGCCAAGTCCACTAGAAAGGGATTCGTGAACAACAGCATCAGTGAATCCCTGACGTTCCCTGGAGAGCTAACAGCAGCTGATGAAATGGCAAGTGCCAGGCTAAAGGCAAAGAGCATATTCCTGCGAACCTTCGAAGAGATTTTTCACAGTTGAACAGGAGGAAGAACAGCTTAGCTTCTTCAATAAGAAAGAAGAGAGAGCTCCGGGGAAGTAGATCCAGCGGAGACCAAATCCTCTTTCCGGTGAAGAATCGATGAAGGGAATGCGCAAGCAAACAAAAGACATTTCATTAGTAGACGGGGAAAAAGAAGAACATGAGATCATGGAGTAGAAAGAGGGAGTCCGGCTTTGGTTCATTGGCCCCTGGCCGGCCTTTTTCTGCCCCCGGACTGTCTCCTAAGACACCCCTCCAAAATAAGGTCAAAGTCGTGTATCCGCTCTCAGATTCGCATGAGCTACGGCTCTCGTCCTGACCGAGATCTATTCTCGGGAATCCTCTCTCTTTCTGCCAGTGCCAGCCTCTTCCTCGAGCACGGGGTTAGGGGAAAGAAAGTTCTCTCATCTCAAGCAAGCCCACCTCTCCTGCCAGCTCGTATGTTGCCAAACCTCGTTTCGTACTTTTTGGCGAGTTGCTTGTCTCCAGTAAGAAAGCTCACAAGGAAGAAGCTAACCTATGATTTAGTCGAGTTGCTTCGCTCCCCAACTCGTTTAAGTCAACCGATGCCATGGGTCATTCCCTTGTTTACGAAACAGGGCTATGAAAAGCATCGAGAAAGAGGATTGGAACAACTACCTCCCAGTCTATCGGGACTCTACCTATTTGGTTGATTCTTGCCCTGGGCTTCACTCCCTTAATCCCGTTCCTTCGCTCTCCGGGCTTCTTCCTTCTAGGCGAATAAGTGCATAAACTTCTGTAAATAAAATAGAAAGACAAACTTATGAAGAAAGCACCGGTAAGGTTGTACCTAAGCCTAAGGGCTGGCCTGGATGTAATTCCCTCCGCGAGCTACCGGATCTAATGCACCATTCTTCGGCCTATTACTAACAGTTTCGATGTACCAGATCGTCTTGTGTTTCATCAATATTCGGCAGGAGCTTTGATTCACGCCCTTATTCCTTTGCTTTCAATGGGAGCTGGGTCTTATGTCACCTCTCCTCTTCCTCTTCTTGTGAGCATGAAACCATCAAGAGTCAAAGCTGAGACAAGGCTAATCGCTAATCGTGATGTCTTACTATATTTTAATGCCTTTGTCCCTCGCTTACTTTAAAGCTGGGTTGCCAATGTTCGAAGACCTGTAGTTTCTGCTGTCAGGATAGCAATTCCTCTTTGTTTACATGCTACCCTCGCGTGACCTCACCCCAGGTAAACCGAACCCGGCCGTAAATTTGACTTTCTCGGAGTTCCTTCTTTCTTCTGCCTCTCCAATCAGATCTAACTGGCTGGCACTCCCGGATTGGCTGCTTTATTACTTTATGCCAACTAAGACATATATCAAAAAGGCATGAAAGCCTTCCTCTAAAGGGTTTGTACCAGTACTTATCGAAACTCCAGTTTTCCAATGCGTGAACTTCTTTTATTTCTGGGCATGCTAAGATCGCTTATTCCGCATCAACTGGTGATTCTTTTCACCCCTAAAGTAAAGAAGTCAAATCAGTTAATTAGTAAGTTCCGTCGCTCCCAACCAGTTCTTCTTCGACCGCGAGTGAACCATAGCCTTTTACCGGAGATAGCCTTTTCTTTTTCTTCACTTTCGTCATTAGAGTGAATCGGTTTATGAGAATTTAATGCTTAATTCGGGTCTTCCAGGTGAGTGTCAGCGAAGAGTGGGAAGGTGGTAATGAAATTGGCTCCAATGCCAATAAGAAAGCTGCCACTAATAAGTTAAGTGAAGTGCATCAGAAAGGCGTGGTTGGCCAATAGAAGCTGTTCAAGGCATAACTATAGTTATTCGCCGATAGGTGGAGTATGGAAGTTAGGAAGAGAGGGTTGGACTATCTTGGCTCTCTCAACAAGCATGGCTCTTTCTTAAGCTTAAGCCAGTCAGGCATGCGTCTTTCTAGCGCTGGTAAGGCAATGCTAATTCTTTCTTGGACATGTAGTGCCCTATCCATTAGTGGGGCTCATCAAAAACTGGACTTCTAAATGATTTCCAAGCTTAGTTCATCCGGGAGCGTAGTGGTTTCAAGAGCTGCATGTCTACGAAATCTTTATCTTCCGCTCTCATTACGATGATAAAAAGCAATTCTTTGGTCTATCTTTCTCGAGTGGTCAGTTCTCAGGGGTTGGATGAAGCAGTGGCTGCGTTATTGCCATTGGTATTATGGCACAATGCTGTTTTAGGATGTGCTCTGGGTGACCTATGGAATTTAAGGCTCCTGTTGTGTTGTAAAAACCCTTTGGGCCATCAACCGAACTGATTCAGAGCTGGTTCGGTTTGGGCAACTATGGAAGTTGTATGATCAGGTAACCACTTTTGGTATCCAATTCCGGTTGCCGGAGTCACGACAAGCCCCTTTTGTTTGGGGTGGTTACTCGGAGGATCATGTTCCCTGGTATCACGATATCAAAATGCTGTTTTCTCCTTGGTCTTTTTCGATCGGCGTAACTAGAAGTAGGAACTAGACCCATGTTCTTTAAGGCACCGTCGGCCCCTCCCTTATGAATCATCCTTTTTCTTTTTTCTGGGTTTACGTCGAGAGAACGGATAGTTCGTAATGTATGTTAGGAGGGTACGAGAAATGCTCCACTGGCAAGGTCCTTTCAAGCAGGTAAGGAGAATCTTTCTAGAGGTAAGGAAAATATACATACAGATACAGATACTGCTGCGGGGACAGGGATAGCTTTTCCATCAGTCCCTTGGGCAAGGAAGTAGGCTAGGCAATCTAGTGAAAAAACAAGTGATCTATTTGAAAGCTGTTACATTTCATTTCCAGGGTGAGAGTGTCCTTAATCGAGTATGAGTCCCCGGGTATGCTTTTCCAAGTCCAAGTGTTCGAAGGAGGCGAGCTCCCTTTAAGAAAAAGCCCTTTCCTGTTACCGTTGATTCCAGGTAGTTTCTTGAGGACGTGAGCAAGACAGATAAAGCTAGTTTATTGTGCAGAAAAAAAAGTAAGACTTTCCAGCTTTTAAGAGAAAGCAAGCACTCCTAATCGGCTGTTGCAAGCTCAGGGCGAGGGGTGGCACTCAATTTACTGTCGAGAAGGCGGATTCTGAAGTGTGTCACATCCGAAACCCGCAAATCAAGACAGAACTCTTCTTTTTATAGAATATTCTCAGTCATATTCAATCTCGACTTATTCAAATAAGCCGAACATTACACGCAAATAGAACAATGAACACTTTAAGAAGTGATAAGCGAATTCACTCATTAAGGGGTCATAGTAGAATTAAAAGCTTCTCTCGCTGCCTTCGATTCAAAGTCAAAGAGTGGTGCGGACTTACCTAACCCTATACAGAACAGAAGACAAGTAAACTTCCCTGATACGAAAGCCTTGGATAGTAGGGACAGGGTAAACCATAAACTGCCATAAAGGAATCCATATCTTTCCTATCGGCTATCTTGTGGTCTAGCTATGGTCTAAGATGGGAAGGCCTGTTTCTAAATTAAATAGTAGGAGGATAGATAGGGCCAGGCCATAAGCAGAGGAGCAGGTTGAAAGGGTCTCATGCTACGATACGAGTCGAATACATAGAGGTAGAGTTCGGGTTAATAGATAGAATTGGGAAACCCCCTCTCCCTTTTGTCGGTGATACAGTCGTCGCGGCTGGTTAACGAGATTGAACAAAGTCAAGGGCGCGACGGGGTCCAGGCAAGGGTTTCGGTGAACTAAGTAGTAAATTAAAAAGAAAGTCGCTTTAGGAGCGGTTGCTAAGCTCTTTCTCTAGTCAAGGTCATCGGCGAGGTAGAACCATTCTTTTTGGTTTGGGTGTTAGCGCTAGGAGAAGGCGAACTAGCAGCCGTATCAAAGAAGTTGTTCGTACTGACCTCACGCTTAGGGTTCGCTACCCATAAGTCGTTCTGCGGAACTTTCTAAAATTCTAGAGTTCCGAATGGAGGAGACTGATTCAAGAGAAGAGGCTTCGATTGAGCCCATGACCTTGCTTGAACTAGAATTGGATAGCGGGGACTGATACAGGTGGTCGGCTTTAGCTTTGCTAAAGGCAATGAGGGAAAGCTTTCTAGTCTGGGCAATTCACACTAACCGAATCTCGCATAGAATCCATAAATGAAGAAAGCATCTCAATTGGAGAAAAGTTCGTTTTCCTCAACGAAATTCCACTCATAAGTAGGTTCACATCGTGATCTAAGTTTCATTTCCGGTTATGATACTGGTAAAGAGTCCTATTCTTCTCCCCGGGTTATGAAATAATTCAATAGCTCCGGGCCCCTCACTGCATTCCAGGGCAAGCCCCTCCCCGATCCTCCCATTCCTACTGGATTTTAGCAAAAAGAGTATGAACACTGTATCGCTATGCCCCTCGCTTAGCCCCGCTCTTTGGTTTAGGATGGATCCGGACTGGACTAAGCCTGAAGATAGAATTACGGACTGGAAGCGAAAACACCGTCAAAATGGCTTCTTTCTTTGTCTCCGCTGGACTTGTTTTGTAATAGCTTGATGAGCTGAACCAAGCCAAACAAGAGATATTACGTTCTACCTTCTGCTTCGAGCCCGGCCGAGAGCACGCTTCCCGAGAGTCTCTTCCTTCCTAGAAATAGAACTCTAACTCTCCGTCCCGTCTCCTTACTCGAGATATCTGAGATAGCTCTGTCAACTAATAACTTATAATAGACGAGCCCATTATCCTTCTGTTCTGAACTTGCTTCTTGGTATGGTACAGGAGGAGGGGCGAAGAATTCTAGTTCTAGTTCTGCTTCTGCCTAATCTTTAGTACCGCTTTGAGATTGAATCTTTAGAACCATGTGCCTAAGAGGGCGAGGACCTTTTAGGCCCTAATTCTTCCCCCGGTTCTACCTCCTTCTGCAAGAGTGATCTATCCCGTCCACCCGCGAGCTATCCATTCTAACCTGTCTTTGCCTAGCAAGATACGTCTAGTTCTCCCTACGCTTGCCTATCTCAGTAGGAAATTGGAACAGTCTCCGATTTCAAAGGCGAAGCCGAGGCAAGAGCTATACCTTCTGTTCTGGAACCGGAGCAATAACTGCTATAAAGGAAGCAGATGCGCAGGAACGATCCCTAAAGCAAATACTCGGAATGCTCCACGACTAAGTATACCCATTCAGACTCGCTTTTGTTCAATTATAAATAAATAACCACTTTAATGGAGATTTATAGCATCATTCAAGTAAATACAGATTGAGATCGTAGAAACATGAGCTTGTGATATAGCTACACCTAATTCCAAACCGGTTAATGCAAGAACTATAAATAAAGGACCAGGATCTCCTATGAAATAGAAAAGATTATTCATACATAGCATAGTCCAAGCGAACCCACTTAAAATCTTTACTAAACTATGACCGGCCATCATATTAGCAAATAAACGTATTCCTGAGCTTAATGCGCGAAAACAATAAGAGATTAGCTCAAGGAGTACTAAAAAAGGCGCTAACGGCAGTGGGACTCCTGCAGGTAATAAGAAGCTTAAAAAATGAAGCCCATTTTTTTGAAAGCCCACTATAGTAATGCCAATAAAAATCGAAAATGAGAGACCCAAAGTAATGAGAAAATGACTTGTAACTGTGAAGCTATAAGGTATCATACCCTGAAGATTACGAAATAACGAAAAAGTAAAAGTGACCAAGATGCGAGGGAAAAACTTTTGTTTTCCGGAAAGACCACCTATTTGTTCGTTTACCGGGTTCAGCACGAAATCATAAAGAAACTCTACCAAGGATTGCCAAGCATTTGGTACTAAGGTTCCTCCTCCCTTTTTAGTAACAAAATGAACCAGAAGTAGGACCAAACTGAGAGTTAGCAACATAAAGAAAGATGGATTTGTGAATGAGAAATACAAGTCCCCTATTTTCATAGGAATCAATGGGAGAATGGCAAATTGCTCAAGTGGGCTGTTGGGCGTAATCGTAAGAAAGACTTTTCATTTCATCCCTGTAGTTCCGCTTCTTGCTTTCCAAATTCAGGAAGACTTGTCGAAAATCGCTTGGTCCAACCAGCATGGGAGTCGTCGGGGCATTGCTTGGGACGAGTTAAGTAAAGACTGGCTACCTAGTTACACTACCTCACTGCACACCAACCAGAGACCACAATACAAAAATCTCTGCTTGCTTCGAAGCACTTCTAGACCGCACAACTGCCGTCTACTCGAATCTACTCGGAACTAGACTGCGCCGATCTGTCGATTCAATCTATGGCATTCTTCTTCTATACGATAGCTTACCCCGTTTTCCATTCATATGGATTTGGGTTTTTCCGCACCATATTTAGATCTTCCTCTTCTTCGATCCGGAATTCCCAGCAAATCCTTGACTCCTCGAATACAATGGGATTTCACACCTGGCGAATCTTTTACTCTACCTCCTCTTATTAAGACCATAGAATGTTCCTGCAAATTATGACCTTCGCCTGGAATGTGAGCAAATATATCATGTCGATTGCTCAACCGTACTTTGACTATCTTACGTAGAGCTGAATTAGGTTTTTTAGGTGTTCTCGTTGAAACACGCAGGCATACTCCTTGCTTCTGGGGACATTGATCCAAAGCTCGAGTACGGTCCGTGCGCCGTTTTTCTTCTCTACCATCACGAATCAATTGATTTAATGTAGGCATCGCTCTTGACCTTGTCCTCTCCCCTTATGCCCTATCACTAGTGATTACTCCCAATCCAAAGCACCCCTTTTCCATTCATAGAGAAATCCAATCGTCAAAATCAATAAAAAGGCCATCATGGACCAAAATCCAAACAGATCAATCTTGTTGAGAGAGACTGCCCAAGGAAAGAAAAAGGTTACTTCCAGATCAAAGATAATAAATAAAATGGAAACAAGATAAAATCGTATATCGAAACGACTTCTGGCATCACCGAAAGGGTCGAAACCACATTCGTAGGCCGACAATTTTTCTGGATAGGTCGAACTAGGGGAAGCAAATAGAAAAGGAAGACCGAGTAAGATCAAAGAAACTAGCAGACTGATCACTAAATAGATACAAATAGGTGCAAATTCTAACATCACCACAGCCCACTGGGTTCATTCGCTCTGCTCGTGGAGCGGAATACCGGAAAAAAAAGAAAAATCATGAAATAGGAATTGCCTACCCGCTTTCCTTTCGGTCAGCTGCCCCGTGACCAACCTCACAGGTCCCACTCAATCTTTTACACCGATGTATCGTACTCCCTCGACCAGGTCATCATAAGAAAGCAAAATCTTTCCGAAATGAGAGAAGGAGGGAAGGCGGGCTACAACTAACATAATAGCCAGCTGAGCTGAAAAAGGCTAGCTAGCTAGGCTAGCGCGCAATGGCTTTCTCTGATAGGGGCTCGCTTCTTCGACGCTCCGAACAACCTATACGACGGCTCGCTTTCTCTCAGCCACAAGTGGCTTAAGTAGTGGTCGGCATTCCTACGTGCTCCTCCGCCCCCCTACTTTTGAATCCAAAAGGTGCCTTTGAATGTTGTCGTGACGCTTTGGTTACGAAGGTTACGGGGGTCTGGGTTTATGGATGAATTCAGTCAGCGAAAGTCCCTCAAACTCAATCAATATCAACAACATGTCGTGACGCTTGGTTGATTTTGTCAGAAAAGTAGGTTTCGGGGGTTCATTGATTAGTACACCTCTGGTGCTGGTAAGGTCGGGATCGTGGTCGTCCATCTCCAGTTTGCCGGCCGATAAGATCTCTGAGATTGACCAGACAGCTGACTTGGTTTGGCTATTCCTTTCTATTGAAAAAGAGTCAGCTGTCTGCGCGAGTCACCTTCTTCTAGGCTCCGCTGGACGACACGGCATTCTCGTTCAAATATAGGCCGGCCGTCCTTGTGATGGTTCCCAAGGATCCAATATGATACCACTTAGGTCTACGTTGCCACGATATTGTTCTATGTAAGCGGGCGGGCTTGTTAGAAGTTCGGCCCGGTTTTTTTTGGTGTCGTAGGGGAGGGATTGACCTTTCTAACGCATATTCAGTCGTACCGGCATGGCCCCATTGATTTGTTTTCGATCGGAGCATAAAGCAGCGCAACCCGGTTCTACTTGACTAAGCCTCGTGCTCGTCCAAGGAGGGAGTTTGCTTTACCCAACTCCCTTTTTGATAATAAGGCAGAAACCCCCGACCGGACATTCATTAGTTTCGAATGAAGAATGAGGAGTGCCCTGCCCCAGATAGCACCTACTCCTAACAAAATGAAAAGCGTTACTTTACTAAACAAGCAAGAATAGAAAGGGCTTTTCTCGCTTGTTGCTTTCTTCGAATCGCATGCTTGAGCGCAAGAATACATATAAAAGCTTTCCTTGAGTTTTCAATAAAATAAGGGGCGCCCCATCTATAGTGACGGGGCCTCTTTCAATAAAGCTCGCGCTAGGCGCTCTTTTTGGCTTCCCTAAAATCGAATATTTTAGAAATTGGTAAAGACCCACCCCTTGTTTCAGTCAGAATGAGTCCCCGGGACCCCGGGACATTGGCTTCCGCCAACAGTGGACTATTAAGGATCGCATCCCGCGCATATTCTACATTATAGCCTGCAACTGATTCAGCTTCCGCTTCTGGGAGATCAAACGGAGCTCGATTAGTTTCTGCTAGACAAGAAATGAAGAACATAACCAATACAGGGAACAAGGGAATACCAGACCATATCTGCTTTTGCGCCATGACAATCTCACTCGAATTACGGGGACCCACACATATTAGTACAGTATACCGGAGTCCCCGGCCAGAACCACACGTGCAAGTTTCCCTGCATGTGGCTCGTCCGTGCTTTCCTAGGCGCTACCTGTGACTCGGGAGAAGGGGGCGGAACTGCACACTTTCGTGTTCAGAGCATTGTCTGAGTGAGTAGGCAGCGCCTACCAAGCAAAGCTTTCTTGAAGAGGCTGGGCTGCGTACTTTTCGGCGCCCACCTTTTCTTTAGGTGTTGGGGCAAGCCCCAGGAAAGTCTAGGTTGGCTCCCAGCTCCATCTCGGTCGGCATCCTGCTCTCGAGGGAATGGAGTCCTGGAGCGAACTACTCATTGCTGTCTTGCCCAAGGAAGGGCATTTGGAACATTCTTTTTAGGGAGGGAAAACGTGGTTGACAAGCCACTTCGAGGAGGCGACTGGAGTGCTTTCATCAAATAATGCATGTGGGCTGAGCCATTCCCATCCCGACGTGGTGGCCCGATTCGGCCTGGCCTGGTCGGGAAGAGATTCACATAGAGACAGACTACTGTTATCTGGGAATATCTTTCTATGTTAGCTAGCGGGGGCGGGCTTTGCTTTCCTATGGTAGTCCCGCGGCGGCCTCTGACCGTCCGTCCCGTCTCATCTTGATTTGGCTATACTTGTATGTAGCCAGCCATGTTAGCTTCACATGAGAGCCTTTATAAAAAATATAAAAAAGAAAAAGGCTAAAAAAAAAAAGGCACTCATCAGTCGGCCCCTTTCCTATTCAGCCTTGCCACCTCTCCAGTTAAGAGAATAGGTCCCGCGGCCGCCCGCCTGAATCTATACTAGCTGCCACGCACGACCCGAACGATTTCAGCGCCCCTCTCCAGATAAGAAGCAAAGCGTGCCATCACCTACAGCCCTTTCCTCTGCCGGGGACTTCCATGAAATGAAAACGGGCGGCATCGTCGTATGCTCGACATTTGTTGCCCTGGTTTATACCCCGGAGTACTCCTATGGCCGATCTGTCACCCAACCTCCTTAAACAACCTAAAGGCTTGGCCCCGTTCCGTTTGGAGTTGGAGAATGGGCCTTATGGCACGGCTTAGTCAGTTATTCTCGCAGATAAGATTCGGACCGCCACTTCTCTGAAAGCATGGTTTTTGCCTCCCTCCTTGGAGTTCGTCCATTCGTTGGGCGATCCCTTGCTCTCACGTTCGAGTGTTTGCTCGTCGTTTAGGCCGGTGAGTGAGATTTCTGCTCATTGCAGTCACCTCCGGGGTTCTTCGCACCTGGATAGTACCAGGACCCTTGTGCCCCGGCCCTTGATCAGAAAAAGCTGCCCGCCCTATGACCCACAACTCAAAACACGCCTTGCGACGAGACGCGGACATTCCCCATGCTGCGGTTCCCTCCGGTTCGTTCCCGGGTTGGGTTAGGGGAACATCCGAGCGATTGCCTTCGCGGATCCAAACGCGCTCACAAGGCGCACAATAAGAATAAGACCAATAGAGACTTCATAAGAGACCATTTGAGCTGCAGATCGTAATGCTCCTAGAAAGGCATATTTCGAATATAGAGGAGTGAAAGTTCCCAACAATCAACTATCATACCCTTCTATGAACCGTACGAGCACGTCCTCTGAAACCCCCCATCGTGCTTACGGCTCTATACCCCAACGTGACTTGCTCTGGCCCCGGCCCGCTCCGCACCTCGGTAAGCGGACCGTGGGAGCATGGGGGGCGGTATCCGCTTTTGACTGATATAAAATCTCTCTTTTGTCTCTTGCCAAAAAAATCACAATAGAAAAAGTTGTTCTTGCCGAGAAAGTCGCGTCGGAGACATCTTTATCTGAGGTTGGGTCCCCCTGCGTCGACCGGCTCATCTTCGGAATCCGAAAATAAAACAGAGACAGAACAGATTGTTTCAGTGACATATATACGAAGATCTTTTTCCCCTGTTTGAGGCCTCGTACGAATCAGTTACATGGAATCATGCAAAGAGGCTTGAAAGCCGGTGAACTTGACTTATCTTATGCGTCATTTTCAACTGATCATTCCTACCGATCCATTCTATTCCTTGGCTCATCATAAGGATAGCTACTTATAAGATAAGAGGGGAAGAAGACCTGATTCGTATCCATTATGAAATTCCAAAGATCCTTTCCTTCTAGTCGAGCTATCTATCGCTCCTTGTATGGAACTATTACCTTATCTTTAGAGCGTGATTCCAAAGCCCCTGCTACCCCTCTGTCAAGTGAGCTTCAAAAGGTGAAAGTCTTAAAAAAGTGCCCTATCGCGTAAAGCCAAGTATGTGTGGCCCGTCTTCGTGATTTCCCCCCTACACGCTTACCCTCTCGCGGATGTAACCCTTTCCCTATCGGTCGAGCTATTTCAAAAGCGGGTTCGCCAGGACCTACTAGTGATAGAAAGACGGATAATGTTTAATGAGGGTTGGAGACAGGTTTCGAGTCGCCCAATTCAGTTGTCACGGTTTAATGGTGGTAAATCTATAGTCCAGAGGTGGGTCTCGACTGACTTTCCTTTAAGAGGGTGCCTTTTTTTCGTAGCAGAAAGAGGGCTTGGGCAACTAAATCACGTTCGTACGAAAACGAGTTGGAATACTATTTCCGATAGGGAAGCCGGGAGCGAAAGCCAACAGGCGAGGGTTTTGAATTCCAGAGTCTCAGCCGTAAGGGAACGAACTACATAGGATTCTCCAGCTTTTGATCTTAGAAGGCGACCCAAGGGAGGGCTGTGACTTATACGAGTGACCACCCCTCCCCCTATGGTCGAGCTGCTTCGCCCCTCTCCTGACAAGGTCAGTCTCAAAGACCCAGACTCTTTCGAATCTGTTTACAACCCACTACTCTTAGAGGTCTGTCGTAAACCCTTATACGAGCAACTCCGTGCCTTGGACTATCGGTCACGCCTCTTGCTAAAGTAAAGGCCATCTCTATCTACTGATCGGGGCTCTCTCTTTACTACCAAAATGCCCTTTCTAGTTTTTGATCTTGGCTCATCAGAAGGCTTAGCTATTCTCTCTCTTATTTATGTAAATTCATTAGAAAGACCCGTACCCTCGAGCTGCCGGCTTGGTGTGAAGTGATCATAGCCTGGGCTTAGTGGAGTCCTTACGATTTTATGAAAGATCGAATGCGACTGGGATCACGGAAGGCTAGCGTTATGCTTTACTCTACCTATCGAATCTTCAAAGCGTAAGAACTGAGCTACTTCGTTCCTTTTCATCTTTAATAACGTGTTCAGTTAGAAGAGCAAATCCCCCTCTCCAACCCCCCAAGGGGAGCAGAAGATAACGAAAGGGAGACTTCTAACTAAATCATAAGACAAGCTCCCCATTCCATCTATCATATCAGTCGAGTCGATCCGATTCGTTCTTATCTATAGATAACGCAAGAGAGAACTGATGACTTCGCGGATGGAGAGGGATTCGAACCCCCGGTATCCCTAAAAATACTTCGGTTTTCAAGACCGACTCTTTCAACCGCTCAGACATCCATCCCCTTCGCGCTTCGCTCGCCCTATCTATCCGCGAGCTGGCAGGTAGGGGCTTATCTATGTGATTCGCTACGCTTGCTTGCGCCTATCGGCGGGCTCTATTGCCTGCCGGTTAGCGAAACTTTGACGGTAGTACGAATCGCTACGCTTCGCTTGTTTCTATATGATAATATGCACCTACCTTGCTGCGCTCCCTGCCCTGCGGAGCAAGAGAGTGAAGAACGAATGATCCTCCAAACAAAAAGAGTGATCACGTCCGACGTGAGCGAGTGAGTGAAAGGCGTGGCAAGAGAGCGAGTTCAACTCGCGAACGATCAGCAAGTGAAGTACCGATCCTTTTGCGCCAGTTGCGAGACTGGTACTTGACGGCTCACGAGCATAGACTAAGGTTGTCCATCACTTATTTTCTTTCTAACCATAAGAAGACTGAACGCCCAGCTTCGCGGAGCAGCTCTCTCCCCAGCCCACAGCATAGTGTGGAATCTGGATCGTTTCATCGAGCAACATTTCTTTTAGATAGAAAGGTGTTCTGACTCTATTGGATCAAGTCATAACCTACGCCTTCTACTAGTATACTACTATGGAGAGACTAAGCTCTATTTCAGAGATTGGGCTCTCTTACTGTGCTCCGCCCCTACTAGTAAGAAGCTCTTCCCGAGCCAGGTTCCCTGGATCTACGTGTTCCGGGGAGGGCCTAAATGGATGAATTAAGAGGCGCGCCCAGGGGCTTCAAGAGCTCTTGCTCTGCGTATCCTCCTACTTCTTATTCTGAGGATGAGGAATCATACGAACCGCCTACTCGCCCTACCATTCATTCTAAAAAAAAAAATGAAAGCTGCTCGCCTTCACTAAGAAAACAATCCCTCCCCTTCTGTTACCTATTTTGACTCATATCTTCGGTATACCGTGATACAAGACAAGCACAGGAAAGGTGCTTCTTCCAAGCGGTCCCTCGCCCTATTCTCTCTCAATTGCCTATCCTTTCTAGATGAGGGGGAGTACCTTAGCAGTAGCTTCCAACACTTAAGATTGACCTCCGTGAGTGCCAGATATGAATGGTTTATGAATTTCATACGGGACTACTTTCTTACCTATAAAAGTTCAACCATGACTAACGAAACTGACCTAAGATAGCTCTCTCTCTCAAATACAAATCCCAAGAAAGAGATTCCTTGGATAAGTGGATAAATTTCATTTCAATTTGAATTTAAGGCGTTTGTCCTACTTATATTATAGTATAAAATAGTATAAATGTATAAATCAGTCTTCCAGCCTATCGAAATTCGTGTTTTTCTCCACCAACAACACATGCACTTTGTTGGCACTCACTCACTCAAAAAAAAGGTTATTCAATCCACTAGTGCAACTGAAGGTGCGTAGCCTCTTCTGAACCGAAACAAGAAAGAACTCATAACCACTGCTTGTGAACAGCTCTCCTCAACTGAAGGCGCACCTACTGTTACTAGAAGTCTAGTCTCTCTCAGGTCCAGTTTAGATCTCGAACTTACTTACTTTACTTAATAGGCCGGAAGAGAGATTCTTCAGAAAACCCGATTTCCTGTCCTGTCTTAAGAACCTGACTCAAAAGAGAAAAGAAGACCGGACTAAAAGAGATCTCACTTTTATATCCAGATTGGAACTGGATTTGAACGTCTTTGGATCCTGAGCCGGCTCCACTTTCCGGAATCCTTGCTCCTGGCTTATATTCACATAGGCCACTCATAAGACGTTCAACTCCCTAAAACACGTATAATTGAGAGACTCATAATCTCATTGGGTAAATGCCTACCTTCGGGAGAATCTTACCGAACGAGTTGTGACCCTGTCCTCTTCGCTTCCCAAGATATTTAGGGAAAAGGGCCGTCGTCGGCCACCGCTTGCTGACGACGGAACGCATCGTCAATTAAAAGTCCTCGCGTTGGACTTAGTTGTAAGGGTAGGTGTTCGGCATGTCCCTTGCTTGCGAACTTATAGGGCGGGTTTGGGGATCCCATTCCTCACGTTTCCCGTTGTCCCCAGACTTCATTCTTTCAACACTTGTATACTTTCTTAATAGTCAGGCGTGTCCCTGTCTCTAACAAGTGTGTGTGATCCACCGATTTACTGAGTGACTCTTTCTTACCGCCCATCTCTTAAATTAAAGCCTTATCAGACTTCCGATCCTTTTTGCCGATTGAAGAATTTTATGGTTTCACGAGAAAAAGCCCGGTGCTTTCTAAAAGCCTAAATACAATCAAACGTGAGCGCTAACATTCGCGCAGCTCAAGGAGTTGCTTGTTGCTTTCGAGCCGGAGCTTGCTGGGTAGTCAAGTAGTCCGTGAAGGTTAAATCACACTTGTGTTAAACAAGCAGAGTAGTCAAGCCAGAGAGGCAAAAAAAAGCAAGAAGCGGCGATCGACGAAATCAATCGTACTTTCACTGCTGCTTTCATAAAGCACCTTTGGGCAGCTGCTACTATTGGGATGGGATCCAATTCCGAGATCAATTCGACAATGAAACTCTTCAAGCAATGATCTTATCTATGTCATTTCTCTTGACGCGATACAAAAGACGACTTTCGAGAGTCACGGCTACGCCCCTTTGCTTGCTTCTTTTGGCATTCCACTTGGGACGAAAAGCATGGGCCTTACTCTTCTCTTCTCTTAAAGTACTTCCCCTTCCTTATTTGTTTAGTCTTGTTACCGCCCCTCCCTCCAACCCGACAACGACTCTACGACCCTTGGGCGACTTTCCTATTGATTTAGGAACTATTGACATATTAGATCGGCATTGTCAAATGATTTAGCGCTTAGCTACTAAATTGAATAAAAATAAGTAGCTTCAACCTGCTCTTACAAGACGAATCTCTTTCTATACTATATTTCATTTACTACGCAGCATCTCGAAAGACTTATGTTAAAATAAATCTCTCTTCTCTTGCTTATGAAAGTGTATCACTAGTGAATTGAACATAAATGGACTTGACCTGAGATAAGGTTTTCTCTACACTTCTCTTTTCTAACTACGAGTCAGATTTGGCTGCGCTCTTTCACCTATCGGCTCGGTAAGGTCAAATAGAATTCCGATCCTAGCTGACCCTACCCGGACTTCAAACTTTGTTCGATTGGCTTAGAGTGTCTTCGCCTCTTGGGGCAAATTCTCCGTCACTTTCAATGCTCTCAGTTCCTTTCTTCCCCGAGACAATCTCTCAACATTAAGATGTTGACCCGTTTTTCTTTTCTTTTCTGATTCCTCTCAATGAAATTTGCCATGTTGCACTAAGTTACTTACGGATGTATGCATGCAGTCCGGGAACACTTTGGGGTGAACACCCATCCGAACAAGTAGGGTCAATAGTTCAGCATTTAGGCCGTAACATTTAGCAACAAAAAAATCTTTAACCCAACAAGTGCTCTCCGAACCAAGCTAGATAGTCTCCTATCACTAGGCTCACCAACCAACCTGGACTTTGATTCTTATTATTCCTACCGGATATAAAAAACCATAAGGATTGTTTCCAGCCATGAGTTGAGTTCCCATATGACATAAGCGTTCTTGGGTGGGCTGGACCATTCCATCCAATTTCATAGAAGGGGCCCAATTTCGTATTTTTTGGTCGGCTCGGCGATAGGCTTCGCTTCTACGACTGCCTCCCCAGCCGTTGCAAACACTGAGCGAGAACGGTGACGGGGCGCACAAAGAATGTCGTTGCGGGGGGATGCGATTCGCCAAGCCGGGGCAAACAAAGCCGGCCGGCCCTACCGGATTAGGAATGCGAAGGCCTCTCCTTTTTTCTCATTTTGTTTGAGGCGGGCCGAATAGAGAATGAAATGCAGAAATCGGGGAAGGAGGCCTTTTTTTTTTGGTTTAAGGGCTGCTCACCCTACCGAAGTACCAAAGGCTTTCGTTCTTATCGATCCGATCCGGGTTTCGATCTATATGACCTCCGGGCGGTACAAAGTACACCTCTTCCGTAGAGGCAGGTAGTAACCTAACCTTTAAGAGTCTCTGGGGGGAGCCCTCTTATCTATCAATGGAGGGATCTCCGTGCGTGGCGTGATAAGGAATCCTAGAAAAGATCGATCACGACTCCCTCCCCGGTCCCACGAAGATCTCTACATACTTGTCTGTTCAGCCCAGGACAACTGAGATCTTCTGGTCTGCGTGCGTGGGAGCAGCTCAAACAAAGAAGAGTCTGGTCTGAATTCGGGCCCGGCCCGCCCGTCTGCTGCTAGGTTCGGGAATAGCGCCATGCGAGGGCGCCGCTATGCCCCTTAATGAATCGAATGGTCCTTCGACCTTCATTTGATTCCGACGGCCGGCATAGATCTCATGAAACCCGCCCACTACGAAAAAAGCCCTGCCCTTTTCCTTCGCTACTAGGGAGAGTAAGCAACCTCTCTCCGCGCCGGACCGTCGAGTCGATCGTGTCATGTGCAACGTCCATCAATGATGGTTCATTAATGTCCATTGATTTAGACTCCTTCCCCCTTCCCAACTACGAATAAGATCGAGAGGAGCCCGAAAGAAAGCCCCCCAACCAAGAACGGAAACGGAAGCCTTTCTATTCATTTATTCATTCCCCATTCTCTCTTAAATAAAGCTCGCCCTCGAGCTTAAATTTGAATATAAATAAAGGGCAGGTCGGCCGGGTCTTTCCCTGTTGTTCTGTTTCCGCCACGAGAAAGACGCACGGAAGAGGTATGCCCAGCCCGCTTAGGTTGCTTGCAATGAGAGTTTCTGTTGTCTCGGTAGGGAACTGTATGATCTTTTCCCCTATTGTATTGAATCAATAAAATAAAAAAAGAGGTCAGTGCTACGGCCCCCTATTGTTTGATCCAATATTGACCGGGGACGAGCCCCGACTTCCATAGGTCCTTGGTTTGACCTCCCGTAGTGGTCCTTGCTTTTCTTTTAATAAAGCTCCGCGGGGCCAATTTCTCGTACTTGCGTGATGTGTCCCCCTTTCGTCGAGTGCCCCGCCCGGTTCACTGGGCTGTTGGCCTACCAAGCACTTGCCCGCTGCTCTTGCCGCCCGCTTGACGGGCGGAGCGCTCGTTATCCTGACTCTCTGCTGGGGCCCACTATTGCTCGAGCCATAAGCTATGGCAGCTCCAGCTCGCAACCACGGGACGGGGGCCCGCCATGCGAGGCCAGAGTGGGCTCAGCGGTCAGCCCCCATTCGAATTACGTTAGGGGGTCTTTCGCTTTTGCCAGATCTAGAGAGATACTACGAGTCCTCCGTCCCAGATTCTATCGCCGCGGCCATCTGGTTCACCGGTACTACCAAAAAGTCTCATGCTTACGTTACTGTTATTGATGGTTTAATTATCTTGGACCACGAAGACCCCGGTCGTGCTTCTGGTTTCCATTCCCATCATCATATTGATGGTAAATCTCCTCGTGCTCCGCCATAAGAACTTGGAGTCCGTATCATAGTGAAGGTAAGGTAACGCTGTGATTCTTGCTCAAAAAACAGACCGAACGCGTTCGAGTTATTGGCTCGTCCGACCCGGCAGCATTCATGAGTCGCTCGTTCAACTGTCCCTCGGAGACATGGTCGAGAAGTACCATGCATCCCCCCGTCCTTTATTTCTCTCGGTCCCACCCAGCAAGATAGGGCTCAGCCAAAAAACGTGAACGACCCTCCGCGAGCCTTATTTTTTTAGTAAAGTCAAGCTTTGGCTCTCTAATAAAGAAATGGATCAAAAAAAGGGGAGACTTCTGCAACGGGCTATGCCACCCAAACCAACTGAGGGAAGTCGCATCCGTCCCATCGCAAGCACCTACAATGTCATGATCACATTGGTTTACCCTTTTTTATTTGGTAGTTCAACGGACGGTCGCCCCTCCAACAAGAAAAGGTATAAATATGGAAACTTCTCTGCCATTTGAATCGGAGAATTTATGGAGGAAATCGGGTTTTAAATTTCCAGAAACCACACGATTATATAGCCAAAGGGAATAGGCCGCGCCTAAAATCATCCCAAGCGCTGATAATGTGGCTACTAAGCTATTTCTTTGGAAAGCTCCTACTGAGATGAGAAATTCCCCGATAAAGCTGCTAGTACCAGGTGAACTCATATTGGCCAAAGTAGAAGAGAAGAAAATGGTAGAGAGATTCGGCATGGTGCTCACTAAACCTCCGTAATATCTAACAAGTCGAGTCTTATGTCGGTCATATAGAACACCAACACATAGAAAAAGGGCTGAAGGAACCAGTCCATGACTTAACATCGGTAGAATGCTACCTCCAATTCCCTGTATGTTCGATAGAGCCAAAGATTCCCCCCCACTGATCAGAGTACGCCGATTACCCCCCGAACCGTACAAGATATTTACCATCTATCATACGGCTTTCTAACTTCACTTCTTTTTCTGGTCGTTCCGTTCTGTCGATCGATGGTAGTATAAGAGATCTGTAACCCCCCAAAGTTATTTACATAATGGTTCCTGCTTCCTACCCATAGTTAGTATGTATCCCCCCCCGTCATACTACAGTATCACATCGTAGACCCCCACCCCAACTCTATCTTCCTTATCAGTGAACCGGAACATAGTGCATAGGTACTCTTCAATGCAGCGGGGACGAGACGACGTGATATAATACGATCACGTACAGAAGCCCTTCGGCTCGGTGGAACTTCTCGTGACTGCCTTTATGAGGTCCTATCGGGTCGGGATAGGTAGGCCCGACGCCTTTCCCTTCCCCCGACCGAGCAGTAGTTCCCCACGGCTGACAAATAGGAGTTTAGGCCGTAAAAGAAAGGCACCGGCCCCCCCCCACCACTGGGATTTAGCTTTCCTTATCTACGTGCGCACTGCGTCAGCACTGGCGACAAAGAGGTTGGCTTTACTGAAGTGAAGAAGAAGGGGCGGGCCCTCCGAGTGTCATATTTTGGCCGAGTTTACCGTACTTCCGGCCCTTATGTTACGCGATTTTGTTACGTTCCACCGCTGTTACGCCAGAAAGAAAAGGTTCCACACGAGCTCTCGTTCTGCGGCGTGATGGCAGGACCGATAGGAGATTGGCGCCGGGTGTAGATAGGGTCAAATCTGCAGGGGTTATGAAAATACATAGGCCCCTTCTCTTTTGGATGAATGGGGTGGTTTAGAAGGCGCTTTCCGATTTACGGTCCCTCGGAGCGAAGGGTTGGCAGGTAGTATGGGCCCTCTGACTTCCAGCTATGTGCTGTGCGGCTCCCGCGAAGCGAATGAAGGGAAGCTCCTCGAGCTTACCTTACGGGTGAGCTTACGCTTACTCTCAGCCTCTTTGATTGGTAGGCGGGCGGGCGGAGCCCCCTACTGGAGATTCCATTCATAAGGCTAATTATCTCTTGTTGTGACGCGGCCGACTACTAGAGGCTACTTTTAGCTTATATAGTGGCCCTTCTACTTTGGTGTAGTTGTAGTTTGTATTGGTACTGAATGAATATATGCGAGCAGTATAAGCCCTTTTCCGACCTGGGAAAAGCAGCGAACTCTATAAGCTAGGGCCTTTGTTCTTGGATACGAAGACTATTCCGTTATCAGCGGAAAGCCGCCTTAGAGATTGAACGTCGACTTATCTTATTACCTCGCTGATAGCTTGTAGTGAACAGCCCACTTATGAAAGCAAGCGAAAGCAGCCTTTGGTACTTAAGTAGTTGACGGTTTGGAAGCCTTGCAACTATGATAGAAAGCCGTTTGCCACCCGGGGCGCCTTCGCTTTTCTTTTGAATCAAAATAGGTCGCGACTCTTTTAGTCGGTCGGGGGAAGCTAGCGCTTATACGAGTACGAGAGCTCCGCTTCCTCGTCTTGCTTCTGGCAAAGCTTTGACTTTGCTTACTTCTCTCGCGCTTGCTTGCGAGAAGGCTTGGAGTCCCTTTCGCTAGGTCCAAAAAAGCTTCCGAAAAAAGGGAAAGATCTGATCCAAGAGAAATCCCGCATATGGGGCGCAGCTGATATGCGGCTAGGGCTAGGCGATCATATCATGCCATAAAAGACTTCTATATGTATAGAGAGATAGAATAGATGTTCATGGATAGATAGACATTCCATTGATTCTGAGTTTTGGGGCTCGTCGATCCAAATGAATCATTCTTCTGCTCTCTCTTCGCCCCCCCCCGCCCCGAAACTGACGCACAGGGCCCATTCGCTTCGCGCGCGGGAAGGCGACGGAGCGGTTCATGAGACCGCGGCGGTGTGGAGCAGCCGCGACACTTCGTGTCGCCTTACCTTAGCTGGATCTCGCTGGTGCCACCTAAACGGTAGGTAGGCGGCGGATGTGTGACGTTTGGAGTTGTCGTTCGTGCACCTGTCCCCAATGGAAGAATGAGTGATCCGTTCCCCTGCAGATCATGGCCTTACCACTCGGTCCCCGATGGCCAGCGGGGGATTCGGTATAGCAGCTCACGTTCATTTGCGCTGCGCGTTCCCGCTGGACTGGACACGTGTTAGCTGTAGGAAGTATGGTTCCGAAAGCACCTTCGGTTCGCCAGTTCAGGCTCAACTCCTCGCTTTACGTTAGCGGACCTACAGGTCGGGCCGGGGCTCTGCGCTCTTTCTTTCTGTGTGGGACGATGCCGGGGAGAGAAGGGAATGCGTCGAAGCGGCGAACAACAACAAATTTTGGCTCCATGAGATGAGCCCAGTGCATTGGACCGATGGATAAGAGAACTGAGCTGGCCCAAAAAGCGCTTAGGCGCTCTACGTACGATGTAGACTCCATCAGATACATATCGATTTCTTTCTGATAAAAAGAAATAGATAGTTGTCTAGATAGAAATAGGGGATTTCCCCTTATTATTGATAGATTCCCTCTCTTCCTACTCTTTTGATCAGATCAGCAGGCTTCTATCAATCGATTTGAAAATCGCACGTTCATCTCGCTTTTCGTTCATTTTCGCCACGCCAACATAGCCATCCAAATAAGAAGTAGGCGAAGCAGCTAGAAGCTGACGCTTCTAGCCCTTTCATTATTCTTATTCACGAATGAATTGGGAAAGCCAACAGAAAGATTCGATTCTGACTTCGTGGAGCCGGTGCTGCTGTTGCCTGCGCGTAGGGCCGTCTTCCACTCCCGTCCCGGGGCGCGGAGGGGCTTTTGTTTTTGGAACAGACGGCAGTCTTTTGCTGACGCCTCGAATCAAGCTTTTATTGCGACATGCTATGTTTTCTCCCCTATTGCTAGTAGGTTGATGGGTCGCACGCCCGGCACACATGTTTTGGCCTTGTGTGTCCATAACTCAAAATAGGTGACCTAACGGCCGCCGCCCGACTAAACATACCAATAGTCACCAGATTCATATGGGCTACTGAGGAGTAAGCAATGATCTTCTTAAGATCGATCTGTCTTGAAGTGGTCAAGGAAGTATATATTATAGCAATCGCGCTTGGAGTATAAATGAAAGGAGTGGAAAAAAGTGTCGCTTCGGGAAACATGGGTATTGAAAATCTTAAAAAGCCGTAGGTTCCCAATTTTAAAGGAATTCCTGCCAAGATGACGGATCCTGCCGTAGGTGCCTCTACATGAGCTTCGGGTAACCAAATATGAACTGGTACCATAGGCACTTTGACGGCGAAAGAGGCGAAAGAAGCAATCCATAGAAAGATTTGGCGCCGCTCACTAAATTCTGTGGTTAATGATATTTGTAAATCGGTGGTTCCTGTTTGGAGAAGAATCAAGAGAATAGCTAATAGCATAAAAACAGATCCAAGTAAAGTATAAAGGAAAAACTGATATGCTGCCTTGATCTTTCTTTGTCTCGAACCCCATACCCCTATAATAATGGTAGAGTAAGGGGTGGCCCCAAAGCGGAATTGACCGGTGGTG